ACTATGGAGAGTTTGATCCTGGCTCAGGATGAACGCTGGCGGTATGCTTTACACATGCAAGTCGAACGAAAGCTTATGCTTTAGTGGCGAACGGGTGAGTAACACGTAAGAATCTGCCTTCAGGAGGGAAATAACAGTTGGAAACGATTGCTAATGTCCCATACGCTGTAAAGTGAAATATTTTTTTGCCTGAAGATGAGCTTGCGTCTGATTAGCTAGTTGGTAAGGTAATAGCTTACCAAGGCAACGATCAGTAGCTGGTTTGAGAGGATGATCAGCCACACTGGAACTGAGACACGGTCCAGACTTCTACGGAAGGCAGCAGTGGGGAATTTTCCGCAATGGGCGAAAGCCTGACGGAGCAATACCGCGTGAAGGATGAATGCCTGTGGGTTGTAAACTTCTTTTATTAGGGAAGAACTAATGACGGTACCTAATGAATAAGCATCGGCTAACTCCGTGCCAGCAGCCGCGGTAATACGGGGGATGCAAGCGTTATCCGGAATTATTGGGCGTAAAGAGTCTGTAGGTTGTTTAATAAGTCTGCTGTTAAATATTAGAGCTTAACTCTAAGCAAGCAGTGGAAACTATTAGACTAGAGTATGGTAGAGGCAAAGGGAATTCCCAGTGTAGCGGTGAAATGCGTAGATATTGGGAAGAACACCAGAAGCGAAAGCGCTTTGCTGGGCCATTACTGACACTCAGAGACGAAAGCTAGGGGAGCAAATGGGATTAGATACCCCAGTAGTCCTAGCCGTAAACGATGGATACTAGATGTTGCGCGTATCGATCCGTGCAGTATCGTAGCTAACGCGTTAAGTATCCCGCCTGGGAAGTATGCTCGCAAGAGTGAAACTCAAAGGAATTGACGGGGGCCCGCACAAGCGGTGGAGCATGTGGTTTAATTCGATGCAACACGAAGAACCTTACCAGAACTTGACATGTCGTGAATTTTTATGAAAATAAAAAGTGCCTTTGGGAACACGAACACAAGTGGTGCATGGCTGTCGTCAGCTCGTGTCGTGAGATGTTGGGTTAAGTCCCGCAACGAGCGCAACCCTTATTTTTAGTTGCCATCATTTAGTTGGGTACTTTAAAAAGACTGCCGGTGACAAACCGGAGGAAGGTGAGGATGACGTCAAGTCAGCATGCCCTTTACGTTCTGGGCTACACACGTGCTACAATGGATATGACAAAAAGTTGCTAAACTGCAAAGTCAAGCTAATCTCTAAACATATTCTCAGTTCGGATTGTAGGCTGAAACTCGCCTACATGAAGGTGGAATCGCTAGTAATCGCCGGTCAGCTATACGGCGGTGAATCCGTTCCCGGGCCTTGTACACACCGCCCGTCACACCATGGAAGCTGGCCATGCCCGAAGTTACTACTTTAATAGTGTACCTAAGGTAGGGCTAGTGACTGGGGTGAAGTCGTAACAAGGTAGCCGTACTGGAAGGTGCGGCTGGATCACCTCCTTATTAGGGATATTACATTAATTATTTATCTCAGATCGTTAAACAATTAGGGCTATTAGCTCAGTTGGTTAGAGCGCACCCCTGATAAGGGTGAGGTCCCAGGTTCAAATCCTGGATAACCCAAGCTAAGGGGGTATAGCTCAGTTGGTAGAGCGCTGCTTTTGCAAGGCAGATGTCAGCGGTTCGAGTCCGCTTATCTCCACAAATGAATTATATAAGTTTATAATTAAACTTGTACTAATTATTAATGAGTTTGTAGTACTTACAATAATTTATTAGTTAATCAATTAAAATTAAATCAAATAATTAAAGGCTTACGATGGATACCTTGGCATTTAGAAGCGATGAAGGGCGTGACTACCAACGAAATATTTCGGTGAGCTGGAAGTAAGCTATGAACCGGAAGTTCCCGAATGAGGCAACTCTGTAATACTATCTGCTGAATATATAAGCAGAAAAGAGCTAACTTAGTGAACTGAAACATCTTATTAACTAAAGGAAAAGAAAGCAAAAGCGATTCTCTTAGTAGCGGCGAGCGAAATGGGAGCAGCCTAAACCACTTAAATACGTTTTAGTGGGGTAGAGGGACAGTATTTTATGAAAATAGAAAGTTAGGTGAATCAATTGGAATATTGAGCTATAGAAGGTGAAAGTCCTGTAACTGAAAACTTACTACTATCTTAACTGTATCCCAAGTAGCATGGGACACGTGAAACCCCGTGTGAATCAGCGAGGACCACCTCGTAAGGCTAAATATTACTAAATGACCGATAGTGAACTAGTACCGTGAGGGAAAGGTGAAAAGAACCCCGGGAGGGGAGTGAAATAGAACATGAAATCGTAAGCTTACAAGCAGCAGAAGGACGACTTTATCGTTTAACTGTGTGCATGTTGAAGAATGAGCCGGCGACTTATAGGCAGTGGCAGGTTAAAATAGAAAATATTGGAGCCACAGTGAAAGCGAGCTTTAATAGAGCGTTTGTCACTGTTTATAGACCCGAACCCGAATGATCTAACCATGACCAGGGTGAAGCTTGGGTAATACTAAGTGGAGGTCCGAACCGACTGATGTTGAAAAATCAGCGGACGAGTTGTGGTTAGGGGTGAAATGCCAATCGAATTCGGAGCTAGCTGGTTCTCCCCGAAATGTGTTTTGGCACAGCGGTTGATGCTATAGCTTAGGGGTAAAGCACTGTTTCGGTGCGGGCTGCGAGAGCGGTACCAAATCAAGGCAAACTCTGAATACTAAGTGTGTAGTCAACCAGTGAGACAGTGGGGGATAAGCTTCATTGTCAAAAGGGAAACAGCCCAGACCACCGTCTAAGGCCCCTAAATAATTGCTAAGTGATAAAGGAAGTAAGAATGCTTGTACAACCAGGAGGTTTGCTTAGAAGCAGCAATCCTTTAAAGAGTGCGTAATAGCTCACTGGTCTAGTGATCTTGCGCCGAAAATGAATGGGACTAAGTAATTTGCCGAAGATGTGGGATGTTTTACATCGGTAGGGGAGCGTTCTGTTTTAGTTTGAAGCACTAACGTAAGTGAGTGTGGACGAATCAGAAGTGAGAATGTCGGCTTGAGTAGCGAAAACATTGGTGAGAATCCAATGCCCCGAAAACCTAAGGTTTCCTTTGGAAGGTTCGTCCGCGAAGGGTGAGTCAGGACCTAAGGCGAGGTTGAAGAACGTAGTCGATGGATAACAGGTTAATATTCCTGTACTGTTTGTTACTGATATTGAGAAACGGAGAAGGCTAAATCATCCGGATGTTGGTTACCGGTTTAAGCTAGTGAGGCTAAGATAGGTAGTGAAAATACTTTGAGCTGAGCAGTTAATACAAAATACTAAGGTATTAAAGTGATTGATGTCATGCTTCCTAGAAAATCTTATCATATCTTAAGTAATAAACACCTGTACCTTAAACCGACACAGGTAGGTAAGTAGAGTATACTAAGGGGCGCGAGATAACTCTCTCTAAGGAACTCGGCAAAATAGCCCCGTAACTTCGGAAGAAGGGGTACCCTTGTAGGGTTGCAATAAATAGGCCCAAGCGACTGTTTATCAAAAACACAGGTCTCCGCGAAGTCGTAAGACAATGTATGGGGGCTGACGCCTGCCCAGTGCCGGAAGGTTAAGGAAGTTGGTCAGTATTTATACGAAGCTAACAACTAAAGCCCCGGTGAACGGCGGCCGTAACTATAACGGTCCTAAGGTAGCGAAATTCCTTGTCGGGTAAGTTCCGACCCGCACGAAAGGCGTAACGATTTGGGCACTGTCTCGGAGAGAGACTCGGCGAAATAGAATTGTCTGTGAAGATGCGGACTACCTGCACCTGGACAGAAAGACCCTATGAAGCTTTACTGTAGTTTGGAATTGAATTTGGGTTTATTTTGCGCAGTATAGGTGGGAGGCTATGATCTTATATTTGAGGATATAAAGAAGCCATCAGTGAGATACCACTCTAATTAAACTAGAATTCTAATCTTGAAGCCGTTATCCGGCCAAGAAACAGTTTCAGGTGGGCAGTTTGACTGGGGCGGTCGCCTCCTAAAAGGTAACGGAGGCGTGCAAAGGTTTTCTCAGGCTGGTCGGAAATCAGTCGTAGAGTGTAAAGGCATAAGAAAGCTTGACTGCAAGACCTACAAGTCGAGCAGAGACGAAAGTCGGCCTTAGTGATCCGACAGTACTGAGTGGAAAGGCTGTCGCTCAACGGATAAAAGTTACTCTAGGGATAACAGGCTGATCTCCCCCAAGAGTTCACATCGACGGGGAGGTTTGGCACCTCGATGTCGGCTCATCGCATCCTGGGGCGGTAGCACGTCCCAAGGGTTGGGCTGTTCGCCCATGAAAGCGGTACGCGAGCTGGGTTCAGAACGTCGTGAGACAGTTCGGTCCATATCCGGTGCAGGCGTTAGAGTATTGAAAGGATTTCTCCTTAGTACGAGAGGACCGGGAGAAACATACCGCTGGTGTACCAGTTATTGTGCCAACAGTATACGCTGGGTAGCCAAGTGTGGATTGGATAACCGCTGAAAGCATCTAAGTGGGAAGCCTACCTTGAGATTAGTACTCTTTAAGATCACGGTAAGATTAACCGTTTGATAGGCGTTAAGTGTAAGTGTAGTAATATATTTAGCTAAGGCGTACTAATAGATCGAAAATTTGATTTAATATGTTTGCTCTTCATATTTATTTGTATAAATATAAAAGTTTAACATCTAATATGTAAGTATTATAATTTATGTCTTGATATTTATAGCGCAGTGGACCCACTCCAAACCATTCCGAACTTGGCTGTTAAACTCTGCAGCGACGATGATACTTGAGAGGACACTCTCCGGGAAAGTAGTTCAATATCAGGACAATATTATGCTATTTTAATTTTGCCTGAGTATCCCCATTTTCTTAAATTTAATATTTTGTTTCGTTCGATTTTTGATAATGGTATTATTTTATAAATGGCGTTTTTTAAATCTATAGTTGTAAATTCTCTGTTTTCATAAAATCCCGTATACATTGCGTCTATTATTGATTGTTCTATTTCTGCTCCTGAAAAACCTTTACTAATTTTAGATAAATAATAGATATTATATTTATTCCAAGTCAAGGGTCTAAACATCTTTAAATGTATTTGAAATATTTTTAGTCTTTCTTTGAAATTAGGTAAATCTACAAAAAAAATTTCATCAAATCTACCTTTTCTTAGTATTTCTACAGGTAGTTGATTTATAGTGTTTGCGGTTGCAACAATAAAGACGCCTTGTTTTTTTTCTGATAGCCAAGTTAAGAAAATATTTGTTACTCTTTGTTTTGTTCCACTATCATTAGTATTATTGTATTCACTAAATATTTTATCTATTTCATCGATCCATAAAATACATGGAGAACTTTTTTCGCAAATACTAATTATTTTTTCTATTCTATTCTCAGACTCTCCTAATATACCTGCAAAAATTTTACTAACATTTAATCTAAATAAAGGTATATTCCATTCGTTGGCAATTATTTTTGCACTCAATGATTTACCTGTTCCCTGAATTCCTACAAGTAGTATTCCTTTTGGTCTCGTTATTCCATATGAGTAAGCTTTTTTTGTAAATGCTAGATTTCTAATTTTTAGCCAATTTTTTAAATTTTGTAATCCTCCTAATTCTAATTTATTATTATATGATGAGTAAAATTTTAATCCTTCTGTTTTCTGTGTAATTTCTTCTTTTTCTTGTAAAATTTTTTCTATAATTTGATTTTGTGATATATTATTTAATATTAATTTAAAAAGTGATTTACGTATTTTGTTAATTGAAAAACCTGTATATGCCATACAAATTGCTTCTTTATATTTTAATTGATTTGTATCAATTTTATATAAAAAACGATTGATTTCAATTAGTATTTCTTTTTTATTAGGTAGTGGCATTTGAAAATATGTGATATATTCTTTGAGTTCTGTTGGTAGATGAATTTCTGTTCCACTTAATATTACATATTGATTACTCTTTTTTAAATATTGATATAAATTTTTTAATTTTCTACTAATACTTATGTCTTTAAGAAAAACATGAAAGTCTTTTAAAAAAAATACTTTAGTTTTTTTGTCATTGTTTTTTGTAATCATATTTAGTGCTTCTAATGGATTCTGTCTACATTGAGATATATAGTTTGGGTTATCTGTATAACCATCTATAAAGTTCCATGAGTATATTCTTGCTTTAAAAAGTTGATTAATTATCTGTTTTAAAATATATTCTAATCTTTCTTCTTCTTCTGTTGAAACATAAATTAAAAAGTTGTTTGATATGAGTGTCGTTTTAATTTTTTTTTCAAAGTCCATTTATATTTTTAACTTATTTTTATTTTAATATACTCTAGTGATAAACATAGAGTATAATTTATGTATTTTATTTAATTAATTTTTTTCTTTTTTTCTGTCTTTTTAAGTTAATAATTCTTTGACCACTTTTTGTTTTCATCCGAGTTAAGAAACCATTTTTTCTTTTTTTCTTTATTGAAGTAACAGTTTTCATTTAATTTTTTTTTATTTTATAATTAATTTATATTAACTATCTTTCTATTAATTATATCTTCTTTTATTGAAGTTTGTATAATATTTCTTTTATTTATGTTTAATAGTGTTATATTTTTTCATTTGTACTTATTAGTTGTTCTGATTTTTTTATCTATTTTTTCTTTCTTTCTTTCGAAGCATTTATTTATATTTGTATCTAAGAATTTGAAAATTGTATCTTTGTTTAGTAATTTGAAGAAAAAAATGTATTTAAATGAAGACAATTATACAAATCTGTTTAGTCTTTATTTATTTCGTGAAAATTTATTTTTATCTGTAGCTTTATCTGAGTTGATATTAGAAGTCAATCATGAATTAACTAAAAAAGATGTAGTTTATGCTTTTTTAGCATATGTTTATTATCAATATTCTTTTTATAGTATTTCTGAATATTATTACTTAAAGATTTTGTCTTCTTCTCCATATAACTATAAAATCATGTTAAATTTGGCTAATATGTATTCTAAGTTACATTATAAAACAAAAGCCAATGATTTTTTTGTTCGTGCTGGTAGCTTGGAATTTGATAATTTATTTTTAAAATAATTTATATAAATGTCTAAAAATATTTTTTTGACGAATTGAGTCGGGATAGCAGGATTTGAACCTGCGACATCCTGCTCCCAAAGCAGGCGCGCTACCAAGCTGCGCTATATCCCGTGATAATAATTATATATAACTATTTTATCTTTGTCTACTTTTGTTTATTTATAGGACTAATCTATTTCATAGCAACTTTTTGATAAGCTATAAACTTAGTATAGCTTATTTTTTAGTTTTTTACTCTGTTTAATTTGGATACCAAAACATTCCTTTGACTCCATCTGGATCTATAATGAAACCTATATGTTTGTAAAATTGTACTACTTCAGGATCTGCAAATAAAGTAATTGTACTGATATCATGATTACGTAATTGTTGTATTACTTCATTCATTAAAGCTTTTCCTAATCCTTGTCCTTGAAATTCTGGGTCAATTGCTACATCCCAAATTGTTGCATTAAATGAACCATCAGAAGTTACTCTAGCAAAACCAATTAATTTTTTTTTACTTTTTTTGTGGTAGAATAGAGATACTATTAAAAAGCTATTCTCTAATGCTACTTTTACTTTTTTCAATGGTCTTCTTACCCAGCCTACTGAATCGCAAAGTTTTTCTAAATCATACAAGTTTATATTCTGATTAATAGTTAAGTATATATTTTTTTGTTTTTTTATTTTGTTGTCTTCTGTAATAATTAGATTTTTTTCTTTATCTAATTTTAGTGAGTTTTTAGAATTAAAGAAAAATTTCCAAAATGTCATAATTTTGATGTTTAATTTTTGCCTAAAAATATTTATTTCTTATGTTCAAAAAATGTTACTTTTTATACATAAAGTATTTATGTGTATTATGATTTTATATTATAGCGTATTTTTTATAGTCTATATGATTTAACTATTCGTTGTTATATTTATATTTTGAAATTTAAGGAAAAGTATTTGTGAAAAAAAATATAGTTATATTGTTATCTGCTTTTATCTTTATCTTCAATTCTCAAGCTGTATATGCAGAAGTTTCTGGTTTGGTTCCTTGTAAAGATTCTCCAGCTTTTAGTAAAAGATTAAAACAATCCCTAAAAAAATTAGAAGTTCGTTTATCAAAATATGAACCTTCTACTCCTCCTGCTTTAGCTATTAATAATCAAATTAAGCAAACACAAAATCGATTTGATAAGTATAGTAAAGCAGGTATTTTGTGTGGTTCTGAAGGTTTACCTCATTTAATTGCTGACGGTAGGTGGAATCATGCAGGTGATTTTATGTTACCTGGTTTATTATTTATCTATATAACCGGTTGGATTGGATGGGTAGGCAGGGGTTATTTACAAGCTGTTAGTCTATCAAATAAACCATCTGAAAAAGAAATCATTATTGATCTTCCTTTAGCTATGAAGTTTTCCTTGTCTGGATTTACTTGGCCATTAGCTGCTTTACAGGAGTTTACAAGTGGTCAATTGTTAGCTTCAGATGATGATATATCTATTTCTCCACGTTAATTATAGAAAAAATATTTATTTATTAAGGAATAATTATGGATAATAATTTTATGAAATATTTATCTACAGTACCTGTTGTAGGTGCAATTTGGATTACATTTACAGCAGGTTTTATTATAGAAATTAATCGTTTTTTTCCTGATATTTTGTCGTTTTCATTTTAATCATTACTTGTTTAAAAAATGAATTTGTCTATTCTATATAATGTTTCATACTTTGTTTATGTTATTAGCATATATTGATAAATTATTTTTTATATTTTTGTTAATATTAAAGTTAAATTGTATAGATTTTAAATTTTTTATATATTAATTATTATGAGTGTAGTAACTAAAATAATTCTTGATGCTGATAATGAGTTAAGGTATCCTAGTATAGGTGAACTTGAAGGATTAAAAACTTATTTTGATAAAAGTGAAGATAGAATTATTCTTGTTCGTACATTAAGAGATAAACAACAAGATATAATTAAGTTAGCTAGTAAAGCTATTTTTCAAATTCATCCAGAATATATTGCACCAGGTGGTAATGCTGAAGGAGCGCGTAAAAGATCTTTATGTTTACGTGATTATGGTTGGTATTTAAGGTTGGTTACTTATGGAGTTTTATCTGGAGAAAAAGAATCTATTGAGCAACTTGGTATTATTGGTGTTAAAGAAATGTATAATTCTTTAGGTGTTCCAATTTTAGGTATGATAGATTCAATAGAATGTTTAAGAAATGCTTCTTTAGAATTTTTGTCGGATTCTCAGGCTACTTGTGTAATTCCATATTTTGATTGTATTATACAAGGTATGTCTAATTAATGAATTTATAACTACAGTTGATTGATATTAATTAGAATGTTATAATATATTTAAGCTCGAAATTTTACATAGGTAATAGGTGAAGTTTGTCAGGACTGAAAAGTAGCAGCAATTAACTTATATTATCTAGGTATTTTTTCGGGTTTTTGTTATTTTACCTAGTTTACTTGTAATTGTTTATCTTAAAGTTATTTTAAGATATTCAATTTAAATGTTATATTTTTTAATATAGGTCTATTGTAAAATTTATATGAAATCTTTAATGATTCAAGGAGCTAAAATACTCTCTACTGGCTCTGCTATTCCTTCTTCTAGTTTTAGCAATAATGAGATTAGTAAATTTGTTGATACCTCTGATGAGTGGATTGTAACTCGGACTGGTATTAAGGAAAGAAGATTATTACAAGGAATTGATAAGTCTATTATTGATCTTGCTGTTTTAGCGTCTAAAAAAGCTTTAGATAAAATTTCAATGGATCCTTCTCAAATAGACCTAATAATTCTTGCTACATCAAGTCCTCATGATCTTTTTGGAAGTGCTAGTAAAGTACAATATCAAATAGGAGCACTTAATGCTGTAGCTTTTGACTTAACTGCAGCATGTTCTGGATTTGTTTTAAGTCTTGTAACAGCTTTTCAGTTTTTGCAAACTGGTGCTTATAGCAATGTATTAGTCGTAGGTGCAGATGTTTTATCAAAGTGGGTTGATTGGTCTGATCGTAGTACATGCATTTTATTTGGTGATGCAGCTGGAGCAGCTATTTTACAGTCGTGTTCTTCTATTGATAATTCTATACTTAATTTTCAACTAAATACTGATGGAAATTATTCAAAGCATCTTTCTATTGCATATCAGCATAATATTACTCCTCATTCTAATCTTAATTTATATCAAGGTTCTTTTAAATATATATCTATGAATGGTAAAGAGGTTTATAAGTTTGCAGTTTTTCAGGTTCCATTAAGTATATTAAAGTGTTTGAATTCTGTAAACATGTCAGTAGAAGAAGTGGATTGGTTAGTTTTACATCAAGCTAATGAACGTATTTTAACTGCTATTGCTGAAAAATTATCAATTAGTAGTAACAAAATTATTTCTAATTTACGTAAGTATGGTAATACTTCTGCTGCTTCTATACCACTTGCTTTAGATGAAGCAATACAAGAGGATAAAATATCTCATAATGATATTGTTATAATCGCTGGTTTTGGTGCTGGTTTAACATGGGGAACTATTATAGTACGCTGGTAATTTGTATTATCAATCACAATATTGTTTTCTATATATATTAAAATATAGTTATAGTTTAGATAATTACTTGGTTGTATAATCAAGTGATATATTAGTTTTAATTATATTTTATTATTAGATCAAATAAGGATATTTAAATGACTTCATCTTTATCTAATTTTTTAAATAGTTTAATTTTAGGAGCTTTAATAGTAGTTATACCGATTGGTTTAGCTTTACTTTTTGTAAGTCAAAAAGATAAAACTTTACGAGATTAGATTATCTTGTATAAATTGTTAAACATGTTTTTATATATATAACAAATTAGTTTTATCTAATTTGTTGTTTAATATTAATTAATATTAATTCATTTTTTTTACTTTCATATATTATGTCTTTATCTAGATGGTTGTCTCGGAAGAAAAATTTACTGAGCAATAAGAATATTAAGCAGGTTGATTTTAATTTATCTCAAGATCTTTGGATTAAGTGTAATCAATGTGGTTTATTAATGTATTATAAGTTACTTGAATCAAATTATAAAGTTTGTCCTAAATGTAATTATCATTTTCCAACTTCAAGTCATGATAGAATTTATTATTTATTTGATACTAATAGTTGGTTTTCTATTGATACTAATTTATCTTCAACTGATCCTTTAGGTTTTGCTGATCGTAAGTTATATAGTGTGAGATTATTTGACATGAAGTTAAAGACTGGTTTATCAGATGCAGTTCAGACAGGAATAGGTTCTATTAATAATATTAAAGTTGCATGTGGAATTATGGACTTTCGTTTTATGGGTGGTAGTATGGGATCAGTTGTTGGTGAAAAACTAACTAGACTAATTGAAAGAGCAACGAATGATAAAATTCCTTTAATTATTATATGTGCTTCTGGTGGTGCTAGAATGCAGGAAGGCATGTTAAGCTTAATGCAAATGGCGAAAGTATCTTCAGCTCTTTATAGACATGGTGAAAAATCTTTACCTTATTTTACTATTTTAACTTCGCCTACAACTGGTGGTGTAACTGCTAGTTTTGCTATGTTAGGTGATATTATTATTGCTGAACCTGGTGCTGTAATTGCATTTGCTGGTAGGAGAGTAATTGAGCAAACAATTAAAGAAGATCTTCCAGATAATTTTCAAACTTCTGAATATTTATTTAAACATGGATTTATTGATTTAATTGTTTCTAGGACTGAACTACGTAAACAGTTATATAAACTATTGTTCCTGTACTGTAATTCTAATTCTCTTCATTAATTTTAAAGCATATTTTTTATCCTATATTGTAATATATATATCATAGTAATATTTAAAAAATTTTAATAAATTTATTCAATGTATTACTTAATGACTTGAGTTTAGGTGTTTAATTTTTTCTCAAACAGTGGATTTAATTAATATTCTAATACTTTTATTATTTTTTATTAAGTGAGTGAACTATGATTAAAAAAAACATTATTTTGTTATTATTTACGTCTGTTTTTATATTAGTAAGTTGTTTTGTTGTACCTGTTTATTCAATAGAATTAGATGAAGCTACTAGAACAGTGGCATTTGATACTTCTACTAAAACTATTACTTTAACGCCTGAACAAGTTAAAAGAGGCAAACGTCTGTTTAATAATTCATGTGCTCAATGTCATAATGGTGGAATTACTAAAACAAATCCTAATATTGGTTTAGAGTTAGAGTCTTTAAGTTTAGCTATTCCTGCCAGGGATAATATTGTTGGTTTAATTGATTATATGCAAGATCCTAAAAGTTATGATGGTCAAAATTCAATAGCTGAGCTTCACCCTAGTATTAAAAGTGCAGAAATTTTTCCTAAAATGAGCAATTTAACTGATGAAGATTTATTGTCTATCGCTGGTTATATTCTTTTACAACCAAGGATAGCGCAAGAAAAATGGGGAGGTGGTAAGATTTATTACTAGTTTTTTAATTTTATTTATTAATATATATAAAAACAATATATAATTAAACTGTAAGATAGTTATGTTTTTATAAAAACATAAATTTATTTGTTGAATTTAATAATGATAGGATATTTATCATGAGATTTTTATTTTCTTTGTTTTTAAGCTTTTTTACTGTATATACATTAACTATTCGTTCATCATTTGCTCAAGAAATTGATTTAGATGCAGGTGAGCAGGTGTTTTCTCAAAATTGTGTTGCATGTCATGCGGGTGGTAATAATTCTGTAAGTCCACTTAAAACTTTGAAGTTAGACGCTTTAAGTACATATAGTAAAGATAGTATTGAAGCAATTAAGTATCAAGTTGAGAACGGTGCTGGTGCAATGCCTGCTTTTGCTGATCGTTTATCTGATGAAGAAATATATAATGTTGCTAATTTTGTTTTAAATCAATCTAAAAACAATAATTGGTAATTTTATTAATATTATGTAGCTATGAGTAAAAAATTATTGATTAATTTTTTGCTCGTATATTTAATTTGTTTATAATATTTTATCAATCAAAAATTTTATATTTTTTAATGTCACATAGTTTATACCCAGCCGTGTTATATCTACAGGATGGAACCCTTTATAGAGGATTTTCTTTGTTTAAGATATCACCTATTTTTGGTGAAATAGTTTTTAATACAGGAATGACAGGTTATCAAGAAATTTTCTCTGATCCTAGTTATGCTGGTCAAATGGTTGTTTTTACTTATCCTGAAATAGGTAATACTGGATTAAATAAGCATGATAATGAATCTAATTTCATACATATTAAAGCGTTGATTGCTAGAAATGTTTCCTCAGTTTCAAGTAGTTGGAGAGCACAGGTATCTCTACAAGAATATATTATACAAAAACAAATTCCTCATATATTTGGTCTAGATACAAGGTCTTTAACTAAGCATTTAAGATTATTTGGCGTTACAAATGGTATGGTATTTGATGCTTACTATAACAGTGAAATCAATATGTTTAATATACAATCGATAAATAATATTGATTTAGTAAGAAAAATAACTAGTAGAACAATTTATCGTATTAATAGGAGTGTATTTAAGAATTTAAATAGCTTTAATTTTATTAATTTAAAAGTAAGTAATATTAATATTATCCCTAAAAAATACAAAATTTTGGTATTAGATTTGGGTCTTAAGTTTAATATTTTAAGAAAGTTATTATTCTTGGGCTGTAGTATTTGTGTTGTTCCAGCTACTTGTAATTATAATTCTATTTTTGAATATAATCCAGATGGGATTATTCTCTCAAATGGTCCAGGAAATCCACTATTAGCTAAATATGCAGTTGATACAGTTAGAAGATTAATTAAGTTCTCAAATATTCCTATTTTTGGTATTTGTATGGGTCATCAAATTTTAAATATAGCTCTTGGCTTACAAACCTTTAAGCTTAAATTTGGTCATAGAGGTTTAAATCATCCTTGCGGTTTAAATAAGTATTCTGAGATTACAAGTCAAAATCATGGTTTTGCTGTTAATGAAAATGCTTTTGTAAATCAAAAGTTATTAAAAATATTTTCATTAAAATATTTAAATTTAAATGATTTTACTATTTCTAGTACTTTTCATAAAAAACTTCCTATTTTCTCTGTTCAGTATCATCCAGAGGCTAGTCCAGGACCACATGATTCTGAGTATTTATTTGAAGTTTTTATTAAATTAATTAATTTGATTGATAATCAAAAATAATTTGTTATTTATTATATTTTTTTACTAACGTTTACCATTCTATATTATTAAATAAATAATATAAAGTTTGAGTACCTCTTAATTGATTAAATAAAGGCAAGTGTCCTTCTGGTGCATCTATTGTCCACATAAATTCTTGTGGATATCTTTTCATTACGCCTTGTTTAAGCCAGTATATTTTTTCCCATAATTTGTCCCATTTTTTATTATTTTTAATCCAAATTTTTTTTTGTATAGAGAATCCAAATTTACCTTTTGAATATATTTTCCATAATAAATCTAAAATAAATAAATCTTCTTTTGGCACAAATTGAATATCTGTAAAATATAACCAATTTTTTTTATTGTTAGTTGTGAGCTCTACTATTTCACATAAACACTTTTGTGTTAATTTATCTGCTTCTTCAAATCTTTTATTTATAAGTAATTTTTGTAATATTTGATAATTTATGTTTTTCAATTTTGTTGAATTTATTACTCCATCTGGTAGTTTTTGTATTAGTTGTTTTATAGTTTGCTTGTCACTTGTTTCTATTACTTTTTGATATATTAGTCCATCTATTATTCGAGCACTATTGTTATTTAAATTAGAGCGTTTGATTATTTGATTTATTATTATTTCTCTTTCTTGTTTATTAATTAATATTTGGTCAATAATTTTTTCTATTTCAGGATTGATTATTGAATAGTTTTTTGTGAGTATTGTAATTATTTGTTTTTCGGTGAATGCTAACTTATTTTTTTGTGTTGTCATGAATTAGTCTAAAAATCTATTTCAAGCATTTATAATGTAATTTTATTGTTATTATATAGGTTTTTATTTATTTAAATAAAAAACTATTATTCTAATTAATATAAGAATCAGATTACTGAATAAGTTAATTGAGCAATATAAAAAGTATTTAGCTATTTGTATAATAAATTTTTCAGTTTTTGGTATAAGTAAATCTTTAATTTCTAGCCAAAATATAAATATTATCTTAATTTGATTTAGGCTTTGAATTTTTTTATCTTTTGATAAATATATATATTTAGAAATTATACCTTCTGAGCTGATAATCCATACTTTTTGTCTTTCATTGTAGAAAGATTTTATGTCGTATATGTATGATTGTACTAAATTTTGCCATTTTAAGTTGTTTAAAAATAATATTATTGATCTATTTGATGTATATAGTTTATTACATATATTTTGTTGTTTTAGAAATTTATTTATATTTAGTGAGTTATGTAAATTACATATTAGTTGTTTCATCATTATATTACCAATTTGGATAATGAAATCTTCAAGTAAAACTTTTACATGATTATATGGTGTATATAATGTCTCAAACAAAAATATGTCATTTTCTATATATGATGATCCGAAAATTAAGTATGTTAGTAAACAATCTATTAAGTGACTGTAATAATCTTTCAATTTACTATTATCAAATGTTTTATGATCAAATTTAAACTTAAAAAAAAAGTTGCTTGATACCCTATGTATAAAAATTGCTATAATTTTTTTGTTAAGTTTTACTAACATTGTAGGATCTAAGTTTATTTCGATCATATCTAAAATTAGTTCTTTAAATTCATTTAAAATAGATTGCAAGAGTTCAGTCCTAGTTATATTATTTAATATATCCAAATACAAATATTGTTGACTTTGATTATCTATGTTTAATGCTAATTTTTTTTCTGTTTCAATAAATAGATCTACTACTGCATTATTTAAACTAATACTTTGTTGGTTAGGCCAGTATTTTACTATTATTTTTTTAGACATTATATAGCTTTTAATTTAATTATGTTTTATTGATAAAATTTAAAAAATTTTTTCATGTTTATTATTTTGTATTACAATGATTGTTAGAATCTAACTATATTTTTATGTAATTACTTTTATTCTAATTTTTAATAATGTATAATTATCATTTTGCTTTTGCTAGTCAAAGTTTTTTTCTTGATCAGGAACCAATAGAAGAAATATTGCGTGAGCGTACACAGTATTATCAAAGTTGTGAAAAAGAGATTGATTTCTGGTTTGTCTTAAATCCACGCTTTTTAAAATCATTAGATGATAAAGTAAATCATTATGATAAAAATCAATTATTTGCAGCTATAGTATCGTTAGATAAACAATTTATACAATGGTTGAAATTAAGACTTGTATTTGTCTCTACTGGAAGTTTTAAGTCACAGTCAGTTTTTCTTCCTTTTTAAATTAGCTTTTTGAGTTTGAAAATAATTAATTTTCATGTGGTGTTACGAATAATGTTAAAATTTCTCTACTAAAAGTTTCGGCTGCTTTAGATTTATATCGATTTGGATGGACAATAATAGAAAGCATTCTTTTTACCGTTACATTTTTTATTTTAGTCCAATGTATTATTCCTAACTCTAGTTCTTTAGCTATTGCTGATACTGAAACGAATGCTGCTCCTAAACCTGATTGAACAGCATTTTTAATTGCTTCTATTGAATTTAGTTCCATTTCTATTTTAAATCTGCTGCTATCGATATCATGTTGATGTAAAATTTTGTCGATAACTTTTCTAATTGTTGATTGAGTGTCTAGTGCTATGAATCTTAGTCTATATAAATCTTCTTTTTGTATATTAGGTACTTTTGAAAATGTATGAGATATTGGTAAAATTAATGCTAATTCATCCTCTGCATATGATGTGATTTGTAATATATCTTTTAATTCATTAGGAACTTCTCCACCTATAACAGCTAAATCAACTTGTCCATTAGCAACTCCCCATGATATCAATCTTGTAGAATGTACTTGTAGTTGTACATTTACTTGCGGATATCTCTGTCTAAAAAGTCCGATTAATCTTGGCATTAAATAGGTTCCAGTTGTTTGACTTGCTCCTATTACTAATGATCCTCCTTGTAAATTTTGTATATCTTCTAGTGCTCTACAAGTTTCTTCACATAAAGCTAAAATTCTACCTCCGTAGCGTAATAATAAATTTCCTGCTTCTGTAAGTTTTGCTTTTTTACTAGTTCTTTCAAATACTGGTATATTTAGTTGTTTCTCTAGATTTTGAATTTGTAAACTAATTGCTGGTTGTGATACATATAAACTATCTGCTGCTTTTTTGAAGCTTCCCTCTTTAATAATTGCTTTTAAAATTCTTAACTGATCTAATGTGAATGGTAAGTCTCTCATTGTTCTATACTCAATTTTTTTTGTTTTTCATTACAATGTTTAAATCTTGCTTAATTTATACTATAAAGTTTATTTTTTTTATATATTAATTATCATTTATATATAGTATTTATAATATATACAGAGAGATTTTTTATATTAACATAATTTACTAAAACCTAAGGAAATTTTATATATGGATATGAGATTAGTAATTGTATTTTTACCTTTAATAGCTGCTGGTTCTTGGGCAATTTATAATATAGGTAGAGTTGCTATTCAGCAATTTCGTAGTATGTAGTATAATATAATAGATATATAGTTTAATTCTTTTTATGTTAGTAGAAAATTTTTTGATTTAAAATTTTCTACTTTCTAGATATTTTTTATTTTTTCATAATAAGTTTATATTGTACTATGGCTGTTCCTAAAAAAAGAACTTCGAAATCTAAATCTGGTAAATCTAATTGGAAAAAAAAAGCTTTATTTGTAAGTCAGAAATCACTATCATTAGCTAAGTCATTGATTAATGATAAGTCTACTACCTTTATTTATAATAAGTCTTTAGATAATTACAAGTTGACTGAAGTAGTTTAATCTGATTACATATATTAATGTAAATTGATATAAATTACATTTATTTATTATGGTCTTGCGTTACTTAGATTTTGATACTTATATTCTTAAAAGTAAGAATATAAGTTTCTTGATTAAATTACCAGCTATTAAAGATCTCTGGGTATTTAACTGTATTGAAGGTTCTCAATTTAATTTTTTAAGTCAAAGTTTTAAAATTAATAATGTTTCTAAAATTATAATACCTAATTTACACATATCGAATATTTCAGGCTTACTTGGTTTATTATCTACATTAAATTTGACAGGTAGAACAAAGTCCCTTCATATTTATGCTCCTATTAATTTAAAATATTATTTAGATTTAGGAAAAAAATATTCTAAGACTAATTTTAGTTATATTTTGTATATCCATATATTAAAAACAGGATTAATCATTAATCAGTATGGTTGTCGAATATATGCATTAAATTGTTGTAGTCATTATGAATTTTTTATCATTCAGTCTGAACAGTATGGTACTTTTTATTTAGATAAAGCGAGAAGTAATTACTTATTGCCTGGTCCTTTATATGGTAAATTAAAGAAAGGTTGTAGTTTTCTATTTCCTGATGGATCCGTTTTAAATGGTTCTGATTTTACTTCGTGTAATGTTTTGGGCTCTCAAATATCTTGTTTATTTTCATTTTTTTATAGTAGGCAAGTTTTTGAAGGTGTAGGTAATACTAGAGCAATATTATTCATGTGATTCTTTTTATAAAATATTATATAATTGTTAGTAATTAAATTTATTATATTAGCAAATATTTTCATATGTTTAGAATTAATTTATGACTTATGCAGTGATTGATGTTGGTGGTAATCAAATAATTGTTGAGCCAGGAAAATTTTATGATGTAAATTATGTTCTTGCTAATCCTGGAGATATAATTAGTTTCAAAAGAGTTTTATTTTGTTCTAAATCTGGTGTCTATCATATTGGTACTCCTTGTTTAGATAAAATTTTTGTTAAAGCTATAGTATTGAAACATTTAAGAGGTAAAAAAGTAAAAATTTTTAAAGTGAAACCTAAAAAAAATAATCGTACTAAAAAAGGTCATCGTCAACAATTAACAAGAATATTTATACAAAATATTCTTGATTAAAGTATTTATTTTCTTATCAATTCTTAAAAATTATCAAAATACACATGGCACATAAAAAAGGTAGCGGTAGTACTAAGAATGGTCGTGACTCAAATTCTAAGAAGTTAGGAGTTAAAAAATATGGAGGTGAGACTGTTAAACCTGGACAAATTATAGTTCGTCAAAGAGGTAGTAAATTTAAATTAGGTAAAAATGTTAATCAAGGAAAAGATTATACTATTTACTCTATTGTATATGGAGTAGTTCAATTTGAAGTTTATAATAAGAATAAACGTCGAATAAGTGTAAATCCAAGTTGAATTTTAGTTTTGTATTATTTTATAAATTATTATCTTTTTATAATATTATTTTAGTTAAACAGAAATTCATGTAAATGAATTTTCATTATTTTATGAATGGTAAAAAAAATTATAATTTCTTATTTTAATAGTATTGCAGCTACTTTACAAACCAGTAAAGTTCAAGAGCTTATTTTAATCAATCAGACTTATCAAGTGAATGATATATATCTTGGTATAGTTCATAAGATCTTTTCTAGTATTAATGCAGCGTTTATTAATTTAGGCCAAGATAGTAAAAGTGGCTTTATACATATAAGTGATATTAAAACTTTAAAGAGAGGCCAAAAGTTTTTTTCTATTAACGATTTGTTATCTATTAATCAGGTAATATTAGTCCAAGTAGTAAAAGAGTCAACATTTCATAAAGGACCACGTTTAACTTCAAATATACATTTACATGGAAAGTATGTTGTATTATTACCTTTATGTAACTTAGTTTTAATATCTAATCGCATTTATGATGATAATGAACGCATACATCTCTATTCTTTGGCTGTATTAATAAAACCTGAATTAATGGGTTTAATAGTTAAGTCTTGTGCTCAGGGAGTTTCTGAGTCTTTAATATTACAGGATCTCGACTTACTTATTCAGCAATGGTATTTTATTCAGAAAAAAATTCTTTTAAATTCTATTCCTTGTTTAATTTATAAAGATGAGGATCTGGTAAAAAAAGTAGTTAGAGATTGTTATGACAAGTCTATAAAAAAAATAGTGGTTGATTCTATAGATGCTTTAAAGTTAGTTTATTATTATCTAAAAAAATGGTCTTATATTTCAACTTTTATTAAAACTAAAGTTCAATTATATGATAGGCATTTCTGTATTCTAGATAAATTTTATGTTAAGCATACAATCAAGCAGTTGCTTAGACCTAAAGTGAATTTATTACATGGTGGTTCTATTTTTATAGAAAATTATGAAGCTTTAACAGTTATTGATGTAAATTCAGGTTCTTTTAATAAGTTATATAATTCTAAAGAGACTATTTTAAGAATTAATTTTTATGCTGCAGTAGAAATTGCCTATCAATTAAAGGTTCGAAATATTAATGGTGTTATAATCATTGATTTTATTGATATGTATTCTCAAAGAGATCAATTGAAATTACTTGAACATTTTAATAAATTATTAACTTATGACGATTGTAGTCCACAGGTAGTCCAGCTCTCTGAGCTTGGATTGCTTGAGCTGACCCGTAGGCGTAAAAGTCAAAGTATTCGAGAAGTATTTAACTTTTCTGATTTGAAAAGCATAAATTATTCCGGTTTTTTCTTCGTTGATGATTTATATTATAAATTATTTTGTAATATCTCTGATCAAGATTTAAGAAATCAGTTCTCTTCAAATAAGAGTATTCGTTCTTTATTTTTTAGTAAACAATTTATTTTGTGTAAAACTTTAAAAAATAAATTCATTATTTCTTATAACCCTTTATTAAATAAGTATTTTTCATTTTTAGATCGTAAAAATTTGTTATGTTTTTTTTATCCGAAGGCTAATTACCTTTTGCCTTTATTCTTTTATTACAGACTGACAAGTTTACAAAATTTTAGTGATAGTTGAGATTAGTTTTTAATATTTATTCAATAAATAATATCAAAATCAAATAAGCTACGGTGATGTTGTAAAAATCACCGTAGCTTTGTTGAACTGAGTTATTTTTTGTACTTTAACTTGTTTGTTTTACTTAAACTAATTATCCATTGATAGATGGTGCAACTAGAGCTAGTGGTAAAGATTCTTGAGATGCTAAGTCTAGAGGGAAGTTATGAGCATTACGTTCATGCATTACTTCCATACCTAAGTTAGCTCTATTTAAGATATCAGCCCACGTATTAATTACACGACCTTGGCTATCAACAACTGATTGATTAAAATTAAATCCATTTAAATTGAAAGCCATTGTACTTACAGACATTGCTGTAAACCAGATGCCTACTACTGGCCATAAACCTAAGAAGAAATGTAGTGCACGAGAGTTATTAAAACTTGCGTACTGGAAAATTAAACGACCGAAGTAACCATGAGCTGCAACGATATTATAAGTTTCTTCTTCTTGACCAAACTTGTATCCATTGTTTGCTGATTCATTTTCAGTTGTTTCACGAATTAAACTTGATGTTACAAGAGATCCGTGCATAGCACTAAATAGAGATCCTCCAAATACGCCTGCAACACCTAGTTGGTGGAAAGGATGCATAAGGATGTTATGTTCAGCTTGGAATACAAGCATAAAGTTAAATGTACCAGAGATACCAAGAGGCATACCATCAGAGAAGCTTCCTTGACCGATTGGGTAAACAAGAAAAACTGCTGCTGCTGCTGCTACAGGTGCAGTAAAAGCAACTGAAATCCAAGGACGCATACCTAAGCGATAGCTTAGTTCCCATTCACGACCGATGTAGCATAATACACCTAGTAAAAAATGAAGAACAATTAGTTGGTAAGGACCACCATTATATAACCACTCATCTAGAGAAGCAGCTTCCCAAATAGGATAAAAGTGGATACCAATTGCTGCAGAGCTTGGAATAATAGCTCCAGAGATGATGTTGTTTCCATAAAGTAAAGAACCAGCTACTGGTTCACGGATACCATCAATATCTACAGGAGGTGCAGCAACGAATGCAATGATGAATACAGATGTAGCAGTTAATAGCGTTGGAATCATTACAACACCGAACCAACCGATATAAAGACGGTTTTCAGTGCTAGTAATCCAAGTACAGAAACGTTCCCACAGGCTTGCGCTTTCGCGTCTTTCTAAAGTAACAGTCATATTAAGTTTTTTTATTTAGGGTTGATTTAGGATACTTCCCAAGTATGTTTTACTTGTTAATTATATTATTACAAGATTGTATATAACAAGTAAAGCATTTTATACAAAAAATTATTTAGTTCAGTAAGTTATTTTTTATTAAGAAATAAGTCGTTTTTATTTTTTATTTTTTATTTTTATTTTAGAATATAATTATTTTAATAATTATTCTATTTTTATATTGAGCGTATGTCACATTTTAGTAAAATAAGAACAAATATTACTAATTTAAATGTTTTGATTAGGACTATTAAGCAGTTAGGTTTTAATTATCGATTTTTTAGCAGTACTGATAAAGAAGGTAAAAATAACGATATGGTAGTTTATCAATTGAATAAACATGGTAATGAAAATCATGTTTTTACTTTTATATGGAATATCAGTGAGTATAATTTAGTGGTTGATTTAGAATTATGGAGTTTACATATAGATTTTAACTATTTGTTTGATCGCTTGCTGCAGCAATATGCTTATAATATGGTAATTAATACTAGCTATATTAGTGGTTTTCAAAAGGTTAAAGAACAGCTTAATTATGATGGATCAATTAAGTTAACTCTTCAAAAATGGAATAATAGTTAATTTTATTCTCTGTTTATTTAAGATTGCGGACGGAGAGACTCGAACTCTCACGAGATAATCTCACTAGAACCTAAATCTAGCGTGTCTACCAATTTCACCACGTCCGCATGAACTCTTTATTTTTATAGTCATTATTAAATAGACTATCATCTTTGTTTAATAAAAACAAGTTTCTTGGCTTATTATTAAACTTGTTTTTTTTTAATATTAGTGTTAAATTACTATCGTCGCAATTCCTCAGTAGCTCAGTGGTAGAGCGGTCGGCTGTTAACCGATTGGTCGTAGGTTCAAATCCTTCCTGGGGAGTTTTAATATAATCTCAATTTATCTATTTTATATAAATTAAATAGCAATGATTATTTTTTTATCTTTATATGATTTATTTGACAACTACTATATTTTTTTTTATGCTATACAAAAGCAATTATCTTTTTTGTTGTTTACATTGAGTAATGAACAAAGTATTTTTTTTTCTATGTTATTATTTTTTCTTGGATTAATAACAATTTTTACTCCATGTTTTCTTTCTTTATTACCATTAGCATTGGCATATGTTAATTCTAAAAAGAACTATAGTTTAAATATAATTTTATTTATTATTGGTTTATTAACAAGTGTTATAATTTTAATTGGATTTACTAGTTTAGTTAGTTCATCTGTCTTTATTTATAAATTACCAGTATTGTCTTATTTTATTTTAATCGTAGTTTCACTAGATTTAATGAAAATTTTAAGTATTTCGAAATTGAATCTTCCTTTCAGTAAATATATTTTTATGTCTTCTTCTAGTAATATTTTTTTACAAAGTTATTTAATAGGTTTAATTATAGGTTTTAGTTCATTACCTTGTAATACTTCTATTTTAATTATAGCAACATTTTTAGTAAATAATTTAAATAATATTTTTTTAGTTTTATTTTATCTAGTAATTTATTTAACTGGTTGCCTATTTCCATTATTGTTAATTTTAAAAATAAAATTTGACTATAATCATTTCCCCTTTTTATTCTTTATATGGCAATCTATTTTTCCAATAAGTGGATCCTTTGTTTTTGTTTTTTCTTGTTTTTCTTTATTAAGAATTATATTTATTTAAATGTTATCTTAATTGAGTAGCTTAATTATTATAAATTTCTATAATTATTATGAATAAAAATGTTATTTGGAGATCTTTAAAAAAGTTAGCAAATTTGAATGTTGCTATTGTTGTTTTATTAATGATTGTTTTTTGTTGTATTTTAGGCTCTATAATTGAACAGGATAAAAGTTTTTTATATTATCAATTTAACTACCCTGATTATTATTCTTTTATTATTGTATTAGGTTTAGATCATGTTTTTCGAACTTGGTGGTTTATTTTAATATCTAGTATTTTTATTCTTAGCTTACTCGTATGTACATTTTCCACACAATTACCTAGTTTAAAAAATGCAAGACGTTGGAAATTTATATATAACAAAAGTATTATTAATACTAATAAATATTATTTACAAAGTATTAATGACTCTTATTGTTCTTTTACTAATATTATCTATTCGTTAATCCGTTTAAATTTTTTTGTTTTTTGTAAAAATAATTCATTGTATTCCTATAAAGGTTTATATGGTCGTATAGCTCCTATCTTTGTTCATTTTAGTATAACAGCAATTTTATTGGGATCTTTATGTAGTTTTTTTTTGAGTTTTCTTGTGCAGGAAATTATTCCTAAGGGTGAAATTTTTCACCTAAAAAATATAATACATAGTGGTTTTTATAGCCAGTTACCTGCTGATATTATTTTTCGTGTTAATGATTTTTATATTAATTATAACTTTAATGGTTCTATTAAGCAGTTTTTTTCTTCATTATCAGTATATTTTCATAATTATCCAGTGTTATATTCTAAAATAATTTCTGTTAATAAGCCTTTAAGGTTTTTTTCTATTACATTTTATCAAACTGATTGGGAAATAGATGCTGTTAGAATTAATTTAGGATTTAATAATTATATACAGAAAAAATTTGTAAAAGCGAATATAGATGGAAAAAATTGCTGGTTATCAAATGTTTCTATCAGCAGTAAGAAAGATATACTTTTTGTATTATTTAGCTTAGACAATAATCTTTTAGTTTGTGATTCTAATGGTTTAATTTTACAAGAAGTTGATGTAGGTGAAAAGTTTTATATTAATAATACATCTTTTGTAATTCAAGACATAATTACGAGTACAGGTTTACAAATCAAGGTTGATCCGGGTATTTATTTAGTTTACTTAGGTTTTTTTATAATGATGTTAAGTACTTTTGTTAGTTATATGTCTTATTCTCAAGTTTGGATTTATAGTAGTTTAGGATCTTTAGAATTTTGGGGTTCTACAAATAGAGCTTCATTGTTCTTTGAGCAAGATATTGTTTATTTAGATAAAATATATTCTTATTATTCACTATATATGACTCCACATATTATTAAAATTAATAATATTTTAATCTAATAAAAAACTTTTAAGTATAGATTTGCCTTCTTTTGTCCATAAGCTTTCGGGATGAAATTGAATACCTCTAAGTTTTGTATGAACCTTGTGTCTACATCCCATAATTATTCCATCTGATGTCCATGCTGTAATTTCAATATCCTTTGGCAAGTTTGTATTGCTTATTATAAGGCTATGATACCTGCTTGCTTTGAATGGATTATTTATATTTTTAAAAATATCTTTTTGATTATTGCTTATGGGACTAATTTTTCCATGCATGGGTTGAGAAAGTTTTTCTATTGTTCCACCATATATGTATCCTATTGCTTGATGTCCTAAGCAAATTCCTAGTATTGGTATTTTATTTGAATATTTACGAATAATTTCTAGGCAAATTTTTGATTCTTCGGGTCTTCCTGGTCCTGGAGATAATATTATATGTGTTGGATTAATTCTATTAATATCTTGTATTGATAACTCATCATTTCTAGCTGTTGTTGTCTTATAGCCTAATTCCTCTATGTACTGTGCTAAATTTTGAGTGAAGCTGTCGTAATTATCTATTATAATAATCATTTATTAATTTTATGGTTATTGAACTTTATTACTTTATTAAATTAATTTTAGTACTCCATCATTAGGAGAACTTGCGTGCGCTTTCGTTTTTCTATTCATTTTTCCTGCTAAATAACATTTTCTTCCTGAAATTACTGCTAATCTCATTGCATTAGCCATTATTTGAGGGTTTTTTGATTTAGCTATTGCTGTATTTAGTAATATTGCAGATGCTCCTATTTCCATTGCTTGATTTGCTTCACTGCTTGTTCCTATTCCTGCATCTACTATTACTGGTACTTTTGCATTTTCTATAATTGTTTGTATATTGTATAAATTTTGTAATCCTTGTCCTGATCCTATTGGTGAACCTAGTGGCATTACTGTTTTGCAACCTATATCTTCTAATTGTTTTGCTAAAATTGGATCAGGATATATGTATGGTAAAACGTTAAACTTCTGATTTACTAAGTATTCTGCAGCTTTTAATGTTCCAATAGGATCAGGTAATAAATATTTAGAATCTGATATAACTTCTAATTTTATGAAGTTATTATCTGTTTGTCCTATTCTTTTGTTAATTTCTTTTGCTAGTACAGCTATTCTAATTGCTTCTTCTGCTGTTTCACAGCCAGCTGTATTAGGTAGTAACCATAATTTTTTCCAGTTTAAACCGTCTATTAAATTACTTTTTCCCATTTTTTTTGCGTGATGTGTTCGACGAATAGCAACAGTTACTATAGAGGTTTTGCTAGCTTCAATACTTTCAATTGCTTCTTTAATGTTTTTATATTTACCTGTCCCTACCATTAATCTTGATTCAAATATTTTGTCTGCAATAATTAAATTATCTTCAGTATTTTTTGTATTCATTTGAAGTAGTAGTATTTAGTTTAAGTTATTAGGTTATGTTACTTTTTTTTTCTTTTATGTTGGATTATAATATTAGTATTGATTAGATATGAATTATGAGTTTTTCATATATTTATATAGATTTTACAAATACTTATTTAGTGACTTTATGATATTGTTGATATGTTTAATTATTTCTTATATTTTATTATTAGCATAATTTTTATATTGTTATTTGTTTTCTGTTGCTACCAATTGTACTTATTCTTCTTAAAGAATTATACATTGCATAGTAATTCAATAACTTTTATTGATCGATTTGTTTCAATACTACCTTATGGATTGCCATTATTGGAGGGTTTACAAAATTTTGGGCAACAAATTTTACCTGATTATCCATTTAGTCTTATGAGTATATACAAAAAAACATTTATGCCTTTAGTTATTTTTTATGTTACTCACCCAGCATTAGCTTTTATTATCTTTTTTGTACTTTACTATTTGTTTGTAAGATCTAAAAGTCCAATACCGAATCGTCCTTTTGTTCGTTTTAATGTTTTACAAGCAATCTTATTATTTTTAATTAATTCTTTATTAGGTTCTGCTTTTAGAGCTCTTCCAATAGAGTTCAGAGTTAGTCTATATGGTTTAATATTATGTAATACGTTATTTTGGTTTGTTTTGTCTACAATTATATATGCAATTGCAAAATCTATAGAAGGTAGTTATGCTAAAATACCTGTTATTTCTCAGGCTGTTAGAATTCAAATTGATAGCCCATAGAGATCATTTATTATTTAGTTTATTAATAAGGAGGAGAATATTATGACATATTTAAATAACTATGAAACTATTTATATATTAAAGCCAGATGTAACTGATAATATTAATTTGTCTTTAGTTAAGTATTACAGGACATTACTTAAACAAAAAGGAGCTATTAATATTATTATACAGCATAGAGGAAGACGTCATTTAAGTTATAATATTTTGCATTATTATGATGGTATATATGTTCAAATGAATTATCGAGCAAATGGTAGTTTAGTTAGTTTTTTAGAAAAATCTATGCGTTTTAATGATAATATAGTTAGATATTTAACTATTAAACAAGATAATCTTTATTCAATTAATATATATTAAATTAATTTAATATCAAGCAATATCTTTAATGATTTTACTTAATATAATACTATAGTTCTTTTTATTTATACTGTATATTATTGATAATATTTTTGTTTGAATTTACACAAATTTTTTATAATTTTTGGAGGCTTAATGTGATTACTGATAGTCAAATTTTTGTTGCTTTGTTATTCGCTTTAGTGTCAGCAATCTTAGCTATAAGATTAGGTACTGATTTATACCAATAAGTTTTTGTTAACTTTTGATAGATAGTAAATTTTTATAGATGCTACTTGTGGTTTTTTATCATTAAGTTATGCATCTTGTAAAATGATTGGATTAATGTTAATAAATAATTTTGTGAAAATTACCTAAACTAGTCTATAAATTTAATCTAAATTAAAATGTATTGTGAATAAAATAAAAAATCAAACTCGTCCTGTTTTTCCTTTTACTGCAATTATTGGTCAAGAAGAAATGAAATTGGCTTTGGTTTTAAATGTTATTGATCCAAAAATAGGTGGCGTAATGATAATGGGCGATCGTGGTACTGGTAAATCTACAACAATTAGAGCAATTGCTGATCTTTTACCTGAAATAGAAGTAGTAAGTGATGATATGTTTAATTCTCATCCTTCTGATTATGATGTAATGTCAGATCTTGTTAAACAACAAATTGAAAATAAAGTTGATTTTGCTACTCAATTTGTTAAAGTTCCAATGGTAGATTTACCTTTAGGTGCTACAGAGGATCGTTTATGTGGTACTATTGATATTGAAAAAGCCTTAAATGAGGGTGTAAAAAGTTTTGAGGCCGGTTTATTAGCTAAGGCTAATAGAGGTATTCTTTATGTTGATGAAGTAAATTTATTAGATGATCATTTAGTTGATATTTTGTTAGATTCTGCTGCTTCTGGTTGGAATACTGTTGAACGTGAGGGAATTTCTATAAGGCATCCTGCTAGGTTTGTTTTAGTTGGTTCAGGTAATCCCGAAGAAGGAGAGTTAAGACCACAATTACTTGATCGTTTTGGTATGCATGCTGAAATTAGAACAGTTAAGGATCCATCGTTACGTGTTCAAATTGTTGAGCAAAGAGCTAAATTTGATCAGGATCCATATTCTTGTATAGATGAATTTTATGATAAACAAAATGATCTTAAGGAATCCATTGTGTCGGCACAAAAAAAGTTAACCAATGTAGTTATTGACTATGATTTGAAAGTTAAAATTTCTCAAGTTTGCGGTATTTTAAATGTAGATGGTTTACGTGGAGATATTGTAACTAATAGAGCTGCAAAAGCTTTTGCGGCATATCAAAATAAGGATGAAGTTGACATTAATGATGTAAAAAAAGTAATAACTCTTTGTTTGCGTCACAGATTAAGAAAAGATCCGTTGGATACAATCGATTCTGGAACTAAAGTAGATAAAATTGTGAATGAAATTCTTATTTAGTTTCTTTTATACATTTAGATTTAATTGATTATAGGCTTAGTAGGATTCGAACCTACATTAGAGACTTAGAAGGTCCCTGTCCTAATCCCTTAGACGATAAGCCCTTTATATATTTTGTGTTGGTAATTTTATAAAAATTTTAGATTGACTAATTGATTTGTATTGAGTGGGCGGTACTGGATTTGAACCAGTGACCACCTGCTTGTAAGGCAGGCGCTCTACCACTGAGCTAACCGCCCTGCATGTTAAAAATATAATAAATTATCAAAAAAAAATCAATATAATTGTGTATTATGACTAGTTTGTGAATTTAGTGAAAAGCTAAGTTTAGATATCCGTTTTGTAATAATACTGTATATTTGCAGCTATATAAATATGAATGAATTTATTTGCAGAATTAAATTGTTTGTTAAAGTATTAGCATCTCTAGCTAATCCTATTATTTTTTTTCGCTTGAATTCCAAAGATTTATTGGATCAACTTATATTAATTGGTCCAAATTCTTTATTGATTACTATAGTTACCTCTTTTTTTATTAGTTTAGTGTTGAGTTTGCAAATTGTGAAAGAATTTTTATATTTAAATGCTAATGAATTGGTAGGCTCTGTTTTAGCTATTTCTTTTATTAGAGAGTTGTCACCTGTTTTAACTTCTATTATAGTTATAGGTAAAGTAGGATCATTTTTTACTTCTGAAATTGCTACGATGAGCGTGACAGAGCAGATTGATGCTTTATTTATATTAGGTATAAATCCAATTAATTATTTGCTTTTGCCTCGTATCTTCGCAATACTTTTAATGTTACCTATACTAAATTTATTTTCTTTATTTACTAGTTTCATGAGCAGTTCTTTTATTTGCTCTATTATTTATTCAATTGATCCAAGTTTTTTTTTCAATCTTTATTATACAGTTTTTTTTTATCTTGATATTTGTAAGTCATTATTCAAGACATTAATATTTGGCATATTTATCGCTATTATTAGTTGTGTATGGGGTATCACTACTACAGGGGGTTCGAAAGGAGTTGGTTTATCAACAACATCTTCTGTCGTCACTTCACTTATTTTGGTTTTTATTTTAAATTTTCTTTTATCCTATTTTATGTTTAATAGTGTAGTAAGTTCTTTTGAACTTTTGTAAAAAAATTTAACTTATTTTTTTATATTTGAGAAGAATATTTACTATGTAATAAAATAAATATGATATGTATTACAATATTATCATATATATTACTTAAGTATATATTTTCATATTTAATTTTATGTATTTTTAGCTAGGAGGTATTTCTATGTCAGGAGGATCAACAGGTGAGCGTCCTTTTTCTGATATTATTACAAGTATTCGCTATTGGGTTATACATAGTATAACAATTCCCGCTTTATTTGTTGCAGGTTGGTTATTTGTTAGTACTGGTTTAGCTTATGATGTTTTTGGCACTCCTCGACCTAACGAATACTTTACTCAAGATCGTCAGCAGGTTCCATTAGTCAATGATCGTTTTAGTGCTAAACAAGAGCTTGAAGATTTAACAAAAGGTATTTAATTTAGGAGACATTTGTGAATAAAAGAAATTCTAATCAGCCAATATCATATCCAATTTTTACTTTTAGATGGTTAGCTATACATGGGATAGCTATTCCAACAGTATTTTTTTTAGGTGCTATTACATCTATGCAATTTATTCAGAGATAGGAGGTATTTATTATTATGAGTGGTCCTAATCCTAATAAGGAGCCAGTTGAGTTAAATCGTACATCTTTGTTTTGGGGTTTGCTATTAATTTTTGTTTTAGCGGTTTTATTTTCTAGTTACTTTTTTAATTAGAAAATTTGTCGATTTTATTGAGTTAAATGTATTATATTTTTATTTAATTTTATAATTTAATCATTGGAGAATTAAGTGATATGTCAAACACAGGTAGAGTACCATTATGGTTAGTAGCTACTGTTGGTGGTATACTGGTTATTACTGTATTAGGAATTTTTATTTATGGTTCTTATTCTGGGATAGGATCATCCCTTTAAAGTTCTGATTATATTTCATAAATACTTATTAATTAACTGTTATTTATAAACCATATATATACTTATGTATACAATGGTTTATTTTCTATTTATGAAATTGAATCTTGTTCAATGTAAATAAATAATAAAGCCATTGCTATTCCAGGAAATACTATTCCTGTTAAAGGTACTAAAATTGATGGTAAGTATGATGTTGTCATTTCTTTTATTATTATATTATGTATTTTGTTTACTCAAAATATTATAGACTTTTGATATATAATTATTATATTAGATCTTTATTAAATATAATTATAATCTTAACATTTTGTTGGATGTCATGATAATTTTTTCTTTCTTTATTTCTTTATCTGTTAACTATTTTTTATTAAATTAATTTATTTGAAAAAGTTTATGGTTAATATTCAAAATAATAATGTTCCAGTTAGTCTTGAAGCTATGTTAAAGTTTTCAGAAGCTTATGCTAAACGAACTGGTACATTTTTTTGTGTAGATGCTAGTGTTACTGCTGTTGTTATTGAAGGTCTTGCTAGACATAAAGATGAATATGGAGCTCCACTTTGTCCTTGTCGTCATTATGATAGTAAAATTAGTGAAGTATCAAGTTCGTATTGGAATTGTCCTTGTGTTCCTATGAGAGAGAGACGAGAGTGTCATTGCATGCTATTTTTGCCTAAGAGCAATGAATTTGCTGGTGATCATCAGTCATTTGATATAGATCTTTTGTTCAATTCATTTATTTAAATATAAATAATATAAATAAGTTAAATATTTATATATTTAATCTTATTTATTGATATTAACATAAAAAAGTGATTGTCTATAGATTACTCTTCTTTAAAGAAAGTAAAATAATTACAGCAGGTCCTACAAGAACAATAATTCCGAGCGAAACTAGCTGTCCAATAACTTGCCAATTAATCATAATGTAATTCCTTATCAATTTATTTTATTTTAATGTATAATTGTCTTTTATCTATAGATTATATACTTTTTTTGTGTTTTTATGCTTAAATAAAACCAATTTTTATTAATAAAGAAATTAAAATGTTTATAATTCATGATTTTTGATAAATTGATTGATTTTACATTTATCTTATTTATAATTTTGATGAGTTTAGGATTTTCTAAATATATCTGAAAGTTATCAAAACAAAATAATTGTATAATTTTAATTTGTAAAATAAAGTTTTGTGTATTAATTTTTTTATAGTTTATTGCTGCACGTTTAGTGTGTCGACTTTTTAAATATAATTTAATGACGCTTTGTTTTATGTATTCATTTTGGTAATGGTAATTATTAATTAATGATTTAATGTTATTTTCAATATTTGTATGTAAATATTTTTTTATATATGGCATTAATTCTTGACGAATTCGGTTTCTTTGAATTCTATAAAGGTAATTAGTACTATCTGACCATATTGGTAAATAAAATTTTTTGCAAATCCAATAAATCATTTCTCGATCTAGTTTGAGTAATGGTCTTAAAATAAATGTCTCTGGAAAAGTTTTACTTTTTATTGCTAAGTTGCTTAAACTTTCTATGCCACTTCCTTTGATTACGTTTTGTATAAATGTTTCTATTTTATCTGTTGCATTATGTCCAGTAATAATTAATTGAAATTTGTACTTTATAGCATGTTGTATAATAATATTGTATCTATATGCTCTACATTCATCTTCTGACAATATTATTTTATTAATTTGATAAATTATGATATTTGATTTTATTGATTTTACATAGTTTATAATGTGTTTTATTTGTTTATTACTAGTTTTTTTCCATTGATGATCTATATAAATATATGATATATGTAATTTACTTGTAGATAATTTTTTTTTTAATGTTTCTAGAATTTTTATTAAATAAATTGAGTCTTGACCACCAGAAATGGCTAATAAAATATTTGTAATATAATATTTTTTGATAAAGTATTTAACTGAATTTTCAGTGGCTTCTAAATAAATGTTTTTCATTAAGTATTTTGTAGTTGTTATAATGTGTTTATTGTGTTATTTATGTATGTAGAGGGGTTGCTAACTCAATGGTAGAGTACTCGGCTTTTAACCGATTAGTTCCGGGTTCGAGTCCCGGGCAACCCACTTTCATTTTGTTAAATTATTAATCCATTAGTTTATACAATATTACTTATTTATGAATTTAATCTCTCGAGTTTTGCAAGAAAAACGCAAAAATTTTAAGTGTGCTTTAATTCCTTTTGTAACAGCTGGATATCCTAGTATTGAAGTAACTATGGATATACTTTTTATGCTAGATAAAAAGGGTGCTGACATTATTGAGTTAGGTATACCTTATTCAGATGCTTTAGCAGATGGTCCATTGATTCAAAATGCATCTAAATTAGCATTAAAGAATGGTGTTTATATTGACCAGGTTTTGTATTTACTTAGTAAAATAGAATCTAAAATAGATGCACCTATTATTATATTTACTTATTATAATCCTATATTAGTACGTGGTTTAAGTCGTTTCATACAAGAAATTTCTAAATTTGGAGTTAAAGGTCTAATTATACCTGATCTACCTATTGAAGAAACAGACTACGTTATACATTTGTGTGATGATTATGAATTGGAGTTAATACTTTTTGTTTCACCTACTAGCTCTAAAAATAGAATAAAAAATATTATTTCTAAAGCTCCAGGATGTGTATATTTAGTTAGTAGTACAGGAGTTACTGGAATTAGAGAATCTATTAATTCTGATATTAGTTGTTTATATAATTATATTAATTCTAAAACTAATAAATTAATTATGCTTGGTTTTGGTATTTCTTCACCTACTCAAATATCTAATATATTAAAATCAACATTGAACATAGATGGTATTGTTGTTGGAAGTGCTTTTACTAGGATATTATCTAGTTATTCTTGCCATAATTCTTTAGAAATGATGGAGGAATTAGGTTCTTTTTGTGAAAAGATGAAGATAGCCATGATTTAATTTCTACTATCTTTATTTATTAATTTATTACCCCCAGGGGAATTCGAATCCCCGTTACCTCCGTGAAAGGGAGATGTCCTAGGCCTCTAGACGATGGGGGCAAGGTAATTCATATCACAATCATAAACAATTTTGGATTTTATGTCAATATGATTTATATAAGTTCTTTTATCTTATATATCAATAATTAATCTAGATCTCATCATTAAATATATTACAGTTTGTCTTATATAAATAATCATATTAATAAATAAATGAAATGCTTCGTTTTTATATTCTATGAGTGGATCTTGTTGTCCATAACTTCTCCACCCGATATATTCTTTCAGTAGATTCATTTTTTCTATATGTTCTTGCCAGGCTTGATCTATTTGTTGTAACAAGTAGTATTTTTCTAGTTGTCGAATTAATCCAGGTCTTAGTTGTTCTAGATAAATTTCTTTAAGATCATAACTGATTCTGAATTGTTCATTTAGATAGTATTTGATTTCATTAAAATTCATCTTTGATAGATTTGTTGTGCTATTTTTTATGTTTAATAGTTTTATAATCTCTTGTAATGTATTCTGTTCCTTATTTGTTTTTATGTATATTATTAACATTTCTTCTATAGTATATTCAGCATATTCTAATATACAATCTCTTGTGAATGTAGAGTTTAATATTTTTTTTCTTTCATTATATATAGCTTTTCTTTGATTATTAATTACGTCATCGTATTCATATAGTTGTTTTCTAATATCATAAAAGTATGCTTCAACTTTTTTTTGTGCTGAGTTTAAACTTTTTGTTAATAAAATTGATTCTATTGGTATTGTATCATCTATATTAAGTTTTGTTATTAGGTTTTCTATTGCATTACCACCAAAAATTCTAAATAAATTATCTTGTAGGCTTAAAAAAAAACGTGATGTACCTTGATCTCCTTGTCTACCAGCCCTTCCTCTTAGTTGATTATCAATTCTTCTTGATTCATGTCTTTCTGTTCCAATCACATATAGCCCTCCTAATTGCAGGATTTCTTCTTTTTCTTTTTTAAATAGGTTTTTGTATGTTTTTAGTAATTTTAGCTTTATATCTTTTAGTCTATTTTTTTCTTCTAAACTTTTTTTAATTTGATTTTTTAATTTATTGCTTGTTTGTAAAAATCTTATTTCATCTTTAGTTAATATTTCTTTTATGTTACTTTTTTCTATATATTCATTGTTATTCTTAAACTTTAATTTCTCTATTGTTAATTCAGTAGTCTTATCTGGGTTACCACCTAGAATTATATCAGTGCCTCTTCCGGCCATATTTGTTGATATTGTGATTGAACCTTTTTGGCCAGCTTGTAATATTATTTCTGCTTCTTTTGATACATTTTCTGGTTTAGCGTTTAGTAAATTATGTGGAACTTTCATTTTTTTAAGCATATCTGATAACAGTTCTGATTTTTGAATACTAGTAGTTCCAATTAAAGTTGGTCTTTTTATTTTATACATATCTAGGCATTCATGTGCTATTGATTGCCATTTATTATATTCATCTTTGTAGACAAGATCAGATAAATCTTTTCGTATACATTTTTTATTTGTTGGTATACTGATAACATTCATTTTGTATATGTTTGAAAATTCATTCTCTTCTGTTTTAGCTGTTCCTGTCATTCCAGCTAATTTTTTATATAAGAGGAATAGATTTTGATAAGTAATTGATGCTAAGGTTTTATTTTCTGCTTCAATTTTTATATTTTCTTTTGCTTCAATTGATTGATGTAGTCCATCACTCCATCTTCTACCGTCCATTACTCTACCTGTGAATTCATCAACTATAATCACTTGATTATTTTTAGTAATATAATCTCTATTTTTTAAAAAAAGTTCTTTGGCTTTTAAAGCATTTAAAATATATTTTATCCAGTGACTTTTCGTATCATATAAATTATTTATTTGTAATATTTTTTCGCATTTAGAAATTCCATTGTCTGTTAAAATTATACTTTTTGATTTCTCATCAATTGTATAATGTATTTTATGTTTTAATAATGTTGATATTTTTTGAGCTTTAAGATATGGTTGATTTTTAATCTCTGTAACTCCTGATATTACGAGTGGAGTTCTTGCTTCGTCTATTAAAATAGAGTCTACTTCATCTATTATTGCATAATAAAATTTTCTTTGAATTATATTATTTTTATGAATTGTCATATTATCTTTTAAATAATCAAACCCAAGTTCGCTGTTTGTTATATAAGTAATATGACTGTTATATTCTTTTTTTCTTTCAATTGGGCTTGTTTTTTGAGTAATTAATCCTACTCTTATATTTACATATGAAAAAACTTTCTTTGCTAAATTTGCATCTCTATCTGCTAAGTAGTCATTTACTGTAACTATATGCACTCCTTCATCTATTAGACAGTTTAAGTAAGCAGGTAATAAAGCAACCAATGTTTTTCCTTCTCCAGTTTTCATTTCTGCTATATTGTTTTGATTTAAGACTATGCCTCCTAAAATTTGTACATCAAATAACACAATATTTAATGAACGAAAAATTGCTTCCTTTATAGTTGCAAATGCTTCAATTAGAATCTTATTAGTGTCTAGATTGTAATTGTGTAATTTTAACCTAAGTACTTCTGTTTGTTTTTTTAGTTGTGTATTGGAATACTTTTTTAAACTTTCATGTTTTTGGTTAATGCTGGTTACTGTTTTTTTGTACCTATTTATAGGGTTATAAGGGAATAGTGTAAGCATTGGTTTATACCTTTATTTATTGATTTATTTAAATTTCGCTTTAAGAAATTACAATTTTTTGTGAAAAAAACTCTTGTATTAAAATAGAAGAACTGTTGTCATAATTTAATCTATATTTTCTTCCCCAAATTGCTTGTTTAGATTTAAGTTCTTTTTCTAAGTCTTGGCAATAACAATAATAAAATTCTTTTATTTCTTTATTTGTGTCTATTTTTGATTTGATAAAAGATTGACCGATTGGTAAATTTTTTTTTATTTTATTGTTATTTAAATCGTTTTCTTTTATTTTCCATAGTGATCTAGCGAATGTTATTTTTGTATATGTAGATGTTTCTAGCCACACATATCTAATCCTTCTTTGAACTTTTGTTAATCTTTGTTCATTTTGTTGTAATAATTGAATGTTTATTTTTTGATTAGTTAAATACTGTATTAATCTCGTGTGTGATCCTTCGTTAATGACAGCAAGTTTGAGTGAAGCTTTAAGTGAGTTAGATATTTTATTGCTTATTGGTTTATTATGTTTTAATTGTCCTATGCATATAGGATAAAACGTATTAAAATAAAATTGCATTACTTTTAATTGATTTTATTTAGTGTTTGTTTTTGCTGATTTGTTATTAATGATTCTCCATTCATTTCTTGTGGTCTCTTAATATTTAATATGTCCAATATTGTAGGTGCTATATCAGCTAAATTACCATGAGATTTGAGTGTGTATTTTTGATACTGTTCTTTTTCTACAATCATAAAAGGAACTAAGTTCGTACTATGCGACTTACATGGTTGATTATTTTCATCTATCATATAATCTGCATTACCGTGATCTGCTGTAATAATTAGTGTCCCATTAACTTCTTTAATTTTATTAAATAATGTTTTAATACATCTATCGACAACTTCTATTGCATTAATTGTTGCTGTTAAATTTCCAGTATGTCCAACCATATCCGGATTTGCATAATTTACAATTATTAATTGGTATATATTTTTATTAATTGCATTGATGATGCTTTCTGTAATTTGGTAAGCGGACATTTCTGGTTGTAAGTCATAAGTTTCTACTTTAGGGCTTGGTATAAGTTCTCTATCTTCACCAGGAAATGGTTCTTCTACTCCTCCATTAAAAAAATAAGTTACATGTGCATATTTTTCAGTCTCAGCTAATCTTAACTGTTTAATATTATTATTTGATATTATTTGTCCTAAAAAATTTTTTTGGTTTGGGTTTGGAAAAACTACTGGAAATTTTAAGCTTGAATCATATTCAGTAAATGTTGTAAATAGCAGATTATTTATCTTTTTTGTTATAAAGCCTTTAAAGTTATTTTTAGCTAAGCATTGAATTAATTGTCTAATTCTGTCTGGTCTAAAATTAAAAAATAATATTCCATCATTATTTGTGATTTTACCTTTGTATATTCTTGTTGGTGGAATGAACTCATCAGATATTTCTGCTTGATAAAAATTATTAATTATTTTTTTGTAATCATATCTTTTTGTACATTCATTATTTTCTGTAAGAATTTTATATGCTTTTTCTGTTCTTGACCACCTGCAGTCTCTATCCATACTATAGTATCTTCCACTTATAGTACAAATATTTATATTTTCATTATTTTTAATTTCTTCGTTAACTATATCTAAAAATTTAATTGCAACTTTTGCTTGTGTGTCTCTCCCATCAGTTATTAAGTGTAAACATATCTCATTACTATATTGTTTAGTAATTTGTATAATTGCTTTTAAGTGATCAATGTGAGAGTGTACACCTCCATTTGAGCACAATCCTATTAAATGTAATTTAGATTTTCTTTTATTAATTTGTTGGCATAATTGATGAATTATTTTGTTTTTGAAAAATTCTTTTGTATCTATTGATTTTTTTATACGTACTAAATCTTGATTGATAACCCTTCCAGCTCCAATTGTTGTATGTCCTACTTCTGAATTGCCCATTTGGTTTTTTGGTAGGCCTACATCTTCACCTGATGCACTTAGTAGAGAGTTTGGGTACTCTTCCCAAATTTTATCTATATTTGGAGTATTAGCCATTTTAATTGCATTTCCTTTAGTTTTTTCTGAATGGCCCCATCCATCTAGTATTGTTAATATTATAGGATAAATCGTTTGATTATACATATCAAGCAAGTTATATGATATTTAATAATTTTTTAATTTTACGAGAATAAATGAATATTGATTCTATATTTGGTTTAAAGTTTTTTTATAATTATTATTAACTAGAAATAATTGAATTAAAAAATTATTATTTCCAGTTTTCTTAGTATTGATTTGATATTTATTTTTTAAGAATATTTAATTATTTAGCTGAGAACATTAATAGCATAATCTAGGTAAGTATTAGCTTCATTTGCTGCTTGCCCTGAGAGTCCATGAGTATTTTTTATATATTCAATAGCTTCTATATACCAGCTAGGAGATAATTCAAAACTTCTATTTATTTCTTCTAAACCTGCAACTAAATACTCATCCATTGGTCCAGTGGCTCCAACAACTAGACAATATGTTGTCATTCTTAGATAGTATCCAATATCTCTAGCACATTTTGCTTTACCAATGGCGCTAGATGCATAAGTTGGACCAGGCATTTGAGTTACATATGGAAATTTTGTGTATACTGCCTGTGCTGCACCTGTTATTAATCGTTGTGCATTAGCTGTTAATACTTTAGCAGCTTCTAAGCTTTGTGATGCCCTTTGGTAGCGTCCATTAATTGATTGTAATTCTGCGTTGCTTAAAAATCTACCTTGGCTATCTGCAGATGCTATAGCTTCTGTAATAGGTGTTTTCATAATTACTTTTTTCCTTAACTTGATTGTTTTTATTGATATCTTATTGTGTTGAATTTTTTATTTGCTTATACTACGGCTGCAGCGGCTCTATCAAAGTATATACTAAGTTCAGAGGTTAATGAACTGCAATCTCCTGCTGGAACTCCGCTTAGTTCATTTACTAAGCTAATTGATGCTTCTTTCATTTTTTGTACTGCTACAGCTACTGATGAACCTGGTGTTCCAAGTGCTTGATAAGTTTCTCTAAGTCCATTTAAACATCTATCGTCTAGTACACTAGAGTCACCTGCAATCATTGCGTAGCTAACATATCTTAAAATAATTTCCATGTCTCTTAGACATGCAGCCATGCGTCTACTAGTATATGCGTTACCTCCTGGTTGAATTAATTGAGGTTGTTCAGCAAATAGTGCACGTGCAGAGTTTGTAACTATTGCAGATGCATTAGAATTAATTTTGTTTACAGCATCTAATCTTTTATTTCCTTCTTTTACTATTGTTTCTAGTGCATCAAGTTGTTTGTTGCTTAAAAATTCACCACGGGCATCAGCTTGTGCTATTACTTTTGCAAAAGCATCTAACATATTGGTTTCTCCTTTTTTATTTATTTGTACTTTTGATATAATATTATAATAGTGGTAAATATTTTATATTAAAAAATATTAATTAGTTGTTTTTCTGTTTTTTATTATTCTAGTCTTCCAAAATTTCTGGTTCTGTAATTTCATCGACCATTTCAATGATAGCTTTAATTATCGGTTTGTTTATTGGATCATCAATAATGTCTATATCTTCATATTTTCTTCTTTTTGCTCTATTAGCTACTTGTATTGTTACTTTGTATCTATTTTGTGCTAATTCTAAAAGTTCTTCTGTTTTGTATGTAATGTATTGTAAATCAATTTTGTTATATTCTTCACATTTATGCATTTGATTGTTTTTATGATATTTTGATAAATAACTTTAACATGTATATTTTATTAAAATTTATGCAATACTATAGGAATAATAATTTAAATGTTTATTAATTGTAATATATTATGGATATTTTACATTCATTAATTGTTGATAATAAATATCTTTCTATATTCTTATTTTTTAATTATATGTATTAAAATTGTATTTTACTTTTTGATTATAATTTACACTGAATATATGCAAATATCAAAAAATTTTACTTATAAACTAAGTCAGTTTTTAGGTTTTCCTTCTATAATTAACGAGAGAGACGCATGTGGAGTTGGTTTTGTTGCAAAAATTAATTCTTTACCTTCACGAGATATTGTTTTAAGTGCATTAAATGCATTGAATTGTATGGAACACAGAGGTGGTTGTAGTCCTGATGGTAAATCAGGTGATGGGGCAGGTATTACAACTGAAATTCCTTGGAATCTATTCTCATTATCTTTTATTAATTATGATAAATATAATGGTGTGAATAAGTCATTAGCTATTGCTATGATATTTGTTGTTCCAGAACATCTTGAATATATTAAAAATTTATTTGAATGGATTTTAGGCCAATATAATTTTTCAATCATTAATTGGCGTTTAGTTCCTGTTGATTCTAGTGTTTTAGGTGATAATGCTGCTAGTAATGAACCTTGTATTGTCCAATGTATAGTAAAATATAATAATAATGAAATTGATCATTTAGAAAAAATTCTCTATATTGTTAGAAAGAAAATAGAAAAAGTTGTCATTAATACAAACTCAAGTATTTATAAAGATTTTTATATTTGTTCTTTCTCTTCTAGTTTAATTACTTATAAAGGAATGGTTCGTTCAGAAGCCTTATCTAGTTATTATATTGATTTACAAAGTAATAGTTATTGCAGTAGATTTGCCTTATATCATAGACGATTTAGCACTAATACAATGCCGAAATGGTCATTAGCTCAACCTATGAGGTTTATTGCTCATAATGGAGAAATTAATACTCTTTTAGGTAATCTTAATTGGACTAAATCAAGAGAACCATTATTTCTTAATGGTTTATGGAATAATTATTCGGAAGATTTAAGACCAATAGCAAATTTATTTAATAGTGATTCATCTAATTTAGATGCTGTTGTTGAGTTACTGATAAAGTCAGGTAAAGAGCCTGAAGAAGCTTTAATGATTCTTATTCCTGAAGCTTATCAGAATCAACCCTCTTTAAAGTCTTTTCCAGAGATAGTTGATTTTTATAAGTATTATGAGAATTTACAAGAACCTTGGGATGGTCCTGCTTTGGTAGTATTTAGTGATGGAAAAAAAGTTGGTGCTACTTTAGATAGAAATGGGTTAAGGCCTGCTAGATATTTTATTACTGATGATGGTTTAGTTGCATTATCATCTGAAACCGGTATTTTTAATGTAGGTTTTTCTAAAATAGTTCAAAGAGGTCGTTTAGGTCCTGGCCAAATGTTTTCTGTTGATTTGTATAATAATTTAATTTTAGATAATTTGGTTATTAAAAGGAAAATATCGCAAAAATTTCCTTATAAATTATGGTTACAAAATCAACATATTAAGACTTATTATCAACCTTATGAATCTAATATTCAGTCAGATTTAATTTATGTTTCTCGTTTACATACAGCTTTTGGTTATTCTAACGAAGATGTTGAACTTGTTATTGAACATATGGCTAGTTCTGCAAAAGAACCAACTTTTTGTATGGGAGATGATATTCCTTTAGCTGTTTTGTCTACTAAACCAAGATTAATATATGATTATTTTAAACAGCGTTTTGCTCAAGTGACTAATCCAGCTATTGATCCGTTGCGTGAAAGCTTAGTTATGTCATTGGTCACTCATATTGGTCCTAAAGGTAATTATTTAGAACCTAGCGAACACATGGCTAAATCTCTTTGTTTAGACTCTCCAATAATTAATGAAAAAGAATTACTATTGATTTCCAAGAGTATATTTAAAGTTTCTCACATTAGTACCTTTTTTAAAATTAATTCTTCTATTGAAAGCTTTGATAAACAAATTAAAGTTATTTGTAATCAATGTGCTATAGATATAAGGAACGGTACAAAGATAATTATTTTGACTGATCGTGTAGACTTATTGAATGAAGAAAATATTTTTATACCTCCTTTGTTAATAGTTGGTGCTGTTCATCATTATTTAATAAAAAAAGGACTTAGACATAAGGTTTCATTGATTATTGATACTGGTCAATGTTGGAATACTCATCATATTGCTTGTTTAATAGGTTATGGTGCTAGTGCTATATGTCCTTATCTTGCCTTTTTAACTGTTCGTCAGTGGTGGCAAAATCCTAGAACGCAAAAATTGATGATTAATGGTAAGCTTCCGAAAATTACTATTCAAGAATCACAGAATAATTATCGCAATGCTTTAGAAAAAGGATTATTGAAAATTCTTTCTAAGATGGGTATTTGTCTAATATCAAGTTATCATGGTGCACAAATTTTTGAAATATTAGGATTAGGAAATGATTTAGTTGATTCTTCCTTTCTTAATACTACATCTAGGTTAGGTGGTATAAATTCCATAGAATTTTTTGAACAGACTGTATCTTTGTATCGCATTGCTTTTGTTACTAAGTTACCTAAAAAGCTTCATAATTTGGGTTATGTACAATATAGACCTGGAGCAGAATATCATGTAAATAATCCAGAAATGTCAAAAACTTTGCATAGAGCAGTTCGTAATTCAGATATTAGTTTATATAGTAAATATAAATCATTATTAGAAGATAGAGAACCGTCTAATTTACGAGATATGCTTTCTATTTTTAGTGATAGAAAAAGTATTGATATTGATAACGTTGAATCAATTGATCTTATACTAAATCGTTTCTGTACGGGAGGTATGTCTTTAGGTGCTTTATCTAGAGAAACTCATGAAACTTTAGCTATAGCAATGAATAGAATTGGTGGAAAATCTAATTCTGGTGAAGGTGGTGAAGATCCTATTCGATTTAAAGAAATTACTGATATTAATAAGTCAGGAGTTTCAGAGAAATTTTCACATCTTAAAGGATTAAAAAATAGAGATTTTGCAAGCTCTGCAATTAAACAGATAGCATCTGGACGTTTTGGTGTAACTCCTGAATATTTGGTAAATGCTAAACAATTGGAGATTAAAATTGCACAAGGTGCAAAACCAGGAGAGGGAGGTCAATTACCAGGTAAAAAGGTAAGTTCTTATATTGCTACTTTAAGAAATTGCAAACCAGGAGTTACTTTAATTTCTCCTCCACCGCATCATGATATTTATTCTATTGAGGATTTAGCTCAGCTTATATTTGATTTACATCAAATCAATCCTAATGCGAGTGTGTCTGTTAAATTAGTTGCTTCAGTTGGTATTGGAACTATTGCTGCTGGTGTAGCTAAAGGTAATGCTGATATTATACAAGTTTCTGGTCACGATGGTGGTACTGGTGCTTCTCCTTTAAGTTCTATTAAGCATGCAGGTATTCCTTGGGAATTAGGTATTACTGAAGTACATCAAACATTGGTAGAAAATAATTTAAGAGATCAAGTAATCTTGAGAGTAGATGGCGGTTTAAGAACGGGTAAAGATGTCATATTAGCTTCTATAATGGGTGCAGAAGAGTTTGGTTTTGGAACTATTGCAATGATTGCTACTGGTTGTGTAATGGCAAGGATATGTCATACAAATAATTGTCCTGTTGGTGTTGCGACTCAAAGACAAGATTTACGAAATCGTTATCCGGGTATACCTGCAGATTTAGTAAATTTTTTTACTTATGTTGCAGAAGAAGTTAGGGAAATTTTGGCTCATTTAGGTTTTAAAAGTTTAAAAGAAATTATTGGTGCAACTAGTTTGTTATCTCTAGGTTCAAAAAAATTAATGAAAACAAGCAATTTAAACTTAGATATTTTATTAAACTCTCTAGACTCAAATAAAAAATTCAGCTTTCATAGTGATATACATAGTAATGGTAAAGTTTTGGATGATTATATGTTAAATGACCATAATCTTTTAAATGCGATTGACTCACAGTTAACTGTTACTAAAAATGTTTCAATATTAAATACTGATAGATCAGTTGGATCTAGAATTTCGGGTTTAATAGCTAAAAAGTATGGTGAAAAAAATTTTAAAGGTAATTTACAAATTAATTTTTCTGGTATAGCAGGCCAAAGTTTTGGTTCTTTTATTTGTAATGGTATGTATTTAAGTTTAGTAGGTGAAGCAAATGACTATGTAGGTAAGGGTATGAATGGTGGAGAAATTATCATTTCTCCTGTATCTGAATATAAAAGTCAAGCTTCAAATTTTGTTATTATTGGTAATACTTGTTTATATGGTGCAACGGGTGGTTATTTATTTGTTAATGGTCAAGCAGGAGAAAGGTTTGCTGTGCGTAATTCTGCAGCTGAAGCTGTTATAGAAGGTGTTGGGGATCATGCTTGTGAATATATGACTGGTGGCTTAATAGTTGTTTTAGGAGTAGCTGGACGTAACATTGGTGCTGGAATGACTGGAGGTTTAGCATATTTTTTAGACGAAAATGATGAATTGATGTCTAAAGTCAATTTAGAAATTGTTAAGGTTCAGAAAATTGTAACTCAAGAAGCAGAAGAAAGTTTAATAGATTTAATTGAATTATATGAGATTAAAACTAAAAGTTTAAAAGCAAAAAAAATTCTTGATAACTGGAAACATTATGTTCATCGTTTCTGGCAGATTGTTCCACCTTCTGAAGAAAATACAGCTTTAACAAATATTGAGTATTCCTCTTATTCAAGTATTTTAAATTAGTTTGATACCTTATTTGTGATTTAGTTAAATTTTTCTTAATATATGATAATACTTTATATTCAATAGTATGTTTTATGTTAACTTATAAAATATATCATTGTTAATAAAAATAATAAATATTATATATTAAGGAATAGTTAAAACCATATGGCACATAGTGTGAAAGTTTATGATACCTGCATTGGATGTACTCAATGTGTTCGTGCTTGTCCTTGTGATGTATTAGAGATGGTTCCATGGAATGGTTGTAAAGCTGGTCAAATAGCTTCAGCACCTAGAACAGAAGATTGTATTGGTTGTAAAAGATGTGAAACAGCTTGCCCTACAGATTTTTTAAGTGTTCGAGTGTATTTAGGTGCTGAAACTACTCGTAGTATGGGACTTACATACTAAATTTATAAATACTTGTATTAAATTGAATAATTATTTAAGTATATTTATACTTAAATAGTTAGTATATCTTTACTATATTTTATTTTCTCCGAAACAATAATCTTAACTAATAATTATATTCATGAATTTATCTAATATTAAATTACATAATTCTTTTCAATCTAAAAATGTTATTAAAGTTATAACTGGTATCCAAAATACTAATATTTATCAAATTGCTCAAATAGCTAAAGCAGCCAGTTTGGCTAATGCTAGTTATTTAGATGTTAGTGCTAATACTAAAGTAGTTAGATTTTTGAAATCTTTTTCATCCTTGCCTTTATGTATTTCTTCAATTGATCCAATTGATATTTATAACTGTATTTTAGCAGGAGCAGATTTAATTGAAGTTGGTAATTATGATACTTTCTATGATAAAGGTATTTATATTACTTCTGATCAATTGATAGAGTTAGTAAAAGAAATAAAGTATTTAGTTGGTGATGTTGATCTTTGTGTTACCATACCTTATCATTTTAATTTAAATGAACAAATTCGTTTGGCTCAGTTTTTAGAGTATTTAGGTGTTAATATTTTGCAAACTGAAGGCCTATTCACCAATAATTTGCCCAAAAAGTTATCAGAATTAACAAATTCATTATCATCGTCTTTACTATCTACATATTTTGTGTCTAAGTATGTTAATATACCAGTTATTACTTCTTCTGGAATGACTAGCATGTTTGCTTCTACTGCAATTAATTTTGGAGCATCTGGAATAGGTCTTGGTTCAGCTATAAAAAATAATTGTAATATTATTGATATAACTAATTATATAAATGAAGTAAAAAGCTGTATGTTTACTAACAATGTTAATCTTTGTCAAGATGAAAATTATTTTTTTATGCAAAATATTCAAGAACAAATGTTAGTAGTATAGAAATTTTATATAATATATGAATAAGTCTTATAGGTCTAATAATACAGATTTAAAAAAATATTTAAGTGTATTCATGTTGATTTTATGTATTATGATTTTTGCTTTTTCTTTTATTGGTTTAAGGCAAAATAAAGGATATTTTTTATTTATTGAATTTAATGATGCATATGGATTAAAAGAAGGTACAACTATTAATTTAAGAGGTGTTAAGGTAGGTTATGTTAGTCGAATAACTATTCATCTAAATAAAGTTATTGTATTATTAAATATTAAAACACAAGAGACTATTATTCATAGAAATTCTATATTTGAGGCTACTCAAATTGGTTTGTTTAGTGATATAGTAGTTACAGTAACGCCATTAGAATATATTAAATCTCATAATTTAATTTCAACATTTATTTTATCTAGAGATTGCCATTCTTTATCTGCTATATGTCCTAATTCATATATAAAAGGTTATAAGGGTATTAATTATGATGATTTGATAAGAGCAACTACTAGAATTTCTCAAAGATTTGATGACCCACGTTTTTTTAACTTATTTTATCTATTATTAAAAAATGGTATCAATATTTCTGATGAATTACTATTTTTAGTTAATAATTCATCAGCTCTACTCTATTCATTTTCTGAATTGATAAGCTTAATAATATTGAAGTTTCCTTTTTTATAACAAATTTAAGTTTATTTGTAAATTTATTATTAATTAATATAAAATTATCTATTTTATTTATGGTTTCTAGAAAAGTATTAACTCTTAATTTTTTAAAGCCAGTGCTCGAATTTGAATCTAGATTACAACAATTAGAAAAAATTCTGTATTCATATAGTCAATTTAATTTTTCTTGCTCAATAGAGAAAAAAATTAAACAACTTCATATTGAAATAAATGATATAAAAAACAATTTATTTAACTCATTAACTCCACTCCAAAGATTACACTTAGTACGTCAAGCTGATAGACCTACAACATTGGATTATATTTCTTTTATAATGGATGAATGGGTGGAATTACATGGTGATAGAGGTGGTAACGATGATGCTGCTATAGTGACTGGTGTAGGAAGATTGAATGCAAAAACAGTTGTTTTTATAGGTCATCAAAGAGGCAAGGATACTAATGATAACGTTATTCGAAATTTTGGAATGGCTTCTCCAGGTGGATATCGTAAATCTCTTCGATTGATGAAGCATGCTAATAGATTTAATTTTCCTATTTTAACTTTTATTGATACACCTGGTGCGTGGGCGGGTATTGAGGCAGAGGAACTTGGTCAAGGTCAGGCTATTGCGGTTAATCTTAAAGAAATGTTTTCTTTTGATGTTCCAATTATATGCACTATTATTGGAGAGGGTGGTTCAGGAGGAGCATTAGGCATAGGTGTTGGAGATGTTGTTTTAATGCTTGAGTATGCAGTTTATACTGTTGCTACTCCTGAAGCTTGTGCTGCAATTTTATGGAAAGATAGTACCAAATCTCCAATAGCTGCAGAATCATTAAAAATAACATCTTCTGATCTGAAATTATTAGGCATTATTGATGATATCATTAAAGAGCCTGTAGGAGGCTCTCAATACAACCCTCATCAAGCCTACTTTGCTTTAAAAGAAAAAATTATTCTAGAACTAAATGATTTATTGTCTTTATCTAGTGAAAATAGGAAACAGATGAGATATCATAAATTTCGCAAAATTGGTAAATTTTATGAATTTCCTTTATCATTAAGTTAGTATCATATTTTTTATTTTAATTGTTTAAGATAAAAAATGTATACTTCTTAGTCCTAAAATTGTTCCGGCACCAAGAATATGTCCTAAACTTGTAGTTGCAAGTAATTCTGGCAATCCAAGACCTTCTAAGCCTAAAATTGGTATAGACGGTCCTAACCCTCTAATTTTTATTGCGTATCTACCAATTCCTATGCTAATTAGATTAGATATTATCATAATAATTGCAATTTTTATTGACCATAATTCATTCATTGATATAATCTCGAACATACTATAATTATTGAGTTCCATGAGTTGATTATATATATTTTATTTTTATGTGATAATATATGAATTATAATTGAATTTATTTAATTCTTTACTTTGTATAAGATATATTAAGGTTTTATGATAATAACCATCCATAGCTATGTAGACCTTTACCAAGAAAATTTACACCTAGGTAACATATCCATATAATTACGAATCCTAATGATGCTATAATTGCAGGCTTTTTACCATTTGTTTGTTTATTTAGTCTAGAATGTAAATATATTGCAAATATTATCCAAGTTATCAATGCCCATGTTTCTTTTGGGTCCCAGCTCCAATATGTACCCCATGCATCATTCGCCCATACGGCTCCAGAAATAATTCCTATTGTGAGTAGAGGAAAACCAAATCCTATTATTCTATAACTTAGGTTGTCTAATAATTGCATTAGGTTTATTCTATTAATTGAATTTTTATTATTTAATGATTTCAGTGTTTGTTCTGTATTACTTAGTTCATATTTAAAAAACACTTTTTTTAAATTATTATTGGAATTACCTTGTATATTAACAATTTTGTTACTAGAAATGACTAAAAATAGAATAGAAAGTAGAGATCCAATTATTAGAGTTGCATAGCTTATTATCATAACAGTTACGTGCATGATTAGCCAATTAGATTTTAAAGCTGGTACTAAAGGGCTAGCTACTTTTAGTTCATCAGGTAATGATAAGCTAGTAAATGCGACTATAAAAAGTGTTACAGGTATAGTAATTGCACCAATAAGTTTATTTTTTGTTTTACTCTCCAAAATTATTTGGATTAATGTAATGGACCATGCTAAAAAAATCATTGATTCGTATAAATTACTTAGTGGAAAATATCTGTTATATATCCATCTTATGATTAGTGATAATGCTAACATAATATTTACTGTAATTGCTAAGCTTACACATAAGTAATTGATTTGATTATCATGATTAATGGTTAAGGTTGACCAATAAATAATCAATCCTATAAGCAATAGCCCAAATGATGTGTTGATTAAAGTATTTTCTATTAAATTTGTATTCATTTTTTTCAATATCATTTTAATTTTTGTGCTTATAAGATATATTATAATCGATAAAGTTTAATTCATGTATTTATGAAAATAAAATCGGATTTCTTAAAAAAGAAATCCGATTTTATTTTTATTATTAATTTGCTAAATAACTTAATTTAAATTAAAGAATTAATTAAATAATCTAGTGCTGTACAAAACTCAACACCAGCTTGTGCACTCATATCTCTAGGAGTACATAGTCTATCTCTTGTAAATACAAAAGATGCAACATATGCTGCACTAGGAAGATTTAAAGTTCTATAAACTTCACGAGCTCCAGCAATTCCCCATTCGTCAAGTGGACCTGTTCCGCCTACAACTAAAGTATAGTTAATTAAACGCATATAGTGATCAATATCTCTATAGCATTTGTTAATTTTTTCTTGACTATCTCCAGCTTCACCAGGATTTTTTAGATAACCATATTTACTGAAGCAAGCATCTCCAGCTTCTTTTACAACTGCTTCATGGTTTGAGCCCAATTTTTCTGCAGCTTCTAATCTTGCTGCAGCGCGTTGAATATTTCCTTGTACTGATTGTAAATCAGAAGTAGAAGGGTAGCGTCCTGCAGCATCTGCAGCACTAATAATAGTAGTGATAACTGATTTCATGTTTATCTCCTAAATCTTATTTTTTTATGATTTAATCTTTTTTATTAAGTTAGTTTTGATATTAGCTAATTGCTGCAATAACTCTATCACAATAGCTACATACTTCTGATGCTAATGCACAACAATCACCTTCAGCAATTTCTACTTTTCTTTGAGGAGCAGTATTGTTAACAAAACAAACAGCTGCTGCTTTCATAATAGTAACAGATCTAACAGAAGAGTTTGTTGGTACACCAAGAGCAATATAAGTTTCTTTTAAGCCATTTAAACAACGATCTTCTAATACAGATGCGTCTCCTGCAAGAAGAGCATATGATACATAGCGTAGAATAATTTCTCCATCTCTTAAACAAGCTGCCATGCGACGATTAGTATAACAGTTTCCACCTGGAGTAATTAGTCCTGGGTTTTCACAAATCATTCCAGAAACAGCATCAGAAACTATACAACTAGAATTAGAAACAATAGAATTTACTGCGTCTAAACGTTTGTTTCCATCATTAATAAATGTTTTTAGCGCTTGTAAGTCACTTCCACTCACATATGCTGCTTTTGCATCCGCATTTACTACAACTTTAGAAAATCCATCAAGCATTGAGCTCTCCTTAATATTTTTTATTTTCTTTTGGCATTAAGAAATACCAGGTTTCAGCTATTATTTTTAACTAGCTGATGTATTTGTATCGAATTATAATATAAAAGAGATATATAGTAAATATATAACAAATTCATATTAATTAATATTTAATTTGTTAATTACTAGCATTTTTAATGCAATATCTAATTATATTATCTTTTATCATCATTATTTTTAATACATTTGTTAAGTATTTTTTTGTACCTTTTTTATCTAATATATTTATTTTATTTATATAGAGTGCTATTTTAAATTCTTGCTCTAATGTTAATTTATTTATGTTGCTCATTTTAAATTCTTTTATCATCTAAGACTACATTTTTTATTTTATTTTGTATAAAAATATTCTAGTTAAATTTATTTTATTAGTTAAAATTTCAGTATAATATTGTTATAAGCTTTGTTTTATTGCATTAGTATTAAATAATTTATCTGTTATATTTATTAGGTAACTTACATTTATACGTTTTTATTTAGTTTTGTAATTTTTAAGTATTTTTGTACTTATCAAATATACTGATATAATAAAAAAAATTTATCGTTTTTATTAGTTTAGAATTAACATGGAGACTAGTTTATGTCTATTCCTATTTTAAAATATTCTTTGTCTACTCATAATCATAGAGTTAATAGTTTTGAGTTTCTAGCAGGAGAAGAACAGCCTAAACTATATACCACAGAAAATTTACCTTCTTCTATTGAAGTAGATGAAATTATCTGGGCATGTTATAGACAAATTTTTAGTGAACATCAAACATTGTCTAGCACTCGGCAACCTTTTTTAGAATCTCAATTAAGATTTAGTCAAGTGACAGTTAAAGATTTTATTAAGAGTTTATTATTATCGTCTCAATTTCGTTATCTAAATTATGATGTTAATAATAATTATCGTTTTGTTGAGATGTGTGTTCAACGTGTTTTAGGTAGAGATATTTATAATGAAAGAGAAAAACTGGCATTTTCTGTTTTAGTAGGTTCTAAGGGAATTGAGTCCTTTATTGATTTGCTTCTAAACAGTGAAGAATATTTAGAAAACTTTGGAGATCATATTGTTCCTTATCAAAGAAGACGTATTATTTTTCAAAGAAATAAAGGAGAAGTCCCTTTTAATTTAAAAACTCCTCGTCTGAATTATAGTTTTCTTCCAAAACAATTTATGCCTCAAATATCTTGGTCAGGCCCAGTTCGGAAATTTAGACCTCAAGAACAAGCACCTAAAGCTGGTGATCCGGTATTATTTTTGAGTATGCTTGATGATATTTCAATCATATAAAATTTTGTAATATTTTTTTGCTTTGTATCAGAGATGTGTAATTATTTATATGATATTAAAATAACTATATAATAGTAATTATTTAACTCTCTGATACTTAATTTGTTGTATTAAAAACAGTGAATTCATTAACTACCAAGTTTGAATGCATCTACAAATAGTCCGTATATAATTCCTATCTTTACATTATTAATTAATCTCAACATTAAAAATTTATCTGTATTATTTGTTTTGTATATAAACTTGTTTGTTAGCTCATTTAATGTCACAATCATGGAGCCGCTCATAACATTCCAGTCTCCTGTCTGTGCTGGTATAGTTGATAGAATATTTGCAAAAAAAAACCTAGCATTAAGCTTAGTATACTTATGTTAAATAACATAAAATTATAGTATAGTTGTTTTTTTAAGAATTCAATTATATTAAAATATTTATTCACTATATTTGTTATTACTTTAATAATTAATTTATTGTTTCTATTCTTTAATATAAATGTTAAGGTAATTTATTTACATGTTTTGTTCACTTAAGCTTGTACTTATATATTCAAATGGTTTAATACAAAACTTTTGATCTGTAACATCCATGTTTTTATTTTTTATTTCGTTTATTACTATTTCTTTTAGTATTTCTACACTCCTAACTATTGGTCCTATTGGTACACTTAAGGAAATGTAAGTTTCTCTTAATCCATCTAATAATCTTTCATTTAATATATCAGTATTTCCTGCAATTAGTGCGTAGCTTGCATAACGTAAATAATAATCAATATCCCTTAAACATGTTGCATATCTTCTTGTTGTATAAGAATTACCTCCAGGTCTTAGTAGTTCTGGTTGTTCTGTATATAATCTATTAGCTGTTTCTTTAACGATTTTTGAGGAATTACTTGCAATGATTTCTGTAACTTTTAATCTTTCCATTCCTGTATTAAAATAAACTTTTATTTCTTCTAAGCCTACAGAGTCTAAATATTTTCCTGTTATATCGTATTTATTTAAAATGTTACTTATTGCATCTTGCATTATTTTTTCTCCATTACATTCAATTGTTTTGTTTCTAATCTTTTATTTTATATATAATATAATTAAATTTTAATACTAAAATTTAATTTTTTGATATTTTGATAGATAATGGTTATTGCATAATTCGTATTTTGAATCAAGAAAAAATTGAGGTTTATTATTTTAATCAGACTAATAATAATATTTATAATTATCCAGTTTGTTTTATCGTTTATTTTAACCATATTAATCAAATGTTTACATTATTATCAATGTTTGTAAATATTCAACAATTTTGTACATATCATAAACTATATCTAGGTCAAGAAATTTTTAAAGCTAATTTATCTATTAATTTACAACAAGTATATATTCAGGGTTGATAATTTTATTAGTGAGATATATTATAGTTAATGAATTAGTAAAAATTGAAACTACTAATTAGGCATGTAACTCAGTGGATAGAGTACCAAATTCCGACTTTGGTGGTCGAAGGTTCAAATCCTTCCTTGCCTATATTTATATAAAGCTTGTAGTTTTTTTACTAAAAAATTATAATACTCTTTATTATTAGGGGCTGAAAGGATTTCTACATTTTGATATTTTAATTATGTTGTATTTGACTAATTAGATTTATTAATTTTTTATATATCCAATATATTTATTTTTTTTAATATTAAAAATATAAAAGTATTAATAACTATAATTTAATTGCAAAACATAATATTATCTCTTTTTCTAAAAATTTAGTAATAGTATAAATTATTAGAATTTTAAATTGTATTTTCTTAATTCAATTTATTGATTTATTGAAAGAATGCTCTAATTGTAAGTTATAATTTTAGCTTTTATTATTATTTTCCTTTCAATTAGTAAAGTATTATATTATCTTAATTTAAAATTTCAGTGAAAATTTTTTAGTTAAATAGTATCAACTTAATTTTTATATCAATATGGACGTGGGTTCAAATCCCACCAGTTCCAAGGTTCATAATTTTCTGCTTTATAAATATTTTTTGTTTCTATTCAATTAAATACGTAGTTTTTGTTGTAATATTTTTTATTATTATGTATTTTTATATATACTTAATTATTATTTATGGTTAAATTTAATGATTTTATTTAATTTCATTCTATTTTATAAACTTGGACAAGATTATATTGAAAATAATCAATTTTGTCATTCGCAATTTAAGAAAGAATCTCGTAATATTAGCAATCAATACCTTAATCGTCAGTTTAATTTTAATAATATAATGATATCAAAAACTGATGGTACTAATCAAAAAGTGTTTTATGGTTTGTTTAGTAAAGAAATGAAAAATAATAAGCTACTTTCTCGTAATCTGTGGCAAAAACTTATTAATCGATATTTACAAGAAACTATTTTTCTTTCATCAGCTAATACTTTGTCAAGTAGTTACATCATTAAATTAAAAGCATCAGGTCTATCTGTTTATAAAAGTAATGAATATAAAGATTTTTTGTATAGATTTAGTAAAGACTTAATTGATGGAAAAATAGATGTTACAGTTAATAAATTAAATAGTATGAATAATATTGTTTCTTTACAAAAAAACAATATCTCCTTAAAGTATAAGTGGTGTAAATTATTTAACTTTAACAGTTTCACTTTTTTTAGGTACAATCAAGATTTATTTAATATTTTTATTAGTAAAACTTCGAAATTGTTTAATTTTTCACTTCCTTTATTTATTGTTATTAATAATAATAAAGAAATTATTGTTTCAGAATCTACCGATCAATTATCAAAATTTAGAACTTTTTTTAACATTTATAGCTATTTTATTAAATCAAATAAATATCACAAAAAATTATATACTGGTTTATTATTTGTTAATCCACAAGATGCAATGGAATATAGAGATTATATTAAAACTACTTTTTTAAAATCAAGTCTTTCAAATAATATTCAAGTGGTTCCAGCTAATATAGAATTGTATTATAAATTGATGAGGTTAAAAAATAGTAATACTGAGTTTAGGTTAATACCTGATTTAACAGAGATTAGTAATTTAATATATAAATATAAAAAATATAAAAATATTTCATTTCATATAAATCAAAAGTATAGCCATAATTCCTTTCAAGGGCAGCCAATATACTTTATTAAACCTTTATATGTAAAGAAAAAATTGTCTAATTATACTAAAAAGCTAGATTATTTATATATTCTTAAGAAAGATAGAATTAATTTTAAATATCACGCAGCCTTTCTTAATTATAGAACTTTAATGGGTGCATGGAAAAAGTTTAAACAAGAGAATCTGGATTATAATTTACCGTATATACCAGAAGTGTCTGTTTCAAATTTTGAATCTTTTATTCAAGAGAAAAATTACAAAAAAAATTATAGTAATATAATTTTTTTACCTTCACTGCAAACGTATAGTTTTATACATCAATATGCAAATACAAGTCTAAAACATCAACAAGGATTGAAATATTGGTTATTAAATAAAAGTGTATCTTTGAGAACACTTATTTTTAGAGTTTGTTGGTCTCTTACTAGTAGACAGCCAACTAATTGGTAATATTTTATAATTTAAATTTATTAATTTGAGTATTATTTTCTAGAATAGTACTCAACCACAAGTAATTCATTTAGTTTTAGTCCTACATATTGCCTTTCAACAATACCATTTACTTTTGCTGTTAATTTATTTTTATCAAATTCTAAGTGATTAGGTAAATTGGCTAGACTAGGATATTCCATATATTTTTTTATTATGTTATTTGATGAATTTTTATTCTTTATTGAAATTACATCACCAGGTTTACATTCGTAGCTACATATAGATACGGTTTTGTTATTAACTAATATATGTTTATGATTTACAAGTTGTCTAGCTGCTGGTATTGTTGGTGCGAGTCCAAGTCTAAAGATTGTATTATCTAATCTCATTTCTAAAATTTGTAATAATATAACTCCTGTTGATCCTTGAACTTTTTTAGCTGTCTTAATATTTTTCAGCAACTGTTTTTCGCTTATGCCATAATTGTATCTTAATTTTTGCTTTTCTTCTAGTCGTACAGCATATTCTGAAGGTTTCCGTAATTGTTGTCCATGTTCACCGGCTGGAGCTGTTTTTTTACTTTGTTTTTTAGTTAGTCCTGGTAAGTCGCCTAATTTTCTTAGTATTCTTAGTCTGGGCCCTCTATAACGAGACATATTTTAATATTCCTATTATTTTTTATTCTTTATATGTAGTTATTGTATTATATTTTTTATAAAGAAAATATATTTTATTTTTTGCTAGGTGCTAAAATCATAGTAATATTTTTACCATCTTTAGTTGGTATCTGTTGTACAGTAGATATTTCATTTAGATCTTGAGCCATTTTGTTTAGTAATTCAATTGCGAGGTTAATATGTTGCACCTCTCTTCCTCTAAATGTAATAGTTGTTTTTACTTTATCGCCTGATTGTAAAAACTTTAGAGCTTGATTTAGTCTAACTTTATAATCATGATTCTCAATTTTATATCTCATTTTCACTTCTTTGATCGAAGCATTATGTTGTTTCTTTTTAGCTTCTTTTGCTTTTTTCTCTTGATTAAATTTATATTTACCATAATCGATAATTTTACAAACAGGTGGATTAGATTTATCACTTATTACGACTAAATCTAATCCTTGATTAAAAGCAATAGATATTGCTTCTTCAGATGAACATATTCCTAATTGTTTACCCATATCATCTATTAGACGTACTTTAGGATATTTAATAGATTCATTTACTAAAGATTCATTTTCGTATTTTTTTTTCAATGATTGTTGAATTTAACCTTATTAAAATTTCTGTGTTTCTCAATTTATTTTAGCTTATTGGTAAATACATGTAAATTATTATAACATTAAATATGTATTTAGCTATATTTTTTAGTTTATTAAGGAAAATATTATGAAACATACCTTATCTGTTCTTGTAGAAGATGAATCTGGTGTTTTATCTAGAATATCTGGTTTATTTGCTAGAAGAGGATTTAATATAGATAGTTTAGCTGTTGGTCCAGCAGAAAAAGATGGAATATCAAGAATTACGATGAGTGTTCGAGGTGATAATAGAACAATTGAGCAGTTAATTAAACAATTATACAAACTTATTAATGTTTTAGATGTTCAAAATGTTACAAATATTCCTTGCATTGAGCGTGAATTAATGCTAATAAAAGTTGCTGTGACACCCGAACTTAGATTTTATATTCTAGATATAGCCAATATATTTCGAGCTAAAGTAGTAGATATTTCAAGTGCTTCATTAACTTTAGAAGTAACTGGAGATCCTGGTAAAATTTTTGCTATTCAACAGATATTAAATCAATATGTTATACTTCAAATAGCAAGAACTGGAAAAATTACATTAGTTAGAGAATCCAATGTAAATACTGAGTTATTAAAAAAATCACTAAATTATAACAATAACAGTTTATATAGTTAATTGTAAAGAAATTAATATGTATTTTTATTAATAACTAAACTTATTATTTTACGGTAATGAAATCCATTTACCTGGTTGCTCTACGAATGATGAACATTCTTTTAGATCCCAATCTAAATAAATATTCAAATTTTGTTTGTTGATGCTTACAATAATTATTGTATTAATGGGTATAAAATGATTTTGTTTGTTTTTAGTTTTACTATTTTTATGTTGTTTTTCTATAAATTCATATGTTTTACATAAATTAATATGTCTACAATTTATACATATACACATATTCTTTTTTACTTAGTGATATAAAATGTTTGTTATATTGAATTAATGGGGATGGAGGGACTTGAACCCTCACGATCAATTAAAGATCAACAGATTTTAAGTCTGTTGTGTCTACCATTCCACCACATCCCCATATATTTTAATTTTTTTATTAGGCGGTACCCAGATTCGAACTGGGGATAAAGGATTTGCAATCCTCTGCCTTACCACTTAGCTATACCGCCTAAGTACTTGTTTATGAATTTATCAAGATCTTTAATCAATTTACATAATTTTTATGTCAATTGTCAATAATTTTATCTATTTACTTTATGTTTTACTAAATAATCTACTTTTCATTATGTCTTCTGATTGAATAGTAATTAAATCTAATTTTGTTAACATTTTATCTCCACTAGAAAAAATTCGATTTGCTTGTCTCATTCTAGCTCTGTCAATTGCATTCCTAATACTCCTCGCATTTGCAAAATGAGGTTGTTTCATTCTTCGCTCCGCATAGTTTAGCAATATTTCATCAGCATCTGGTGCAAATTTATATTGCTGTTCTTCTAGCATTAATTTAGCTATTTCAAGTAATTCTTGAGCAGTATAATCTGGGAAATCTACGTGATTGGTTACTCTTGATGATAATCCTGGATTAGATTCATAGAATTTATCCATTTTTTCTTTATAGCCTGCAAAAATTACTACTAAATCATCTCTTTGATTTTCCATTACTTGAAGTAAAATTTCAATTGCTTCAGCCCCATAATCTCTTTCATTATCTGGTTTATATAGATAGTAGGCCTCATCTATAAAAAGTACTCCACCCATTGCTTGTTTCAGAACTTCCTTTGTTTTTGGAGCTGTATGTCCAATATATTGTCCAACTAAATCATCTCTTGTAACTGTTAATAAATGACCTTTTCTTATATAGTTTAGTCTATGTAAAATATCTGCCATTTTCATTGCCACAGTTGTTTTACCTGTGCCTGGACTTCCTGTAAATGACATATGTAATCCTGGACTTCCCGATACTAAATTTAATTGATTTCTCAATCTATCAATAAGTAATAATGCTGCAATTTCTTTAATACGAGTTTTAACTGGTTTTAATCCAATAAGCTCCTGTTCTAGCTCATCTATAATTTCTTGTATCTTTGTTTTGTCGTATTCTTCTTTTAGATTTAATAAAGTATTTTCTGTTTTTTGTGTAGTCATGAATTTAAACTTATATTTTTGTATTAATATGATTCAATTTAGATAAATTAAAAAGAATGTAATAAATTATTTAAGTACTACATTCTTTAATTTTATTAAATTAGTTATTTAAGTTAGTATTATATTAATATCTAGAACCTTCTGGTTTATTAGTAGCATAACTACGGAAACAGTATTTTTGATTTCTACTAATATCTTCTGTTCTTACTAATTCAAACCCAGGTTCAAGAGATGGTCGATTAACAATAAAAGATAATACGCAGCTTTCAACACCTCTAGTGTTATCAAACGCGTTTATTTTTACGTAACAGTTTGAACATTGTTTACGACAACTGTTAATTTCGTACATAATTGTTGCAGCATCTTTAACATCAAATAGTGGTAAACCCCATAGTTCCCAATAGTTATTTCTAGGATGTGGATCATCAGTATATTCAATATTAATTGCCCAGCTTTGAGAAATAGCGTAATTCAATTGACTTTTAATTTGTTCGTCAGTTAGGTCAGGTAAAAAGGAAAAAGTTCCTTGAGTTAATCTCACTTTTCTATACTCCTTATAGTGATTAATGTTTGTTGATAGGTTTTATTTTAATAAATAAACTATCTAAATATGCGTTTAGTATTAGTTATCTTTTTAATTTAAACATTAGCTGTTGGAGTTTCTACAAAGTCAGCTGTATCTGTAGAAGTATAGTTAAATGTAATATCTTTCCATAAATCTAATGCTGTTTGTAGAGGACCACATGTTTTTGCTGCATCTTGTAGTATTTGAGGTCCTTGTGCTACATAATCAATTCCTTCGTTACGTGCAATTACAATTGCTTCTAAAGCTACACGGTTTGCTGTTGCACCTGCTTGGATACCATCTGGATGCCCAATTGTACCACCTCCAAATTGAAGAACAACATCATTGCCTAAATAATCTAATAATTGATGCATTTGACCACAATGGATACCACCTGAAGCAACTGGAGTTACTTTACGTAGAGATGCCCAATCTTGTGCAAAGAAGATACCTTGAGGTAAATTAATATCTAGATAAGGTTCAAGTAAAGTGTTGTAAAATCCTCTAATCATTAAAGGATCTCCTTCAAGTTTTCCTACTACTGTACCAGCATGAATATGATCTACACCAGCCATACGCATCCATTTACAAATAACACGGAAATTCATTCCATGAATTTTTTGACGAGAATAAGTGGAATTACCAGCTCGGTGTAAATGTAAAATCATATCATTTTTACGAGACCAAATTGCCATTGTTTGAATTGCTGTGTATCCAATTACTAAGTCAATCATAATAATAACTGTTCCTAGTTGTTTAGCAAATTCAGCTCTTTCGTACATATCTTCCATTGTTGCCGCTGTTACATTCATATAGTGACCTTTAACCTCTCCTGTTGCAGCAATTGAGCGGTTTACAGCTTCCATTGAATATAAAAATCTTTCTTTCCAGCGCATAAAAGGTTGAGAGTTAATATTTTCGTCATCCTTAAGAAAATCTAATCCACCTTTAAGACCTTCATATACTACTCTTCCGTAATTTTTCCCCGATAAACCTAATTTAGGTTTTACAGTTGCGCCTAAAAATGGACGACCAAATTTGTCCATACGCTCACGTTCTACAATTATTCCTGTAGCAGGACCTTGAAAAGTTTTTAGGTAAGCTACAGGTATACGCATATCTTCTAATCTTAAAGCTTTAACTGCTTTAAATCCAAATACGTTACCAATAATTGAAGCTGTTAGGTTAGCAATAGATCCTTCTTCAAATAAATCTATGTCATATGCAATGTATGCAAAATATTGATCAGATGTATTTGGTACAGCATCAACTTTGTATGCTTTGGCACGATACAGATCACATGCAGTTAATAAATCTGTCCATACAACAGTCCATGTAGCTGTAGATGATTCACCTGCAACTGCAGCAGAAGCTTCTACTGGGTCTACACCTGGTTGTGGAGTGACGCGGAATAAAGCTAAAATATCGGTATCTTTAATTACATAATTAGGATCCCAATATCCCATTTTTGCATAAGGAATTACACCAGATTCATAACGCTCATTTTTAATTCGTGTCCGTTCTTGTACAGAGTTAGACATTTGCTCCTCCTTGAATTTAAGGCAGTATCATTATATATAAAGTTAACTATTTTGATAATACAATTCTATATTGTTTAATTTTTGTTATGAATTGTATTTAATTTAGCTATCTTTAGATATAAATTTATCACTATATTGTTATCAAATAATCGTAATATTATTTATGAATGTGATAATTTTGTTTAATGTTTTATCTATAAAAACTTATTAAGTTTTAATGATAAATCGTTTATTAACCTATTTTATGCTACGATTAGAATAGCAATAAATAACTAGTGGAGAAATTGATTTTGCCTATAGTACAAGTTGTAGATTCCGATTTTGATGCAGAAGTTATTAAGTCCAGTAAGATTGTTTTAGTCGACTTTGGCGCACCTTGGTGTGGTCCTTGTCGAATGATCGCTCCTGTTATTAGTGAAATAGCTCAAGAATATGAAAATATTATAAAAGTTGTAAAAATTAATACGGATTTAAATGCTAGTGTTGCAGCAGAATATGGTATAAGAAGTATTCCTACATTAATGATTTTTAAAAATGGTGTAAAAGTTGATACAGTTATAGGAGCTGTACCTAGATCTACTTTGTTAAATACATTAAATAAATATATATAACTTAAATTCATATTAATTATAAAATAATAATGTACTATGTCTAAAATTTGTTACATATCTGGTAAAACTGCAAATAATGGTTATCAAATATCACATTCAAATGTAAAAACAAAAAAAATACAAAATGTTAACTTACATACAAAAAAAATATGGTCAGTTAAAAAAGGTTGTTGGATAAAAATAAAAGTATCATCAAAAGTAATAAAATCTTTACATAAAATAAAATTATAATCATATAATTTGAGCTTTTATTTTTTATAGTGACAATCCATAATTTATATGGTATAATAATTGGTATGTGAATTTAATTGAGATCAACTTAACAGTATTGGATTAAATAATAAGGATATAATAATATGGTATCAAATTTAAAAAATATCTATCATGAAAAGTATAATGATAATGATGTTAATGATTCAGTTGCAAATAGCGATAATATAGAGGAAGATCTTAATATGCCAACTGGTTGGTCATTTATTTGTCTTGATGAAACAATTAACTACTATACAGAACATGTACATAAAACAGTTGATTCCGCACACTAATTAATTAAATAAATAACAAAATAAATAATGTACAATTATTTATTTTGAGCTTACAATATTTTTTTATATAAGTTATATTGTTAGATATATTTGTAATTGCTAGTATAGCTCAACTGGTAGAGCAGCTGATTTGTAATCAGCAGGTTATGGGTTCAAGTCCCTTTACTAGCTTATTTGGTGATTATTAAAATTTTTTTTATTTTAATATTCAACTATTTATTTTTGTATACAATAATTTTTTATTTAAAGTTTATGATAATCCTAAATTTTGTACATTTGGAAGATTAGCTAAAAGTAAGTAAGCAAAACCAGAACCACCTACAGCGCCAACAAAAAAACCAGCAGTAAATTGACTCCATCCACGTGAAGTTTGCAATATATCTTTTGATTCATCTGAATTATTTGCAAAAGAAACAGCTCCATACATTGATAAACAAGCTGTTAGAATAACAATTAAACCAACAGCAGATAAAAATCCAGATAATAAAGCAATGTCGGTATTTCTCAATGGACCTAATTTATCAAATGGTCCAATAAGAAAGTAACCATGAGCCATACCAATTTCTAATCCTCTTAATAAAGGAGACAATCCTCTTCTATAAGCAGGAAGATTACTTAAAAGATTTTTTGTGAAGCTTGATGTGCTAATAGGTGTTGATAAATTACCTACAAAAGGGTCTCTATTATAAGGTTGAATAAAATTTGTCATAAGTTTATTTAAAAAAATAATAATTGTACTTGTTATAGAAGTAAATATTAACAAATAATTTCTATTTTAAGTTAAAATATTAACAATTTTACAATAAAAATTACAGAATATTATTTTAATATATACTGAATATTATTAATATTATTAGGAGTACATAATCTATGTCAATAATTATTAGCTATACATTATTTATAATACTATTTATGGGTTTAGCTTTGGGTTTGTATTTTAGTTTGCAATCTATTAAACTAATTTAATTTTTTTATAAAATATTAAGTTTTATGATATTAACAGTTAGTAAAAAACTAATTTTTTATTGATTGTTAATATTGATATAGTATTTAAATGATTTAAAAATATTAGGATATAGATAAATGAATCAAATTAAAAAGGATAAAATATTAGGATCACGTAGATTCAGTAACTATTGGTGGGCTACTATAATTTTACTAGGCGGTTTCAGTTTTCTTTTAATAGGTGTAGAAAGTTATTTAAAATTATACTTCCATAATATATCTTCTTTTCATCATCAAAATATACTTTTTTTACCTCAAGGAGCAGTGATGACATTTTATGGAATGACTGGAACTTTAACAAGTTTATTTCTATGGTATACTATTATTTTTGATGTTGGTGGTGGATATAACGAATTTAATCATTATACTGGGATTATTACCATCTTTAGATTTGGATTCCCAGGAAAAAATCGTATATTAAAATTACAATATAAAATAACTGAAGTCTCTTCGATTAAAATAAACATTCAAGAAGGTTTATCCCCTAAAAGAGAAATTTATCTTAAAACTAAAGATAGAAAAGAAATTCCTATTACCAAAGTTGGAGAACCATTACCTATTGAAGAAATAGAGAATCAAGCTAAAGAGATAGCTTTATTTCTTAAAATAAAATTAGAAGGAATCACATAGATAGTTGTAAAATATTTGTTAATGTGATACAATACTCGAGATATATATTGGAGAAGCGGGTATAGTTTAGTGGTAAAACCTTAGCCTTCCAAGCTAATGATGCGGGTTCGATTCCCGCTACCCGCTTAATTTTTTATACATTTTAAATAATATTGCATCTGGCTGGATTCGAACCAGCGATGTCCCTAAGGGATGGCGGATTATTGGAGTAGATTTTTATTAAAATCGCTCTTACAAAACCGTACTTGAAACTTTCATTTCATACGGCTACTACTTATTTATTAACAAAATATATACTTTTACGGCATGAATTTTTATTTAACTAATTAAACATATTGATAAAAATACTCTATATTACAAAAATAAATCAACTTATTTAATAATTTATTTATGAAATTTAACTTATATATATATTGATATTTACTTGAATTTTGACTTATCTGTTTTTTTCTTAACATATAAGTAAAACAGTTTACTAATTGATTACAGCCTTCAATTAAATTAATTGAAATAAATCTATCAATATTATAGTAATAATATGTATATAAAAACTTAAACTTATTTAATAAACTAATATCATTATTAAAAACATTAATTACATTGGAACTTCTATGTGTTTTTCTATATAGTAATTGCTTAAATATGGCATTAAATGTTTTTAAAGATTTATTAACTATTGAATTGGTATGTAATAAAACTATTATTTTATCATTAATTATTTTGCAAATACTGTTACTTTTTCTAACATGATTAAATATGTACCAATATATATCATTGATTATTATCTTATTAATTAAAAAGTATAAGCATTTTGAAGTTCTTGAAATTAATTTTAATATATTAAATCTATTTTCAACTATATATTCTTTGTATTTTAAATTATATATTTTTGACAAATTTAAACAAATATTTTTATATAGCCATTTACTAATTGATTTATTGATATAGTTATAAGAACTTAATTTCTTCATAACAATTGCAGTTAAAAAATAATTGTTATTTATTTTTTTATACAAATTTAAATTATGTTTTAATTGTGTATTATTAATGAATTTTGTTGATTTTTTTGATATTTTTGCTATCCATGTAGGTTCTGTTGATATATAAATTAAATCTTGTTTAATATATTCAATAACTATATAGCTAAATTGATTACTTTGTGATTTTGTTAAAATCAATGAATAGAATATATCAATTTTGTTTATTTTTTTAATTAATAATTTTATTTTATTACAGTTACTATAATATAATATCAAATCACAAAAAATTTTATTAATTAACATAACCTTAGTTTCATTACAATTAATCATGTACTTTTGCAATTGATATACATGTATTAAATCATATTTTTTCATAGCTATATATATTTGTTTCGTAATCATTAATATACGAAGCTTTATTTTTTGCCACGGAAGTTTTTCCCAAAAAGTAATTTTGTCTATTACACAACTAAACATTTTTTTTGATCATTAGAAATGTATATTTTCTTTAATCTGTGTTAAATAAGTATTTTAATCTTATATTTAATATATATTTTGTAATAAGCACAATACGTCAGCTTTGGCTTTTTATTGTGTCTTTATAAATAGATTATCTTGCCTAATGATTTTCCTTACTAAAAAATTAAAATAAAGAATTGCTATTTATTTACTCCGTTCCGTATTTTTTGATATTGTTGACTTAAACTCCATTTTATATATTAACAACCACTTAAATTAATCATACTTATATTAACTCATAATAATTAAGCATAAGGGTTAAATATCTACAAATAATAAAGTATTATAAATATTTTTGAATTAATACTTCTAACAAAGGTTTGTTTAACTAGTTATATCAACATTTATATAGTCTGCTTAATTTAGAATTACTTAAGGCTAAAATATTACTAAATTGACTATATAATTATATTCATGATTTAGAATAATTAGAATTAACTAACACAATAAAATACAGTTAACTAAGTGTTATTTATACTTAGTTTTTAGTTAGCTTAAAAGGTATCGTTTGAACCTTTAACACCTAAAAACGGATCGCACATGAGTCCGCTGCCTTCGGCCTCTCGGCCACAGATGCATAAAATTTAATAATATAATTATAATCAATATTAACAAAAAAGTAAAATTTAACATCAAATAAGTTATGTGATTCTAACCTTATTCATATTAAACATAATTCATGCTTTTATATAAAATTATTTCTATTGTTTTAATCCAATTATATTTAATAAATTTATATAGTAATAATTATTTATTTTTTTATAAAAATACGTATTTTTAATAGTTATCATTAATTTTAATTATTATAAACTTACTCATTCATATTATGATAAGTAGCAACAGCAGAAGGTGATATTTTGTTTAAATATCTAAATATCCAATATTTAAATATTGTATCTAATACAACAGGAAAAGTTGAAATAAAAATAAAAATAAAGTCTCTACTTTCAGGTAAACCAAAATGTCTTAAAATTGCCTCAATTACTATCTCCCATCCATGAGGAGAGTGAAATCCAACAAAAATGTCTGTAAATAAAATAATAAGGAAAGCTTTAGCTGTATCGCTTAAACCATAAATTGATTCATTAATAAAAGATTTTAATATTGAAAACTGCCTTTTATTAATAATTAAAATAGAAAGAAAAATAATAATTGAAAAAAAATCAGCTATTATATTTTTAATAGCATTAGCACTCTCTTGAGAGTATTCAAGAGCTATTTCTAATGCTTTGTCAGACATTCTTTTATGCACACTTTCGATAGGCAAGGAATCAAGCTTACCTATTAAAATTTCAAAATGTAGTTTCTCTTCAAAGCGCTGTAAATCAGCAAAAGCTCGTTCCTCCTGAGAACGATTTAAAAAAATATAAGTACTGTTTTTATTCCACAAGTGATTTATTAATGGATTCAATACAGCAATCTTTGACAGTTGATTGATTAAAATTGGAGTAATAAGTAAAACTATAATATATTTTACAGATGTTGATGTTTGATATTTAGTTACTTTAAATTCTTCTAATGCTTCAACCTCTGCATTTGGATTTAACTCTTGTTTAAAGCGATTAAAAAGTTTATTCATTGAACGTGGAATAATTCCTGTTTTCTCAAAGGCGGATTGATTGATTTTTTTTAAATTCCAATATTTCATTATTTAACAGTTTAGTTAATTTATAATTAAGAATATTTTACTCTATTTAATTAAAGATATTAAAAATTAGAAAAAATATATTATATTTTTAATTTAAAAGTATAAATAGAATATAATTAATGTTTTTATAATCAATGAAAGATAATTTATCTATACTATCAAATCAGATCAAGGGAGATTGGTTTTTACAAGAAAATTCTTACTTAACAATTAACAAACAACAAAGAAAATATAAAGAAAGAGTAAGTTTTTTGAAAAATTCACAAAGCAATAGATTTAATATTGGGAATTGCTTACTCGAAAATGCAAACAATAAAAAATTGATATTTAAAGTAGAAGAAATTAAGGAAAATTTATTTACTATTATAAGTTTAAATAGAAATGAACAAATCAAGTATAAAGAATATCTATACATAATAAGTAATAACTTTATGATATCACTTATAATAATTAAAAACTTACATAAGAAACAGTATATAGGTTTAAAAATATCTTCATATATTAGGCGAATACAGAAGACTTTATAAAGAGTAAATCGATAGCAACATCTTTATATGAATGTTACTATAATTAGTTCTCATACCCTAATGCTACTCTAAATCTTTTCTATTAGGATTACGAGAAGGATCATTAGATAAAAATCCAAAGAAAAATAAAGAAATAAAAAATGTAACTGTAGTATAGACAAAAATTTTCAAGGTTAGCATAATAATTTTCCTAAAAAATAAAAACAATATCTATAGATAGTATATAGTATAAACAAAAAAAATTATCTATAGATTCAATCATAACAATATTAACTTTTTTATTAAAATTTTGTCTGGTTAATACTTTTGTTATTATTTAAGATTTTATAATTTAATTCTTTGAGCTTTTTCATGATACGCTCAAAATATTCTTGTAAGTAAACTTCTAATTGTTCTAATTCTTTTTTATCAATTTGTAATATATATAAAATTTCTTTCATTTGCGCACTTGCATTATATCCACGTGAGAGCATTTCAATGAATGCTAACCTTTCTGAAATATTCCAAGTCCACTGAAAAAGTTTAGTAAAGTTTTTTAAAAAGTTAAGTAAGTATATAGGAATTTTATTAGTTTGAGCACGACGACCTGATATTTGCTCGCATAAATTAATAATATCTAATGATCTCCATGATTTATTTCCTACTAATGGTAGAATATTTTGATTAAATTGATCAATAGATAAACTATTGATTGTCATTTTAGCTACATCTTGTGTATTAATATAGGAAATTAACGACGATTCACTTGTAATCCAAACAAATTGCTTATCTAAAATTGGTAAAGCATACTGTGGTATTAATCCCTGAAAAAAACCTGGTAAGTGAAAAATTGTATAATTCAAACCTGAAATTTTAAGTCGATATTCAACCATTAACTTTAAAGCGACTATAGGTATGTCTTGATAATTAAATGAATTAAATATGGAGAAAAAAATGTAACGCTTAATATTAGCTTTAATAGCAGATTCTATTAAAATATACTTTGATTTCAGTTCAATTAATTCAATATTATTTAAATGATTTGCTCTACTCGTTGAACAATCAATTATTGCACTAACTCCATATAAAGATAATGGTATGCTTTCCGCGATTGAAAGATCACCATATATTAATTCAGCTCCCCATTCTTTTAAAAAAGCACCTTTACGAAAGCTTCTAACTAAGCATTTTACTTGAAATCCTTCATTTAAAGCTTTTCTTACAACTTGTCTACCTAAAGTACCTGTACTACCAACAACAAGTAAAGTCATTTACTATAATCCTCAATTTATTTTAATATAATAAGCTGTATTGTAACATATTAAGAATTGTTTAAAAATAGATTTATTAATAGGATTAAAAGATGAGTAAGGAGGGACTCGAACCCTCAAAACAATGTTGTCATATTTTGAATATGATGCGTATACCAAATTTCGCCACTTACTCTTAAAATTATATTAACAAAATAAATAATTTATTTACAAATTAAATATGAGTTTTTTACGTTATATTTCTTCTCAAAATTATATTGATTTCAATTTTAAGTTCTCTTATAAAAAATATATCTATTCAACAGCACTAATTCTTTTACTATTTTTAATAACTTTACCTTATGTATCTTACATAATTTTAATTATTTTAATTTTTCTTATACAAATAATTTTAGTAATAATACTTAGAAATTTGTATTTACTTAAATTATGTACTTTATACAAAAAAGTATTATATTTTTCTTTAAATACAATATGTTTAAATTATTTGATAAATCATAATGAATATATTAGCATATCTTTTAGTTACATATATTTTTTCTATTCTTTAAAAATTATATTGTTATTTTATGTAAAAAAATTTTTTTTAAAGTTTTATATATACTATATAGTTTATCAAATTCCTGAATATATAAAACGATTTATTGTTTTAAACACATTATATATGATAATATATTACAATATCTCAATTTTTATTAAAAGTGAAATAGTCAATACAACTCTATTAATTTACTATACAAAGATAAGTAACTTAAAGTTAAATTTTTATAATATAATAACAATTAACTTACTTATGAGTAATCAAATATTAGAAAAAAATCTTGAAAATATGAATAATCTATATCTAGGAATTAAAATAAAAAGTAAAACTAGTAAAAGAGAAATAATGAAATACATTGTTTTTTACAATCATAAACTATTTGATAGGCTGCTAAAGGATCAAAATGACTTAAATATAGTATTATGGATTAGATCTCTACATAATAAATTTAAAGATACAATATATATAGATTAATTTTTAATATATTGCAATTTCTATATTATATAATAAAATTATATAAAGAGATATTAATACAAACAAATATATACTAAAATAATGTGAATAGTAATTCAAAAAATTATTTAGATAATTTAATAAATCAACCCTATAAATATGGATTTTATACAAAAATTGAATCTGCTTATTTTCCAAAAGGATTAAGCGCAAAAATCATCAAACTTATTTCAAAATATAAAGAAGAACCTAATTATTTAAAAAAATTTAGATTAAAAGCGTATGAAAGATGGATAAAAATGAAAGAACCACAATGGAGTAATTTATTTTATAAATCTATTAATTATAATAATATTTTATATTATTCGATTCCTAAAGATAAAAAACAAATTAAAAGCTTAGATGAAATAGATCCAGAAATACTTACAACATTTGAAAAATTAGGAATATCTCTTGATGAACAAAAAAGATTAACAAATGTTGCAGTTGATGCAGTTTTTGATAGTGTATCTATTGCTACAACATTTAAAAAAGAACTTGCTGATCATGGGATTATATTTTGTTCTATTAGTGAAGCAATTCAGTTGTATCCTAACCTTCTGCAAAAATATCTTGGATCAGTTGTACCTATTGGAGATAATTTTTATTCAGCACTTAACTCTGCAGCTTTTAGTGATGGATCTTTTTGTTACATTCCTAAAAATACAAAGTGTCCTTTAGAATTATCTACTTATTTTAGGATTAATAACAAAGAGTCAGGTCAGTTTGAAAGAACGTTAATTATAGCAGATCAAAATAGTTATGTTAGTTATTTAGAAGGTTGTACTGCACCACAATTTAATAATAATCAATTACATGCAGCAATAGTAGAGTTAATAGCACTAGATAATGCAACAATTAAATATTCTACAGTACAAAATTGGTACTCAGGTAATACAAAAGGAGAAGGCGGAATTTATAATTTTGTCACAAAGAGAGGAATGTGTATAGGAAAGAACTCTAAAATTCTATGGACCCAAGTTGAAACTGGTTCAGCTATTACTTGGAAGTATCCTAGCTGCATTTTAGTAGGAGATCATTCAATAGGTGAATTCTCTTCTATTGCATTAACCAACTACTATCAGCAAGCAGATACTGGTAGTAAAATGATACACATAGGAAGATACACAAAAAGTAAAATAATCTCTAAAGGTATTTCATCTGGCAATTCAGTTAATAATTATCGTGGTTTAGTAAAAATGGGACCTAATGCATATCATTCTAAAAATTATTCTCAATGTGATTCATTGATTTTAAGTAATAGTTCTAAAGCTAACACTTTTCCTTATATACAAGTTAAGAATCCTTATTGTAAAGTTGAACATGAAGCTTCAACATCTAAAATAGGAGAAGAACAAATTTTTTATTTTTTACAAAGAGGTATTAATCTAGAAGAAGCCGTAAGCCTTATGATCAATGGTTTCTGTAAAGATATTTTAAACGAGTTACCAATGGAATTTGCCATGGAAGCAGATCGTTTACTAAATTTAAAATTGGAAGGAACTATTGGATAAAAATTAATGATTAATAAACAAGAAATGTTAAAAATTCACAATTTACACGTTAATACTAATAACAAAGAAATTATTTCAGGCTTAGATTTATTAATAAATAGAGGAGAAATTCATGCTATAATGGGCAAAAATGGATCAGGAAAAAGTACTTTAGCTAAAGTAATTTCTGGACATCCTTCTTACCAAATAACAGAAGGAAATATATTCTTTAAAAATGAAAATATTACTTATGAAGAACCCGAAAGTAGATCTCATAAAGGAATTTTTTTAGCTTTTCAATATCCAATAGAAGTTCCTGGAGTAAGTAATATTGATTTTTTACGTTTAGCTTACAATTGCAAACTAAAAAAATTAAATAAGCAAGAAATAGATCCTTTATCTTTTTTTGAACTAATTAATGATAAAATACAAAAAATTGATATGAATCCCCTATTTTTGAACAGGCATCTAAATGAAGGATTTTCTGGAGGAGAAAAAAAGAAAAATGAAATTCTCCAAATGTCATTACTAAAAAGCGAATTATCTATTTTAGATGAAATTGATTCTGGATTAGACGTAGATGCTTTAAAGAGCATATCAAAAAATATTAAAACATTTGCTAATAAAGACAATGCAATATTACTCATTACTCATTATCAGAAGTTAATAGATTACATTCAACCCGATTATGTACATATTATGAATAAAGGAAAAATTATACTTACTGGAAATGCAAAAATAGCATCAAATATAGATAAATATGGATACGAATACGTTTCACTAAAAGAATAACAATTTTTTATTAATAAACCTAGGAAATAGTATATACTATCCTAAGTTTTAAATAATTAGATCAAATATTTATAATACAACTAAATAACAATAACTAAACCGAAAACGCTTGCTTAACATCTTGTATTGACTGCTTTAATAAATCTTCAGATTCTGGAGTTAATTTTTTACTACTACGAATGTTTTCTGCAAATTCAGGTTTAGAATTTTGTAAATCTTCTCTCAAAGCTAAAACAAAATCATTTATTTTAGGTAATGGAATTTCATCTAAATACCCATTAACACCAGCATAAATTATAGCAACTTGATCCTCAACAACAAGAGGAGAATTTTGAGATTGCTTTAATATTTCTCTTAACCTTTGACCACGAGCTAACTGATTTTGAGTTGCTTTATCTAAATCAGATGCAAATTGTGAAAAAGCTTCTAGTTCAGCAAACTGAGCTAACTCTAACTTTAATTTGCCCGCAACTTGTTTCATTGCTTTTATTTGAGCAGCGGAACCTACTCTAGAAACTGATATACCTACATTTATTGCTGGTCGAATTCCTGAATTAAATAAATCACCTGATAAAAAAATTTGACCATCTGTAATTGAAATAACATTTGTTGGAATATATGCAGAAACATCACCAGCTTGTGTTTCAATAATAGGTAAAGCAGTCATACTACCACCACCTAAATCATCACTTAATTTAGCCGCTCTTTCTAGCAATCTAGAATGCAAGTAAAATACATCTCCAGGATATGCTTCTCTACCAGGTGGACGACGAAGAAGTAGGGACATTTGACGATAAGCTTGAGCTTGCTTTGTTAAATCATCATATATAACTAAAGTTGCTTTCCCTTTATACATAAAGTACTCTGCTAAAGTAGCTCCTGTATATGGCGCAATATATTGTAAAGTTGCAGGATCATCAGCATTAGCTGCAACGATAATAGTGTATTCTAATGCGCTTTTTTCTTCTAAAGTAGAAACAACTTGTGCAACAGAAGAAGCTTTTTGTCCGATAGCTACATATATACAAATAACATCTTGCCCTTTTTGATTAATAATGGTGTCTAAAGCAACAGCTGTTTTACCAGTTTGTCTGTCACCAATTATTAATTCTCTTTGTCCTCTTCCAATAGGAATCATAGCATCAATTGCTGTAATTCCAGTTTGTAACGGTTCACATACAGATTGACGTCCAATAATTCCTGGTGCATATGATTCAATAAGTCTTGTTACATTAGTATTTGGAATACCTTTGGCATCTATTGGTTTAGCTAAAGGATTAACAACTCGACCTAAAAAACTATCACCCACAGGAATTTGAGCTATTTGTCCAGTTGATTTAACTGAACTTCCTTCAAGAATATTACGTCCATCACCCATTAATACAACACCAACATTGTCACTTTCTAAGTTCAATGCAATACCAATAGTTTGATCTTTATCTTCAAACTGTAAAAGTTCTCCAGCCATTACTTCATCTAGTCCGTAAACGCGTGCAATACCGTCACTAACTTGTAAAACAGTACCAATATTAGCAACTTGTAACTCTTGGTTATATTTATCAATTTGTTGACGTATTATATTACTAATTTCATCTGGTCTAATGTTTAACATATGATTTTATGATTTGTAAATATTAATTTTAAATATATAACTACTCTTAATTTGTATCAAGATATAAAGATATTCTTTTTAATTTACCAGCTAAGCTAGCATCAATAATTTTTGATCCAATCTTAATCACAAACCCTCCTATTAAATCAGCATCTTTTCTTATAACTAATTTAACTTGGTTACTATTAGTCATAGATTTTATTTTTTGAATTAAACTTTCCTGTTGAATTTCAGTAACATCAATAGCTGAATATAATTCAGCTATTGTAGTAGATTCTAGAACATATATTAATTCTAAATATTTTTTTATAATACTATGTAAAAAAGAAACTCTCTGTCTATCAACTAAAACTAATAAAAAATTCATAACAAAATTGTTTATTTGATTTTCAAAAAGTTGCTTTAATATCTCCTTTTTTGTAAAACTATTGATTAAAGGATTTTGTAAAATAATCTGTAAATCTTTAGATTCAGATAAAACAGTTGAAATCAATGATAAATCTTTTGTAGCTTCGTTTAATAAATTTAGACTTTGAGCATGATCAATTAAAGCTTCAGCATACGGAACAGCTATTTTTTCTTTAAAACTTTGATTACTCATAAATTAATCTTACCTTCTAAATGCATAATACCTTGATCTATTATTTTTTCTTGCATAATAGAATTCATTTGACTTTTTAACTCAATACCAACTCTTTGTATCGCTAATGCTGTAATTTGTTGCTGAATTTGTAATCTTACTTGATTTTCAGCAAACTTCACACTGGCTTTACTTGATTTTGTAAGTTTTTCTATATCAAATTTACCTTGTTCTAATATAGATTCACGAACTTTTTTAGCTGTGATTTCAGCTTCATTAATAATTTGGTTAATAATTAATTGTGTTTGGGCTAATTGTTTTTCAGCCTCATGTAATCTAATATTAGCTTGTTTCAAGCGTTCTTCAGATTCACTAATTGCGAAGAGTACCTTGCTTTGTCTATCAATTAAAATTGATCCTAAAAATTTTTGCAAAACATATATTAAACCACTTAATAAAAATAAAATGTTTAATACATTTGCTTCTAAAAAGTTAGAGTTAAAACTAACACCTGAATATAATAACTCTTGACTAACAATTTCTAAAATATTCATTTGCCTACTATATAATCTTGATGTTATTAATAATTATTAGTAATATTTTATACAATACCATTAATATAAAATATTAATTATCTAATAATTTTTTTTGTATTTGATCACTTAAAATATCTATTTGAATTTCTAAACTTTTCAATGCCTGTTCTTTTTGAATATTTAATTCATTATAAGCATTTAAAAGCAATTTTTCCGCATCTTTTTGTGCTTCTTTAATCTTCTGTGAAACAATTGATTGAGCTTCCTCTTGAGCACTTTTTATGATTTTTTGGGCACTTTTTCTGGATTCAGCTAATTCAAATTCGTACGTTCTTGTTAACTGGTCTGCTTTTACTAAAGATGCTGAAGCACTAGTTAAACTGTTACGAATATATTCTTCTCGATCATCTAAAACATTACTAACGGGTTTATAATATAACAAATTTAAAATCACAGTTAATGCAAGAAATTGTAAAGCCATTAAGGGCAAAGTTGCATTAAAATCAAACAAACCACCTTTCTCATTTGTTTCAGATACTTCGCTAAGTAAAGATATAATTATATGCATTAAGTACCTTTTTTAATAATTAAATAAAAAAATTAGTTATTAATATTAAGATCATAAAAACACTTAGTTTATTAATATATTATTAAAATAAACTAAGTGTTTAAACAAAACTAACCAGTATAAGGGTTAGCAAATAATAATGACAGTGCAACTACAAGTCCATAAATAGTTAAGGACTCCATAAATGCTAAACTTAATAGTAATGTTCCTCTAATTTTACCTTCAACTTCAGGCTGTCTTGCAATACCTTCTACTGCATTCGCTGCAGCACTCCCCTGACCAATACCAGGTCCAATAGCAGCTAAACCAACAGCTAAACCTGCAGCTATTACAGAAGCTGCTGAAATAATAGAATCCATAATTATTTAATATTTTTTATTAAAACATAGAAAATTAACATATTTCATTCATATTGGATAATTTATAAAAAATTATTTACAAATAATATAATAATAAAAATTATCTAGTGATCTGCATGTCCTTCTAATGCTTCACCAATATAAGCAGCAGATAATGTAGAGAATATCAACGCTTGTATTGAACTTGCAAATAATCCTAATATCATAACAGGTAAAGGAATTAAAATAGGTACTAATAATGTAAATACAGAGACTACCAATTCATCTGCAAGTATATTACCAAATAAACGAAAACTTAATGATAAAGGCTTAGTAAAATCTTCAAGTATATTAATTGGTAATAGAATAGGAGTTGGTTCGATATAACGAAGAAAGTAACTTACACCATTTTTGCTTAATCCAGCATAAAAATATGCAAATGATGTCAATAAAGATAATGCTACTGTAGTATTTATATCATTTGTTGGTGCAGCTAATTCACCCTCAGGTAAGTGAATTAACTTCCATGGTATTAAAGCACCTGCCCAATTACTACCTAATATAAATAAAAATATAGTTGAAATATATGGTAACCAAAATCTATACTCATGTTCCCCAATTTGATTTTTTGCAATATCTTGTAAGAACTCTAAAATAAATTCCATAAAATTTTGAAATTTACCTGGAATTCTCTGTAAATTCCTTGTACCTGCAAAAGATAATACTATTAAAACAAATATAACTATCCAAGAAACAATAAAAACCTGTCCATGTATATCATAATTTCCTATTTTCCAGTATAAATGCTTACCAACTTCTACACTAGATAAAAAAAGAAAAGATGATAGCTTATCAATGTTTTGTTGAAACATATTATTTTTCCAATTAATTTATAATACAAATATATTAAATAATTTTAAAATAGAAAATAGATAATTCTATCTAATAGATTTTATAATAATAATACCATTATAATTGACTCTCTATTGATATAATCATTTGTTTTTATGATTTGTCTTGAATCATATTTGAAACTTCATCTTTAAAATTATTATTTTTAGACTCTAAACCTTCACCAAGAAGAAATCTTTCAAAACGTCTAATTTTTATATTTTCACCCCATAATGCAATATGTTGTTTTACCAACTCTTCAATAGTAATTTCTGTTTTTTTAATAAAATTTTGATCCATTAGAGATAATTCTTTAAGCCTTTTGTCTAATCTGCCGTTAGCTATTTTATTTTTTATCTCAATTGGCTTATTTAATAAATCTTCTTTTTGCAACTCTAAACCTTGTTCATAATTAATTATATCATCAGGTATATCACTTTTAAATACATAAACAACAGATTGACAGGCAGCAATTTGCATGGCTATATCTTTAGCTAATTGATGAAACTTAGGCTGTCTAGACACAAAATCTGTTTCACAATTTATCTCAATAAGTACTCCTATTCTAGAACCAGCATGGATATAACTTTCGATTAATCCTTCAGCTGCTAGTCTATTAGATTTTTTATCAGCAGAAGCCAATCCTTTTTTCCTTAAAGCTTCTATAGCTATATCAATTTGACCCTCTGAGGCCTCTAGAGCTTTTTTACAATCAGTCATACCAGCTCCAGTTTTATTACGTAATTCTTTAATGTTTTTAGCAGAAATTTTTTTAAGCATATATATATTAATTATAAAAATAAAAATGTATAATTTATATTGAAATAAAATAAACTTTTAACAATTCAATAAATACACTAAAGCGCCTTACCCTCTAAGATCGAGTCAGCTATTTTAGATAAAACTAATTTTATAGATCTAATTGCATCATCGTTAGCTGCAATAGGAACATCTACTATTTCTGGATTACAATTAGTATCGAGCATACATATAGTAGGTATACCTAATTTGATACATTCTTGTATTGCTGTAATTTCTTTTTTTTGATCAACAATGATAACTAAATCAGGTAACTTTTTCATCTCCTTAATTCCGTTTAGATATTTACGTAATCTATCCAACTCTTTACGTATTATTGAAGCCTCTTTTTTAGGAAGATTATCAATTAGACCATCACGATCCTTACGTTCAAGTTGATTCAACCTCTCAACTCTAGCTTTAATTGTAACCCAATTAGTTAACATTCCTCCTAACCATCTTTGATTGATATAAAATGAATTAGATCTTATTGCTTCTCTTGCAATAACACCAGCAGCTTGACGTTTTGTACCTAAAAATAAAAAAGTTTTACCTTGTTGAGAAGATTTTTTTACAAAATCACATGCATCATTAAGAAGTTGAGCAGTTTGAACGAGATCAATGATATGTATACCATTTCTTTCTGTATAAATATAAGGAAACATTTTTGGATTCCATCTTCTAGATTGATGTCCAAAATGCACACCCGCTTCTAATAATTCCTCTAAAGATACTATTGACATAAATAATATTAATTATAATTGTAACGAATTAACTATAAACTTAAAGTAAACAAATACAAATATTTTTAAATTAATAATAACACAAAAAAATATTTCAATATATATGACAAGATATACTTTTAATGACAATTATTAAATTAAAGCTCATCATTACGTACTCTTCTATCATCTATTACAATATCCTCAAAATTATTTTTTATATCTTGCTGACTAAAGTCCAAGTTTGTCGTTTTTGATTTACTGAAGTTATGAATTTTAGAATAAATGTCTTCAGTTACTTTATTAGAATTATAATTATTAAAACCAGTACCAGCAGGTATTAACCTGCCAATAATTACATTCTCTTTCAATCCTCTTAATTGATCAAGTTTTCCATAAATAGCTGCTTCTGTTAAAACTTTTGTAGTTTCTTGAAAACTAGCAGCAGAAATAAAACTTTCTGTATTTAATGATGCTTTAGTAATACCTAATAAAACCGGATAATATGAAGCTTTTTTATTATTGCTAAGCATCAAAGAAGAATTAACAGTCTCAACTTTATGTAACTCTATAAGTTCTCCAGGTAAATACTGAGTATCTCCTCCATTTTCTATTTTAACTTTTGAAGTCATTTGCCTAACAATAACTTCGATATGTTTATCAGAAATATATACTCCTTGTGACTGATAAACAGATTGTACTTCTTTGACTAAAAAAAGTTGTATTTCTAAAATACTAAGCCTAGAAGCCTTATAAAGATTTAAACCTTGAGCTAAATAAGATCTAAATTTATTTTCTAAAATAAGATGCAAATTAAATGAGATATCTATTTTCTTTCTTGCTTCTAAAATTTCTTCAATACGAGGTAATCCTTGGACAATATCACCAGTTTTAAATTTTTCAAATATAAGTGTAGCAATATTTTCTCCTCTCTTTATAAGACTCAAATGAGTAATATGTAGTAATGAACCACTAGATATTAAATAAGGTTGTCCTATTCTAATAGTTATTTTATTATCTTGTATTGAAGTAACTTGACCAGAAATATTTATAATACAATTAGTAGCAATTTCATCACCTGCATAAACATAATCATTAACCTTTGTTTTTATCGATTGATTATTATTTATATCAATATTTATCGTATTAAGCTCACTAATAATCAAAATTCTACAACTAGCATTTTTTGTCTTTTCTATACAAGCTACTTTGCCTGAAATAGATGAAAAGATACTAGTTTGAGAAATAATTGAGTTTGATTTAACATATTGACCATCATTTACCAAGATTGAAGTTTTTGTATATAAGTAATGGTTTTTATTAAAAAATGATTCTTTTATTGTTAAGAAATCAGCAGTTATAAATTTAATTAAAAAAGATGAATTTTGATCTATTAAGCTATTTGAATGAAACTGTATATAACATTTAACTGGAGACATATTTTCTTGTAATTCAACAATTAAATGAGTCAAAACTAAATTAATACCAGATACTGATTTTACTCTTTCACCATCTCTAAAATACGTTCTACGCACTAATTTAAGATTTACAAAATCAGTTGCAAAAGAATTATCAGAAAATTTTAATACTAAATTTTTAGTTGGAAGAGAATATATGATTACAGGCCTTAGTAAAATAAAATGCTTAGCTAAAATATTCACATATTCCCAATAAACTAACTTATCTGTAGTTAACTGCTCTAATAAATTTTCACCAGGACGTAAAAAACCTCTATATTTATCTAACTTCAAGTTATCAAGATTAACTTCAATCAATCTTCCCGGCTTAATTATAATCTCTCTAATAATACCATCTTTTTCTATAATTTCTAAAAAACCGGTATTATTAGCAAAAATATTTTGTATTATCTCCGTACCTGCATCTATAAAATGTAAATTATGAACTAGTAATAAAGATATATCCTTATTTACTACATGAGTTTCTTCTGGTATCCATAATATATAACCAGAACCATAAATATTATAGAAATCTTCTTCACCATTTTTTGAAAGTGATAAATCAAGATACTTAATGATTCCTCCTGTTTTAGTCTTATATGCATTAGATATAAGATCTCCAATTATTTGTTGATGTATAATTCTTTTATTAGGTTGACATTTTAAAAAAAATTTATCTTTATTTTCTGTTTCCAAAAAATATCTTTTATAATCATTTATAAACTCAACAAATACTTTAATATTAGTATACAGTTTAGATGAAGTCACTAATAAAATTTTAGAAAAAATGTGAGTATTCTTAATAACATAAATTTTTCCTTCTCTCGAATTTAATAGATCTGAGCGAGCTATTAATGAATGTTTATATATTAGTTGATTTTGAGATACAATAAGTTTAGTAAGCTTAGGCAAATTATATACTTCACCAGACAAAACCCAAACAACTATATTCTTATTAATTGTATTACTTATATTATCTTCATGTAAACCATTCATATCAACATGAGTACTACCTGAAAAATCTGCAACAACTGCTTTTTGAGCTTTTTCTGTAGATAATTTTTTATTAATTGGATACTCAGCTAAAACTTGACCCTTAATAACATTTTGAAGTTTTTTTACAAAAAGTAATGAATGTCTAGGTACAAACAAACTCTTTTTTTCATTATTCTCACCCCAAATAATAAGATTAAAGTCAGATTGAGCTAACTGAACATTATCACCATATCTATTACGAGTTTCTATTAATGTAACATTGTCTAGATAGTCAACTACACCATTTAAATTGCTAATAATATTTTGAGATAGTTCACCAGTAAAAACACCTCCTGTATGAAAAGTACGCATAGTTAACTGCGTCCCAGGCTCTCCAATTGACTGAGCAGCAATAATTCCAACTGCTTCTCCTAAATCAACAAGATTGTTGTGAGCTAAATTCCAACCATAACAAAGTTGACATACTGAACGCAAAGATTTACATGTTAATGGAGAACGAACTAGTACATTAACTAATTGTAAGTTAGCAATTTTTTGTATAACATTAGTATCAATACATTCATTAGTCTTAGCTATAATCAAATTATTTGTAAAATCAACAATATCTTCAGCTAAAACTCTACCTAATAAAGACTGTTCTAATGAAATTAAAGTTTTTCTGTTATCAACCATTTCTTCTAATAAAATTGCTTTAGATGTTTTGCAATCATATTCACGAATAATAACATCTTGTGCAACATCCACTAAACGACGAGTTAAGTAACCAGAATCTGCTGTTCTTAAAGCTGTATCTACTAACCCTTTTCTAGCTCCATAAGAAGAAATAAAATAATCAGTAACTGTTAAACCCTCTCTAAAATTATGAAATATTGGTAAATCAATAATCTGTCCTTGAGGATCAGACATTAAACCTCTCATTCCAACAAGTTGTTTAACCTGAGAAATGTTTGCCCTAGCTCCAGAAAAAGCCATCATATATATTGAATTGAGTGGATCAGTTTGTTTAAAATAATTAATAACTTCTTGTTTTAAATTATCACTCGCATAATTCCATGTATCAATAACTTTTTGAAACCTTTCAACAGCAGTAATTTCACCTCTTTTATAACGTTTATCAGTTTCTTGTATAGAAAAAAATGTTGAGTTCAATAAATCATTTTTACTAGGTGGAATACGCAAATCTTCTAAACTTAAAGAAATACCAGCTTTAGTAGCATAATAAAAACCTAGATCTTTTAATTTATCCGCCATATTAGAAGCTCGAGCAATACCATAAGTTCTAAAAGCCCAAGTTATTAATTTTTTTAACTCAGATTTATCAATAACTTTATTAAAAAAATAAATATTTGATAACCTATTTTTCATTTGCGATTCAATCCTATTTTTTTTAAAAATAAGTAACTAAATAATTAAAGAATTCTCAATAGCATTATTAAATAAAATTCGACCAACGGTAGTTCTTATATATTGAACTAATTGATTTCCATGGTTATCTAATTTAATTACTAAATTTGGATAATAAATCAAAGTATTACCATTAACCCCATTTACTATTTTAGTTGGAGAAGCATCACTATAATCATCAAAATTTAATTGACCATCAAAACGTACCCAAATAAAAGCTTGTAATTCAATTTTTTTATTATTATAAGAAATAATAGCATCTTGTAAGTTAGAAAAAAAATGGCCTTTACCTTTTTTAGCAGATGGATTACCAGTAGTTAAATAATAACATCCTAATACCATATCTTGACTAGGCATTAATATCGGAGATCCTGTAGCTGGTGATAAAAAATTATGAGGAGCTAACATTAATAATCGTGCTTCTGCTTGAGCTTCTAATGATAAAGGAATATGTACTGCCATTTGATCTCCATCAAAATCAGCATTAAATGCTGGACAGACTAAAGGATGTAACTTAATTGCTCTACCATCAACTAAAATTGGTTCAAATGCTTGAATTCCCAAACGATGCAAAGTTGGAGCTCTATTTAGCAATACTGGATGACCATGAATTACTTCCTCTAATACATCCCAAACCAATATATCATTTTTTTGAATAAGTTTTTTAGCTGCTTTAATATTATTAACTAATCCCTGAACAATGAGACGATGTATTACAAAAGGTTGAAATAGTTCTAAAGCCATTTCTTTAGGCAAACCACATTGATGTAATTTTAATTTAGGGCCAACAACTATTACTGATCTACCAGAATAGTCAACTCTTTTACCTAATAAATTTTGTCTAAAGCGACCTTGTTTACCTTCAATGATATCAGAAAGTGACTTAAGAGGTCGATTATTAGATCCAACAATCGTTCTGCCCCTTCTGCCATTATCCATTAATGAATCTACAGCTTCTTGCAACATTCTTTTCTCATTTCTAATAATGATTTCTGGAGCTAAAATTGCTTTTAGACGAGCTAAACGATTATTTCTATTAATAATTCTACGATAAAATTCATTCAAATCTGCTGTTGCAAATCTTCCACCATCTAATTGTACCATTGGTCTTAAATCTGGAGGAATTACAGGTATTACAAAAAAGATCATCCAAGAAAGTTTAGCTCCCGTTGCAATAAAATTTTCTAATAAACGTAGTCGTTTCATCTTTTTATTAAACTTAGTTGAAACTTTTTTGTTGAAATGAGGTTTTAAAGCTTCTTCTCTTAATAAATTCACTGTGTTCTGTAAATCAATATCTTTTAATAAACGATAAATTGCCTCAGCTCCTATTCCCACCTCAATATCGACAACATGGCGAGTTTTTTTATATAAATTATCTTCCAATACTCTCCATTCATACCCTTCTAATAGTTGTTTATATTCAAGTTTATTGTTATTACCAGGATTTAAAACAACATAAGAATGAAAGTAAACTATTTTTTCAACATCTTTCACTGTTAAATCTAGGGCTAAAGCAATATAGCTTGTACTGCCTTTAAGATACCATACATGAGTTACAGGTGCTGCTAATTCAATATAAGCCATTCTGTTACGTCTGACTTTGGATTCAGTTATTTCAACACCACATCTTTCACAAACAATACCTTTATAACGAAATCGTTTATATTTACCACAATGACATTCCCAATCTTTAACCGGACCAAAAATTCTTTCACAAAATAAACCATCCATCTCTGGCTTTAAAGTTCTATAATTAATTGTTTCCGGTTTTGTTACTTCACCAACAATTTGACCATTAGGTAAAGTTCTTTCACCCCAAGAACGTATTTTATCTGGAGAAGCAAGACTAATTTTAATATAATCAAAGTGATTTTCAATTTGAGTCATATTTTAAACATCCTCAATATAAAAAAACATCTTTTACTATAGGCGAATCATTATAAGAATTATAACTAGTAAGAATATTGCTATCATTATCATAATTAAATTGAATTTTATGCGCTGAGATATCTAAACCTAATGACTGTAATTCACGCATTAAAACTTTAAACGACTCAGGAGTACCTGGCTTAGGAATAGGTTTACCCTTAACTATAGCATTAAGAGCTTCATTACGACCTTGCATATCATCTGATTTAACCGTAAGTAATTCCTGTAAAGTATAAGCAGCACCAAAAGCTTCTAATGCCCAAACTTCCATTTCACCAAGCCTTTGTCCACCATGCTGAGCACGACCACCTAATGGTTGCTGAGTAACTAAAGAATAAGGACCAGTAGACCTTGCATGAATTTTATCATCAACTAGATGAACTAATTTTAACATATAAGCTTTACCAACTGTAACAGGATTATCAAATGGCTCTCCAGTTCTTCCATCAGATAAAACAATTTTTCCAGGATAATCACAACTAAATAACCAAGGATATCCACTTATAATACTTGCTTGTTGCAACTTGTTATTAACTAATGCTCTAGAAGCTTCTTGACCATACATCTCATCAAATGGAACAATTTTAAATCTTTTAGAAAGATAATGACCAGCTAAACCTAATAAACATTCAAAGAGCTGTCCTACATTCATCCTAGAAGGTACACCAAGTGGATTTAAAATAATATCAACATGTGTTCCATCAGGTAAAAAAGGCATATCTTGTCTTGATAAAATTCTTGAAATAATTCCTTTATTACCATGTCTCCCAGCCATTTTATCACCAACTTGAATTTTACGTTTCTGTGCAACATATATTCTCACAATAACATTTGTACCAGGTGGTAAGTCATCTCCATTTTGTCTCTTAAAAACTTTAACATTAACAACTCTACCTTTCGCTGCATTTGGAAGTCTTAGTGAAGTATCTCTTACATCTCTTGCTTTTTCACCAAATATAGCTCTTAATAATTTACCTTCAGGCAATTGATCGGATTCACCCTTAGGAGTAATTTTACCTACTAATATATCACCGGAGTCAACCCAAGATCCAACAGCAATTATTCCATCTTCATCCAATAAAGAAATAAAATTATCACTAATATTTGGAATGTTACGTGTAATTTCTTCAGAACCTAATTTTGTCTGACGACATTCAATTTCATATCTTTCAATATGTATTGATGTATATAAATCATCATAGACTAATCTCTCACTAATTAAAAAAGCATCTTCATAATTATAACCTTCCCAAGGCATATAGGCAATTAAAACATCTTGACCCAAAGCAATTTCTCCTGATTCTGTAGATGCACCATCAGCAATAGCTTGCCCTTTATAAATCTTTTCTCCGGGCCAAACAATAGGTCTTTGATTAATACATGTATCTTGATTAGATCTATAATACTTCTTTAATCTATAATGAATAATTTTACCATCATGATCTTGAATACCTATTTTAGTTCCAGAAACATAATTCACTAAACCATCAGTTCTACTAACAATTATCATACCTGAATCTCTAGCTACTTTTGATTCTAAACCTGTTCCAATAATTGGTTTCTGTGGATACAATAAAGGAACTGCTTGTCTTTGCATATTCGAACCCATTAAAGCTCTATTTGCATCATCATGCTCTAAGAAAGGAATTAAAGAAGTAGCTGCAGATATTACTTGTATAGGAGAAACAGCTATATAATCTACTTGACTACTAATTGAAGTAGTAAACTCTTGCCTATACCTAACTGGAATATTTTTATCCTGAATATAAGTATTTTGTTTAAGCATAACATCAGCCGGAGCAATTTTTAATTCATCTTCTTGATCAGCAGTTATATAAATTAATGATTCCTTTCTTAATACTTGAGAATTACTAACGCTATAACAAGGTGTTTCAATAAAACCATAAGAATTAACACGAGCATAAATACTTAATGATCCTATTAAACCTGCATTAGGTCCTTCAGGAGTTTCAATAGGACATATACGTCCATAATGACTAGGATGTAAGTCACGTACTGCAAAACCAGCTCTATCCTTATTTAAACCACCTGGACCTAAAGAACTAATTCGTCTTTTATGAGTCAGTTCTGATAAAGGATTTGTTTGATCCATAAATTGCGACAGTTGACTAGAACCAAAAAATTCACGAATTGAAGCAACTAAAGGCTTTGGATTTACTAAATTTGATAAACTTAAAGAATCAAGATCACATATTACCATACGTTCTCTAATAATTCTTTCTAAACGACTAACTCCAATACGAATTTGATTTTGTAAAAGTTCACCTACAGATCTAACTCTACGATTGCCTAAATGATCAATATCATCAAATGTACCTATATTTTGTTCTTTAATATTAATCAAGTAATCAACAGCAACAATAATATCCTGTGGAGATAATACTCTAAAATTTTTAGGTACTTTTAAATTGAGCTTTTGATTAATTTTATGTCTACCAACTTCACTGAGATCATATCTTCTAGGATCAAAAAAACGTGAATACAACATTTGTCTAGCAATCAATAAAGTTGAAGGCTCATTAGGACGGAGTTTACTATATACTATTAAAATTGATTCTTCATCAGTCAATTCCTCAACTGAAGACTTACCAACTTCTTTAAACAACTCTTTTTGTTCATATAAAGTAGAACCATTCACTAAAAAATTATATTTATTTAAACGAATTTTAATTTCTTCATTATTTAAACCTATGGCTCTTAAAAAAACATATGCATTAACCTTATGAGTTTTATCAATTTTTACCCAAATTTGATTTTTAGCATCAACTTCAAATTTTAACCAAGAACCTCTATTGGAAATAAGACTCGCACTATATATATATTTATTATTTTTATCTAATTCTTTTTTATAATATATGCCAGGGCTTCTAACAATTTGATTAATTATTACTCTTTCTGTACCAGATATAATAAAAGTTCCTCTATTTGTCATTAAAGGTACATCACCAATGAAAACTTGCCTTTTTTTATATTTTTTATGCCTATCTATATTAACTGAAGAATTGCTATAATCAAAGTTTTTTTGTTTTTTTATAAATTCAGTGTCTTTTCTTGTTAATTTTGAAGGTATATAAATTTGCACACTATAAGTTTTATCACGACTTTTAGCTTTACGAACACTATAACGAGGAAATTTTAACTTATAATCTCGACCAAAAAATTTTAACTCTAGTTTACCTGTAGGATCAGTAATAATATGAAAGGAATCTAAAACTTCAACTAAACCCTTTTCTAAAAAAAGTCTAAAACTTTTAATTTGGATTTCAACTAAATCTGGCACTATAGATACAGAAATATTTTTTTGTAACATTAAAAACTCCAGATAGATAACATAACAAGCAATTTACTATCTAAATACAAAAATATGAAATTTTTGAAATTTAAATAAGATGATTTATCATAAAAGACATAAATTATTTAATAATTATTAGAAACATTTTATGACTATAAATTAAATTAATAAATTTAATATATATACAACAATTTAATTGATGATATTAGCTAACCTTGATTTTTTACGTGATGCAGTATTTTTATGCAAAATCTTTCTTTTTACAGCTTTATCTATTGTTTTATACACTAAAGATAAATTACCTAAACACACATTCAAACCCTCTTCACTCTTATTACTCGAATTAACTTTGACACTAAACAGATATATTTTTATTGCTTTTTTTATCAATAGTTTATACTTACGATTAAGATGACGATTTCTTAATATAATCTTACTATTCCTAACATGAGATTTAGTTTGAGGCATATTATAAATTTACAATTCGAATTATACTAATATAAAATTAGTTTAAAGTTTCAATAATTATACATTATCACTAAAAGATATACAATATTATATAAAACTTGATAAATAATAATATGTTATGAGATAATAAGATATCAAAATAGAACAATATCAAAGATAAATCATGGGAAAAAATAAAGGATCACGAATAACAATAACACTAGAATGTGAATGTAGAAACAATAAATCAACTAAAAGAAAAAATGGCATTTCTCGTTATACTACATGTAAAAATAAAAGAAATACACCAAATAGATTAGAAATAAAAAAATTTTGCACTTATTGTAACAGACACAAAACTTTTAAAGAAATTAAGTAAAAATATAATGAATACATATAAAACAAGTCACTTTAAAGAGTTACCAAAAGATATAATAGATTATAAAGATATAGATTTGTTAAGAAAATTTATTAATGATCAAGGTAAAATTTTATCTCGTCGCTCTACTGGATTAAACTCAAAACAACAAAAAAAAATCACCAAATCTATTAAAAGAGCACGCCTACTTGCGTTATTACCATTTCTAAAAAGAGACTAATAAGGATTAAACAAATAAAATGATTGAAAGTTAATATACTTTCATCTTTAAAAACAAAATTATAAAGTTTTTTCTTTAGGGATTAAATCATAAGCCTTTATAATATCTAAGTCTTGCCATGATTCAAAGTCTGACATTAATCCACATTCATTAATTGCAATAACTTCTTCAACATCATTTTTCATTCTTTTTAAAGAAATAATAAAACCTTCATATACAATAGAATTATTACGATAAACATGAATATAAGATTTTTTATTTAATTTGCCTTCATTAACGATACAACCTGCAACATAACCTTTATTCATATGAAAAACTGTTTGCACAATAGCATTACCGATTAAAACTTTATCATAAGCTGGTTCAATTAAGTCAAGCATAATACCTTCAACATACCCAAGTAAGTCATAGATAACATTAAAAACTTTAAAATTAATTTTATATTTTTTTAATATACTATTGATATGAGATAAAATATTTACATTAAAAGCAACAATAAAAGAACTAGTTGCTACTGCAAGCTCAACATCAGTATTGGAAATATTTCCAATACTAGCAGATAGAATATTGATTTGAACTTTAGATTGAGAAACATTAGATAAAAGATCTAAAATCGCTTCTAATGAACCTTGAGTATCTGCTTTGATAATTAATTTTAGCTGCTTTCTCTCTAAACTAGTATCTAAAGTAATTCTTGTATTAAGGGATTTTAAAGTAACATCAAATTGTTTAACATTTGAATGTTTTAAACAATATTCTTTTGCATTCTTTTCCTTATTAAATACACAAAAAATAGATCCTGCCTGAGGCACATTTGTGAAACCTAAAACTTGTACAATAGAAGATGGTCCAGAAGATTTAATTTTAATATTAGACATATTTGTAATACTCTTAACCTTTCCATATAAATTTTCAGATGCAATTATATCACCAATCTTTAAAGTACCATTCTGTATAAGCACATTAGCTATAGAACCTTGTTTTTTATCAACATATGACTCAAGAATAGTTCCAACAGCTAATTCTTGTGGATTAGCAACAAAATTTTCAGTATTTGATAACATACAAACTTTAGATAATAATAAATCAATATTCTTACCATTAATTGCACTTACTTCAATAACAGGAACATTACCTCCCCACTCTTCACATAACATATTGTAATTAGCTAAGTCTCGTTTTATTTTTGATATATTATTAATTAATTTATCTGACTTAGTAATAACAACAATACAACATAAGCTCATATCTTTGATATAATTAATAGCTTCAATAGTTTGTGGCTTAAGTCCATCATCAATAGCAATTACTAATAAAGCAATATCAGTTACTTTAGCTCCTCTAAATCGCATCTTGCTAAAAGATTCATGTCCAGGTGTATCTAAAAATATTAATTTATGTTTTTGAAGTTCATAGCTCCACATTATTTCATAACCTGAAATTGCTTGTGTTATTCCACCATATTCTTTACTTACTAAATTAGTTTTTAAAATTGCATCTAATAAAGTTGTTTTACCATGATCAACATGACCTAGTATAGTTATTACTGGGGATCTTTTAATACTTAATGAAGAACTATTTATACTTTGTGGTTTATCATCATATATTTTTTTAGTTGATGGTGATTCAATTAAATTAAAACCATAATTTTCTGCAATACAACGTATTATAGTTATATCAAGTACCTTATTAATAGTAGCAGAAATACTTTTATTTACAAATAGATAAGTAATTATCTCTGCCTCAGGTACACTAATTTGTAATGATAAGTCTTGTATACTAAGCGGTTGATTTAATATAATACTTTTATCTAATTGAACGAAGTTCATATCTTGTTTAGATTGAAAAGAATCTGACAATATATTATTTTTGTTTGAACCATCTACCTTTAACTTATGTTTTTTTTTGTTTTTAGCATTAACTTTAGGTAGCTTCGCAGTTGATCCACTTAATAAATCATGAGAAAGTAAATCATTTGATGTATTCACAAAAAGTTTAACATCCTCTATCTCATCAGAAGTTTTTCTTTTATTCTTAATTAATTTCCCCTTTGACTTTTTAGCTTTAATTGAATTTTGTTCATAAGAACTAGCTCTATACTTCTTTTCAAATTTACTTGAACTATTTATTGCAGGACTAACACTATCTTGTACAGAAGTATTAATATTTATTATTGATGTAGAAACAGAAGAACGTGAACCTATAATATTAAGTAACTTGGGATTTTTTAATAATAAGACATCATCATAGTAACTTAAACTAACAAAAGAATTAATTATATTAAAGACTTCAAATTTAAGTTGAAACAGGTAATAGCTTTTATAAAATATATTCATGATTTATATTAATAAAATAATTGATAAAATTTTTAATTTTATAAAATATTACAATTATATTAACAATAAAAATAGATCAAAATACTAAATAACTTAAATTATGCCAAGAATTCAAAAGAATGATAACTTTATAGATAAAACATTCACAATATTAGCAGATATTGTATTAAAAGTTTTACCGACAAGTAAAGAAGAAAAGGAAGCATTTTATTATTATCGAGATGGAATGTCTGCACAATCAGAAGGAGAATATGCAGAGGCATTAGAAAATTATTACGAAGCATTACAACTAGAAGAAGATCCTTACGATAGATCATACATTCTATATAATATTGGACTAATATATGCTAGTAATGGAGAGCATATTGAAGCATTAGAATATTATCATCAAGCTTTAGAATTAAATTCTAACTTGCCACAAGCACTTAATAATATCGCTGTTATATATCATTACCAAGGGTTAAAAGCAATAAATAATAAAAGATTTAACTCATCAAAGGAAATGTTCACAAAAGCTGCTAAATACTGGGAACAAGCTATTATATTAGCTCCCAATAATTATATTGAAGCACAAAATTGGTTAAAAACAACGGGTAGAGAATACAGTTTAGACTAAAAACTTAAAAAAAGAGAAAGTTTATTACATATAGTATATAATAATATTAATTAAGTGATTCATATATTTGAACTTAATAAAAGAAACTCTGTTAATCAACTAAATTATTAATATATACAACAGGCAAAGTTATGATGAAATCATTAAAAGAAGGATCAGTTACACAAATAATTGGACCTGTTTTAGATATTGAATTTCCAAACGGAAAACTGCCTAAAGTTTTTAATGCTTTAAAAATACAAGGACCAAATAGCACTATTACATGCGAAGTGCAACAATTATTAGGCGATAACAAAGTTCGAGCAGTTGCGATGAGCTCTACTGAAGGATTAAAAAGAGGAGCAGAAGTAATTGATACAGAAGAACCAATAACAGTTCCAGTTGGTATACCAACATTAGGAAGAATTTTTAATGTATTAGGAGAACCAGTAGATAATTTAGGGAATATTTCTTCAGAAGATTCTTTACCAATACATAGAGTAGCACCATTATTTACTCAACTTGAAACAAAACCATCAATATTTGAAACAGGTATAAAAGTCGTAGATTTACTTGCTCCGTATAGAAGAGGAGGAAAAATAGGTCTATTTGGTGGAGCAGGAGTAGGTAAAACTGTATTAATTATGGAATTAATTAATAATATCGCAAAAGCACATGGTGGAGTATCTGTATTTGGTGGAGTAGGTGAAAGAACAAGAGAAGGAAATGATTTATATGAAGAAATGAAAGAATCAAAAGTAATAAATGCAGAGCAATTAACAGAATCAAAAGTAGCCCTTGTTTATGGACAAATGAACGAACCACCAGGCGCCAGAATGCGAGTAGGTTTAACTGCACTTACAATGGCAGAGTATTTTCGTGACATTAATAAACAAGATGTATTATTATTCATTGATAATATATTTAGATTCGTACAAGCAGGATCTGAAGTATCAGCATTATTAGGGCGTATGCCATCAGCAGTTGGTTATCAACCAACATTAGCAACAGAAATGGGTGCTTTACAAGAAAGAATCACATCAACTACAGATGGATCAATTACATCTATACAAGCTGTTTATGTACCAGCTGATGATTTAACAGATCCTGCTCCTGCAACAACATTTGCGCATCTTGATGCAACAACTGTTTTATCTAGAGGATTAGCTGCTAAAGGAATATATCCAGCTGTAGATCCACTAGGATCTACATCAACAATGTTGCAACCAGATATTGTAGGTATCGAACATTATTCAACAGCTCAACAAATAAAATCAACATTACAAAGATATAAAGAGCTACAAGATATTATTGCAATTTTAGGACTAGATGAATTATCTGAAGATGATCGCTTAACTGTAGCTAGAGCTAGAAAAATCGAAAGATTTTTATCACAACCATTCTTCGTAGCAGAGGTATTCACTGGATCTCCAGGTAAGTATGTTTCACTAGAAGAAGCAATTAAAGGCTTTCAAATGATTCTTAAAGGAGAATTAGATAATTTACCTGAACAAGCATTTTACTTAGTAGGAAATATAGAAGAAGCAATAGCTAAAGCAGAAACTTTACAATAAGATCACATTATGACACTAAAAATTCGTGTAATTGCACCAGATAAAATAGTTTGGGATGCAGAAGCAGAAGAAATTATTTTACCTAGTAGCACAGGACAATTGGGTATCCTAACAGGACATATCCCACTGCTAACTGCATTAGATATAGGAGTCATGCGTGTTAGAATTAATAAAGAATGGAAACCAATTATATTATTAGGAGGTTTCGCAGAAGTTAAAAATAATAATATAACAATATTAGTGAATGGAGCTGAAGAAGTAAAAGATATTGATTTAGAACAAGCAAAAATTGACTTAGAAGAAGCAACCAATGCTATCGAAGATGCTAATTCAAATAAAGAAAAAATCGAAGCAACTCAAGTACTTAGAAAAGCAAAAGCAAGATTACAAGCTGCAATAGTAAGTAACAATTAAACTATTTAATCAAAACCTGAAAATTGATATTTAGGTTTTGATTAAAATAACAATAAAATATAAAAAAATTAACTTAGGCCAGAACAGATATAATCAAAATATAATCCCATTTCTTTTCCAGCATCGGATCCTACTAATGAAGTAGTAACTTCTTTCATAGCTTGTATTGCTTGTATAGTTGCTCCAATTGGAACACCTAAAGAATTATAAGTCTCTTTTAAACCATTCAAAACCCTTTCATCTAAGATTGATGGATCACCTGCTAACATTCCATAAGTTGAATATCTTAGATAATAATCTAAATCTCTTATACAAGCTGCATATCTTCTAGTGGTATACATATTACCTCCTGGTCTAGTAATATCAGAGTATAAAAGAGCCTTAGCAACTGACTCTTTTATTATAGTAGCTGCATTAGCAGCAATAGTAGCAGCGGCTCTTACTCTCAATTCACCAGTTTGAAAGTAACCTCTTAATTTTTCTAATGAATTATCATCCAAATATTTTCCTTGAACATCTGCTGTATTAATTACAGAAGTAATAGCATCTTGCATAAAATAAATTTCCTTATTTTTTAATATAAAGCTAACATAAAATTTTAATATATATAAATTAATTGAAATATAATCAAAAAATTAAACTATTGCATAGCACCTAAGGTATAATCAAAATAAAAACCTGCTTCAGCAGAATCTTCACCAGATAATAAAGAACAAGCTATATTTTTCATACAACGAACTCCTTCAGCTACACCAGAAATTGGAGTACCTAATGAATTATACATTTCTTTTACTCCAACTAAACCAATTTCTTCAATTGGAGTAACATCTCCAGCCACGATACCATAAGTTACAAGTCTTAAATAATAATCTAAATCTCTTAAACATGTTGCTGTCATTTCTTCTCCATATGCATTACCTCCTGGAGACACTACATCAGTTCGTTTCTGAAATAATTGTTGTCCTCCTTGTTTTACTATAAGTTCACGATTATCAGTTAATATTTGTGCTATTCGTAATCTTCTTTGTCCAGACAAAACAAAACTTTTAATTCTATCTAACTCTCCAGGACTAAGATATCTTGCTTCTGCATCTGCGTTTACAATAGATTTAGTAACAATACTCACAATTAAAACCCCTTATATTTTTATATTAATAAAATAAATTATAAAGTTATAACTAACTTTATTAAAAATGCATCTAAAAATTAATTTAATATATATTTTCATATATCTAAAGATTAGAATAATAAAAAAAATATATAATGAAATAATTTTAGAAATAACTAAATATATTTTAAGAAAAAGTACTAAAACAAGAAAGTTAATAGACAATTAAACTTAAAATAATTTATAATTAATAACTTGATGTTGAGGGAAAACTTGAAACAACAATGCTTACTTTTTGCTTCGTAAAATAATTATATAGCTTTTCTGTGTTTGGAAAATTAGCTGCAGGTAGTGTTGGAAAACGACGATAGGGAACCTTACTAGACCCAAAAACTTTTTCATATTCAAGACTATTAACTATTATAGATACAAGAGAATACAAACCTTGAGAAGCTAAAATTTGATTATAATACCTAATCTCTGATTGATTATTTGGAGCTCGACCTAAAAAGTGCTTTGTAGATAGTTCTATAACCTTAGTATTAGGATAAGGTTGATAAAATTCTTTTCTATACAAATTAGAAGATCCTAACTGTTGAATTAGTTCCTGAACTGTGATTTCAGAATTCATAAAACTTTTTTCTAAACTATAAAATTGATCACCAAAACTAAAGGTGCCAAGATCTCTTTCAAAAATTTGTCTATAAGCCGCTCGTAAAATCTGAATTTTGTCAGAAAACTGTGATGATTCATTTAAGACAAATAATTTAAATTGATATCTTCGATTAGTTACACCTTGTACAATTCTTCGACTCATGCTATTTAAACTACGTTCTTCTTTGAGTTGACTTAAACTAATAAAATTAATTTGATTAGATCTACTTATAGAACTCATCGCAGAACTATTAATTGATAAGCCTCTAGAAGCAACAGAATAAGAAGTAATATAACGTTCATAAGGTACAATAAAATCTCCAAAAGACTCGGTGTATTCTAAACTATTTAACATAAAATCGATCATAGAATAATAACCTTGTTTATAAACAATATTGAAATACTGATCTATTTCTTGTCTACTATATGTAGGTCTACCAATTAGTTTAATATGTATATATTCTATAGCCTTACAAATATAAAATTTATCCCAATACAAAAATCTAAACACAGAAGACTTAACAAGTAAACGAATAAATTCTTTAACAGAAATTAAAGAACTTCTAAACTGATTCTCATATTTTAATATAGCAGATAACTCCTCACGATAAACAAATCTACCAAAAACTCTTAAATATATAGCTGATACTATTTGTTGAGTCGTAAGTGAATTATTTTTTCTACTAAATATAATTGGTCCTATAACTTTAGTATCTTTATTTCTTAAGTTTGGACTACTGATTTGATTATATATACCAGGACCATACTTAACTAAAAGTCTTCTAGTATCCCTTGTAAAAAATGATGATTTGGTTTTCAAGGCAATAGTATTTTTAGTAAAGATGGCTCCAAATTGTAACGAAAGAGGATCATTACTCAATCCATAAGGATGCTGATTAGATAACTTAGACTTATAATCAGCAAATAAAGTTATGAAATCAGGAACTTTCCTAAAAACAGTACTATAATTAAACAACCTTATTTGAGGTCCCCAATTCTTAGATTCTTGAGCTTCTTCTCCTAAATTACGTAAATAGGGCACAGTCTCTTCACCAAAATAGTCTGCATATTCTTGAGAATTAATAAAACTATCAACTAAAACATTTATTCCACTGCTAGAAATAATAGAAAAATATCTTTGAAATTCTTCAATCGAACTTAAACCTCTTCCTAAAAAATGTTTACAAGATAATTCAATAACACGACTATTAACAAAAGATTTATTAAATTCTTGTTTATAAACAAAAGATTTACCTAAACACCTAACAAACTCTTTAATAGATAATTTACCAATTTTCACTTGAGACTCTAAATCAGTAAATTGCAAATTATATGCTTTAGATATATCTCTTTCAAATACTTGTCTATAACAAGCACTTATGACTAATTGTTTTTCATCATTAGATAAACTACTTTTCATTACAAATCTTGGATTAGGTACACCAGCATTATTATAAACTTGAGGTAAACGTAAACCTTGCATATCAACAGATGATCTTTTACGTAATTTATCACTTAAACTAGAAGATTCAAATTCTAAAATTAATACATCAAAGTACTGCTTTACTAGCTGCTTAGACTCTAAATCATCTTCAAATAAATTTAAAGATAATTTACGCATTTCACGTAGCGCTACTATTGCAGCAGCACTAGAACAAGCATTATCAATTAATTCTCTTAATCCTCGTATATTAACAGAAAGAATATTAAAATCTCCAGAAATAATTGCATAAGTTAAATATCTCAAAAACCAATCTAAGTCACGTAAAGACTTTTTCATACGTTCAGAACCATATTTAACAATATTAATTGGTTTAAAACCTGGTGGTAATGGATCACTTGCATCAAATAATGCGGAAGAAATATTATCAAATAAATTAGTTGAAGAATTTCCAGATAATTCTTGAGACATAGATACTTCATTATTAGACTCAATATCTAAAAATGAAGCTTGAGGTACTTCTAAATAAGAAATAGAAGAACCTCCAACAAAAATTTTATCAGCAGCTCTAGAAACTAAAAAACTAGCATTTTTAGTTAACAATTGAGTAACTTCTAGACGCTTATTACCAGAACTAAAAAAAGAAACTAACTGACTTAATTCACCTAATTGTAAAAATCTATCTTGTTGCTCAGCTTGTAAAATACTAGACAAAGAAACCGTTCTATACATTTTAGGTTGTACTAAAGGACTACCACCACTAGCTTTAACAATCATAAAAATATAAATCCTTAATTTTATAAATTAACACTAATGTTTAACCTTTTTATATTTATGTGATAATAGAGAGGTAAAACTATTAATATAATATAATTAAATATAAAAACTACCTTGAATAAGGATAACTTTTTTAATACTTAAAATAATAATAAAAATATGAAGCAAATATATAAAAAAGATAAAGATATGCCTATTTTTGAACACTTAAATGAACTAAGGTCAAGAATAATTTTATCGTTTATTGTATTTTTTGTAGCATTAATAATTTGTATAATTTATACGAAAGACATAACATCAATTTTGCAAAAACCTGCTATAGGAATTAAGTTTTTACAATTAGCACCAGGAGAATATCTTTTTGTTTCTATTAAAATTTCGCTCTACTCTGCAATTGTTATAAGCAGTCCTTTCAGTATATATCAAATACTACAATTTATTTTACCTGGTTTAACAAAGAAAGAAAGCTTATATGTAGTTCCTATGATAATCAGTTCTATTACATTATTTTTCTTAGGCACATTGTTTTCTTACAAATTTTTAATCCCTATTACATTACAATTTTTAATCAACTACGGATCTGAATTAATAGAACCGATATGGTCATTTGACGAATACTTCAACTTTGTCACATTAATAATACTAAGTACAGGACTATGCTTTCAAATACCAATCATACAAATCTTGTTAGGAATTACAAATATAATAAAATGGGAAAATATGCTAAATAAATGGAAATACATTGCATTTACAGCAACAATCGCAGCAGCTATTATAACACCATCGACTGATCCAATAACTCAAATTTGTATGACAACAACCATATTAATATTATATTTTGTAGGAATAATTATACTTAAAACAATACAAACATAACTACGATATAATGAATATGTAAATTTATTATTTTATGTTCAAGAATGAATATAGAATGTTATTATAAATAGAAAATAAAAAGCAAATTACAATCTAACTATGACGAAAAATAGTATACTACTACAAATCAAAGAGATTTTAATAATAATATTAAGTATTACTAGTATAATAAGTATTTCAACACAACCAGCAAATAGCTTTCCAATATATGCTCAACAAGGATATGAAAGTCCCAGAGAAGCTACTGGACGTATTGTTTGTGCAAATTGTCATTTAGCACAAAAAATGGTATCCATAGAAATACCAAAATCTATTTTACCAAATAGTGTTTTTGAAGCTAAAGTTTCAATTCCTTATGAAACTAATAACAAACAAATACTAGGAAATGGAGAAGAAGGAAATTTGAACACTGGTGCTGTACTAATATTACCAGAAGGTTTTAAACTAGCTCCTAAAAGCTTAATGAATAAGGAAATGAAAGATAAAACAAAAAATTTTTATGCACAACCTTACAGTACATCCAAAGAAAATATATTAGTAGTTGGACCTGTAACAAGTAAAAGTAATCAGGAAATTATATTCCCAATACTATCTCCAGATCCGCAAAAAGATAAAAACGTATTTTTCTTAAAATACCCAATATATGTAGGAGGTAACAGAGGACGTGGTCAAATTTATCCAACAGGAGAAAAGTCGAATAACAATACAATTATTTCTAATGTAAATGGAACAATTAAAAATATAGAAGAAAAAGATAACGGAGGTTTTTTAATAACTATACAAAAAACTGATGGAGAGATCATCAATGAAAATGTTCCAAAAGGTTTAAAAGTTATAGTATCACAAGGAAATACTGTTTCAATAAATCAAAATTTAACTAATGATCCTAATGTTGGAGGCTTTGGTCAAAACGAAACAGAGATAGTACTTCAAAGTCCAGCTAGAATCAAAAGTATGATTATATTTTTTATAAGTGTTACATTAGCACAGATATTCTTTGTTTTAAAGAAAAAACAATGGGAAAAAGTACAAGCAGCAGATATGAACTTTTAATATAAAATAATATTAATAATAATTATCAATATTATTCAATAAATTTATGCTACAAATAAAGTATTAACAGAGTAATCTTTGTACAGCTTCAACAATTTGTTGAGGTTGTACAACAGTTGCTTTTTCTAAAGTACCATTATAAGGTGTAGGAATATCTTGAGAAGATAACCTAATCACAGGAGAATCTAAAAGATCAAAATAATTATCATTCACTTGAGCAATAACCTCAGCTGCTATTCCACCAGTTCTCATACATTCTTCAACAATTAATAAACGATGAGTTTTTTTTAAAGACTCAATAATTGAATCAATATCAATAGGTTTCAGACATATTAAGTCAATTATTTCAGGGTCATACCCTTGTTTAACTAATATATCTGTAGCTTGTAATACATGATAACGCATACGAGAGTAAGTTACAATAGTAATATCATTGCCACGTCTAACTAACTCAGCCTTATCTAGAGGAATGAAATATTCATTTTTGGGAATATCATCTTGTAAATTATATAACAAGACATGTTCAAAAAAAATTACAGGATTATTATCACGAATAGCAGATTTTAAAAGCCCTTTAGCATTATATGGAGTAGAACAAGCAACGATCTTTAAACCTGGTATAGCCTGAAAATACGCCTCTAATCTTTGAGAGTGTTCAGCACCGAGTTGTTTGCCTACACCTCCAGGTCCACGTATTACCAAAGGTATCTTAAAATTTCCCCCAGAAGTATAACGTAACATTCCTGCATTATTAGAAATTTGATTAAATGCTAATAATAAAAAACTCATATTCATTCCTTCAACTATCGGCCTTAAACCAGTCATAGCTGCACCAATAGCCATACCCATAAAACTATTTTCAGCAATTGGTGTATCTAAAACTCTAATATCTCCGTACTTAACATGTAAATCTTTAGTCACTTTATAGGATCCACCATAATGTCCAACATCCTCTCCTAAAACAAATACAGATTTATCTTTTTGCATTTCTTCATCAGTAGCTTCACGTAAAGCATCAAATAAAAAAATTTTACACATAATTTATCAATGTTAGTTTATAAGTTTATTAAATTAGAAATAAATAAATTAATCTTCTGCAAATAAATATCGCTTTAGTTCATCTAACTTAGGTTCTGGACTGGATAATGCAAAATCAACAGAATACTGTACATTTTTTTTCACTTCTAATTCAGTTTCGCTTAAAATATTAGAATCAACTAATTGATTTTTAATAATATAACTTTTTAAATTCTTAATAGGATCACGAGCTAACCATGCATTCTTTTCTTGCATTGATCTTAATTCATCCGGATCAGCTAAAGAATGTCCTCTAAAACGATATGTCAGTGCCTCTATTAATGTTGGACCTTTCCCAGATCTTGCTCTAGCTATTGCTTTTTTTGCAACACTTCTAATTGCTAATACATCCATACCATCAACTTCAATACCTGGTAAACCAAATGCTTCAGCCTTTTGATGTATTTCTGGTGAAGAAGTTGAACGATGATGAGCCATTCCAATAGCCCATTGATTATTTTCTACAACAAATATAATAGGTAATTTCCACAAAACAGACATATTTAAACATTCAAAAAATTGACCATTATTAGTAGTACCATCTCCAAAAAAACAAACTGTAACATTTAATAAACTAGTTGTATTTAAAATTTGTTTTCTGTAAATACTCTGGAAAGATGCACCAAGAGCTATGGGTATACCTTCACCTATAAAAGCAAAACCCCCTAAAAAATTATGTTTTGCGGAAAATATATGCATTGATCCACCACGTCCCTTACTACATCCAGTCTCTTTACCAAACAATTCTGCCATAACATTTTTAGGATTAACGCCTTTACTTAAAGCATGAACATGATCACGATATGTACTACATACATAATCTTCTGAATTGAGCAACTTAATAACTCCAGTAGAAACAGCTTCTTGTCCATTATATAGATGTACAAAACCAAACATCTTTCCACGATAATACATCTGTGCACACATATCTTCAAAATAACGTCCCAGTAACATATCTTTATATAAAGATAAAGCTATATCTTTACTAATATCATTCTTATCAGTAATAGCACTTGATAAAACAGTTAATGGTATAACTGTTTTCCTTTTTTCTTTACACATTTTGATACAAATATCTCCTAGAAGATTAATATATAAACTATAATAAAATAAATATACTAACTAATTCATTATATCATAATTAAGCAAATAAGACATAAAATATAATTAGACTATTATAAAATCTAAAGTATATATAATAAATATTATGATAATATTTTGGCAATTAATACAATTTTACAATCAATTATTCTTTCAATTTATATATGAAGTCAATACAGACTGAACTCAAACAGCTAAATAGAAATTTACATAAGATGATTGCTGCAGAGAATCCTATTTTATATTTAGCTGCAGAACAACTATTTAATGCAGGAGGAAAAAGAATTAGACCAACAGTTATATTCTTAATATCTAAACTTATTAATAAAAATAAAATAATATCAACTGAGCAAAAACGACTAGCAGAAATTACTGAAATTATACATACAGCTAGTTTAGTACATGACGATATAGTAGACAATTGTGATACAAGAAGAGGAATAGAAACTGTGCATACTGCGTTTAATAATAAAATAGCTGTATTAGCAGGAGACTTTCTATTTGCACAATCATCATGGTATTTAGCAAATTTAAACAACTTAAATGTTGTAAAAACTATTTCAAAAATAATTACTGATTTTGCAGAAGGTGAAGTACAACAAGGAGTAAAATCTTTTGATTGTCAAATTTCAGTAGAAGAATATATAGAAAAATCTTTTTATAAAACAGCTTCGTTACTAGCTTGTAGTTGTAAAGCAACAGCAATATTAAATAAAAGCAATAAAAATATACAAAATGATTTTTATTTATACGGTAAACATTTAGGTTTAGCTTTTCAAATAATTGATGATATATTAGATCTAACAGGATTGTCAAAAGAGCTAGGAAAACCTGCTGGATCTGACTTAATAAATGGTAATTTAACAGCACCATTAATATTTACTTTAAATAAAAGGTCCAAACTAAAAAAAATGATCAATCAGGAATTTCAATTTAAGGAAAACATTAATGAAGCTATTTACATTATCAAAAATACGAATTCGATACAAAAAGCAAAGGACATTGCAGAAGAACACATGCAACTAGCTATACATATAATAAAAAGTAAATATTATTACACTAATAATAAAGAGTTGTTATCAATAACTTATTACGTACTAAATAGAATTAACTAAAATTATGTATTAATAAATTGAATAAAATAAGTAAAAGCATGCTCGTCAATCAAGACTAACTGAGACAATACTTTACGATTTAATGCAATATTTTTCTTTTTCAATAAATAAATAAATTCACTATAATTAATATTATAGAATCTAGTTGCAGCATTAATACGAATAATCCATAAACGACGATAATTACGTTTTCGATTTTTTCTTCCAATATATGAATACTTGAGAGCTTTAAGAACCTGTTGTTTAGCTGTACGAAAAAGCTTAGAATGAGAGCCTCGAAATCCTTTGGCTAATTTTAAAACTTTTTTTCTTCTTTTACGAGCAACATTACCTCTTTTAATTCTTGTCATACATATTTTTATACCACTAATTTAATTAAAATAAGGTAAACTATTAATAAAATTACCTTTATCATTAAGATGAACAATGCTAACTCTACGTAAATTACGTTTTCTCTTACTACTTTTTTTTTGTAAAAGGTGGCTTTTACAAGATTTACGTCTCAATATTTTGAAATTACTAGTAACTTTAAAACGTTTACAAATTGACTGATTGGTTTTTAATTTATTCATATATTTTATTATAATATATAAAGATTATAAAAATCTTCTGCGAAAGTTATTAATAGAAGATATAAGGAACATTAACATAATTTTAATTAAATTAGAATTAAGTTCCTGAAAGATCTTCATATTTAAATTAAAAGCAATATTAGCTTCTGAAATAATTTGCTCAATCTGCTTTTTAGTTAAGGGTATGTTATTTAAAGATTGTCTATATAAATCTTTAAATAATTTTTCATTATCAATTAAATCAAAATCATAGAAACAAGTACCTTTATTATCAGGAAGTTGCATAGCATTTTGAGCTATTTTTTTTAAAATTTGACCACCAGAAAGATCCCCAATATATCTGGTATAAGAATGAGCAATTAACAACTCTGGAGTTGAATAACCAATTTGATGAATTCTATCAACATATACTTGAGTAGCTGATGAAGGTTTTATTACACTTGACCAACTACTACCATAATAATAATTTAAGTCCTTAATTAAACTTTCCTTACGATAAAGTTCTGGGAAATATATAGCATTGACAGCGAAATTATCTTTATTTTTTTCTATTTGTTCTTCAACCGCATCATAAATAAAATACAAATTTGCAACAAGTTGTCTATAAGAATTTTTATTTACTACACCGCCAAGAAAAGATTTCACGAAACTTACATTCTCAGCCATACTATGAGATTTAGTTGTTCCTTCACGTAATTGCTGCGCCAAATTAGTGGACATTTTCATCTCCTTATTAAAAATACAAATTATAATAAATAGAATTCAATAATTAATTATTATTTCAATTTAAACAATAATTTTAATTGTATTAAGATACTAAGCTAAAATACATTATATTTTAAAACGTAAATAGTTTAACAAATTATAATAAAATTTAAATTGACTAAAAATATTCTTTAGAACGATTTGAACTACTTTTAATTGTGGATTGACCAGGTTGCCAATTTGCAGGACAAACTTCATCAGGATTATTTTGAACATATTGTATTGCCCTCAAAGTTCTAATAGTTTCATCAACACTTCGTCCAACATCCAAACTATTTACAAGACAATGTTGTATAATTCCTTCTTTATCAAGAATAAAAAGTCCTCTCAAAGACTTCCCTTCATCATTTAAAACATTAAATGACAAACTTATTTCTTTATTCAAATCTGAAACTAAAGGATATCTTAAGTCACCAACACCACCAGATTCTCTATCTAATTGCATCCATGCTAAATGGCAATATTCACTATCTACAGATATACCTAAAATTTCTGCATCTAAGGATTTAATTTGATCATACATATCACTAAAAGCCATAATTTCAGTAGGACAAACAAAAGTAAAATCAAGTGGATAAAATAATAAAATTAAGTATTTGCCTAAATAATCTGATACGCTAATTTTTTTAAATTCTTGTTCATAAACAGCAGTAGCAGAAAAATTTGGAGCCTTATCTCCAACTTGCAAAAAATTTTTGGTTAACATAGTAATGTAAAATTCATTTATTAAGATAAAAATTTATAAAAGTTAAGATGCATAACAATAGTATATTATATAATCACTTAAAATTGATATCATCAAATTAAAAAAACAATAGCGGGGAATGGATTTGAACCATTGACCTTCGGGTTATGAGCCCGACGAGCTACCAGGCTGCTCTACCCCGCGAATAATTTTATTGTACAATAAAAAACATATTATTCAAAATATAAAATTAACTAAGTAAATAACAAAAAAATTAAAACTAATACTTAAACAAGAATACTTAATACGCAAAATAAAAGGCATCACTTGATAAGCACCTACTAACCTATCTTGAATTAAATACTCAGATGTTTTAATCCAAACTTGACCATCATACCAACCAGATTCTTCATAAAAAACTATTGCACTCATTAATCTTTTTACAACATATGACCAACCTAAATACAACCTAACAAATAAGAAAAATATAACAAGATTAGAGAGTAATAAATCTAATAAAAAAAATTCACTAAAATTACTTATATTACTAAATACAGCAATTAAAATACTAAAGAAAACAAATAAAAAAATAAAAAGAAGCAATAAACCAAATACAAAAGAATTTTTAGGAGAAACTGACCAAGAAAATAAAAAAGATTCTTTCAATGAAAGATACTCATTTAAAGGTTGCTGATCAAATGGGACAGGACAATTACTTTTTGTGCTAAACATAAGATGTTCTAATAAAAATATGTATAAATAAATACTAATATCCAAATTATATTAATGACAAGATAGTAAAAATAAAAAACATAGATACATTAAAAGCTATTACTCTCTGCATAAATAACTTATTAGATCGAAAACTCAATAATTGACCTTGATTCATAGAAGATCCAACATTACTATGATTAGGTATATTAAGTAAAACTAAAAATACAGTTAATAAACTAAAGATATACCAAAAAAACTTAATTAACATATGATTACTAAAAAAAATAAAATAAAAAATTTAATAATTAAGACTCAAGTTGCACGCATCTTATTAAATTTTTTTATCTCTAATTAAATATATGAAAAATACATACAAGAATTATTCTCCTTGTATTTTTAAAAGAACAAAACCTAACACTAGACCAACAATTATCATCAACGGACTAATAATAGCAGCTGTAGTTATTTCCGAAACCATTTAGAATAATCCCCTTAATATAAAATTCAACTAAAAACCATTTCTACCCCAAACGACTAAAGCAATAGAAAATGTAAATACAGCTAATAAAGATCCCCAACCTAAGCTAATAATATCTATCATTTATACCTTATTACAATTTTAATATAATAATTACATTAAATAATAACTAGTATTTTTTATACATACAGCTTTTAATCTAACAAATAAATGTAAATTTTTAAAAATTATATATCTATAAATTGTTAGTTAGAGTTAGTATAAAAAATAAAAATAACTACACAGAATAAATTTTAACATAAAATAATACATGCAAAGTACTATACAAAACTCAAATAGAAAAATTAAAGAAACTTTACTAACACCTAGATTCTATACTACTGATTTTGAGGAGATGGCAAATCTAGACATATCTCTAAATACTGAAGAATTTGAAGCACTATTACAAGAATTTAGAGCTGATTACAACAAAAAACATTTTATAAGAGATGAAGAGTTCAACAAATCATGGAATAAATTAGATAGTAAAACAAAAAGCCTATTTATAGAATTTTTAGAAAGATCCTGCACTGCAGAATTTTCTGGATTTTTATTATACAAAGAATTATCAAGAAGATTAACTAAAAGTAATCCAGTTCTTGCCGAGTGTTTTCTGTTAATGTCAAGAGATGAAGCAAGACATGCTGGATTTTTAAATAAAGCAATAGGAGATTTTAACATATCACTTGACTTAGGCTTTTTAACGAAAAGCAGAAAATATACATTTTTTTATCCTAAATTTATTTTTTATGCAACATACTTATCTGAAAAGATAGGATACTGGAGATATATAACAATATATAGGCATTTAGAAAAACATCCTGAACACCGTGTTTATCCAATTTTTAAGTTTTTTGAAAATTGGTGTCAAGATGAAAATAGACATGGAGACTTTTTTGCAGCTTTACTAAAATCACAACCACAATTTTTAAATAATTTACAATCAAAATTATGGTGTAGATTCTTTTTAATAAGCGTATTTGCAACAATGTATCTAAATGACTTTCAAAGATCTGATTTTTATAAATCAATAGGATTAGATGCAAGACAATACGATATGCAAGTTATACGTAAAACAAACGAAAGTGCTTCTAGAATATTTCCAATAGCACTAGATATTGATAAACCGGATTTTTTTCAATACTTAGATGCATGCGCTTCAGAAAATAAAAAACTAATTGAAATAAATAAAAAGACAAATAAAACATTTATTGAGTTAATTCAAATAGCTAACATATACTGCAAAATAATAATTAACATCATAAAACTATATTTAATAAAACCAATTGAATCTTTAAGTATAAACGACACAATAAAATAAATAAGTATAAAGCTTTATTTCTTTTTATTAAAAATAAATATTTTAAATTTAATATATATAACATAAAATATTAAAATTTAAAGGAAATAAATGAATAATACTATTAATTTCAAGATGCCATCACCTACTTTTGGCGGCAGTACAGGAGGATGGCTAAAATCTGCAGAAGTAGAGGAAAAATATGCTATCACATGGAATAGTAATACAAAAAATATATTTGAGATGCCTACAGGTGGATCAGCAATCATGGCTGAAGGAGATAATCTACTATATTTAGCAAAGAAAGAACAATGCCTTGCATTATCTAGTAAATTAAAAAGTAAATTTAAAATTAATAATTTTAAAATTTATAGAATTTTTCCAAATGGAGAAGTACAGTATTTACATCCAAAAGATGGTATTTTTCCAGAAAAAGTGAATGAAGGACGTATTGGAATAGGTAACATAGAACATTGTATAGGTAAGAATAATAATCCTGTAAATAAAAAATTTACAGGTCAAGCAACATACGAATAAATTCAATATCAAAATAATTACCAAAAGATTGTAGTTACAGTCTTTTTTTGTTAAAATTTATATGTATATTATAGGAGAGGTGGTAGAGTTGGTTTATTGCGTCTGATTTGAAATCAGATGAACCGCAAGGTTCCGTGGGTTCGAATCCCACCCTCTCCGTAAAAATAATACTTTACTTAAAGAATTAATTAGAATTAACTGCCTGTTCAATAAAAGTAACAGCCTGATTTAAAGTTGCAATTTTCTCTGCATCTTCGTCAGGTATTTCTATATCAAATTCTTCTTCAATAGCCATTACTAACTCAACAGTATCAAGAGAATCAGCACCTAAATCATTAGCAAAATTAGCTTCTAAAGTTACTAACTGCTTATCAACACCCAATTGTTGAGCAACAATATTTCTTACTGTTTCAAAAATTTTTGAATCTTTTTCTTTTACTGACATAAATACTCCTAAAAGATAAAAATAATACTATTCAATACCTGTATCTATAGTAATAAATTTAAAAACTATGATAAAAAATAAAATTATAGACTAACTAGGATAAATAATTAGTCTTTGATAACCCACTTTACCAAATGTAGAGTACTCTAGATTATATAAACTAATTAAATAAGATTGTAATTTTCTCAAATTATAACTACGAGGTAATAACTCAACCGAATTTTTATAAAAAAGTACAATTTTTTCTACAGCATACCGTGTCTCATTCAAAGCATCTAACTCATCAACACTTTTCTGTAAACATATTTGTTGCCAATTTAAATAAGAAACTCTTTTTGTATTTAGCATTTGCTTTAAAGCCCTACTAATATTATTTGGACTATTACTATGTATCGTATAAATTATAATATGTTTAGATTTAGCAATTTGACGTATTTTACTATTATTTTTAATACAAGATCTTAACCCTAAAATATAATTAGCTTTTAATAAATCACGAGTCAATAATATAGCCAACTTTAGATTATTAATTACTGATTCCACTTGATGAACATTTATACCATAAGCATACAATTTAGTTAACGTAGAACTTTCTACTTTATTTGTATCATTTATTAATTTATTATTACTTAAAATATCAAATGGATAGAGAGAAGTTTTTATAGATGAATTAGAATTATTTACTGAAATTTGATCTTTTATGGTTAATGAATTACATTTTAGTAAACTAGATTTATTAGAAATACCATTACTGCTATGTGAAATAAATTCTGTAAAATTTGAACTTTCACATTCAATAGAAATAGATCCATCAAAATTAAATCTACGACGCTGTAAAGATATTATAGATCCTTGAAGTATATTGTCAACAATATGATCAACTCTCTCATGGACTATCCAGCTATTACGCTCATGAATTTCTATTACAACTTGGAAAGCAGGAATAGCTTTTCTTTCTAAAACACTTTTTTGCGAACCACGTCTTTTAGCTTCATCATCACCTAAAGTAACATACTGTATACCACCAATTAAATCAGAAAGAGTAGGGTTTTTAATAATGCTGTGTAAATAATTTCCATGAGCCGTACCAACAAGTTGAACTCCCCTCTCTGCAATTGTACGAGCTGCGATAGCTTCTAATTCAGTTCCAATTTCATCTATAATAATTACTTCAGGCATATGGTTTTCAACTGCTTCTATCATCACTTGATGCTGTAATTCAGGTTTTACAACCTGCATTCTCCTAGCACGTCCTATAGCTGGATGAGGTATATCGCCGTCTCCTGCAATTTCATTAGAAGTATCAATAATAACAACTCTTTTTTCCATTTCATCAGCTAGAACTCTTGTTATTTCACGTATTGCAGTTGTTTTACCTACTCCGGGTTTACCCAAAAGAAGTATTGATTTACCTGTATACAAAATATCTCTAATAGTACTAATAGTACCAAATATAGCACGACCAACACGAAAAGTTAAACCAATAATATTACCTTTTCTATTCTTTATCGAACTAATTCTGTGTAATGTGCATTCAATACCTGACCTATTATCTCCACTAAACTGAGGTATTTTTTTAATACACAAATCCAAATCATTCCAAGAAATATTAACAATTGATAAATATTCTGGTCCATCTGGAAAACGAGCTTCTGGTCTTCTTCCTAAATCCATGACTATTTCTATCAAAAATTTTTTGCTTGGATGCTTATTCAAAGGATCTTTTATAAATTCAGGCAAAATATCTAAAAGCTTATCTAAATCATCAGCTATTAACATGAACTTAAATTAAAAATATAATTGTACATAAAGAGATACATATTAAAACTATATATAATTTAAATCAATTATATCCTAAAAAAGATGGCAAAAAAACATTAATTAAAATATAATAAATTATTATAAAATAAAAATATATGAAAGATTATTTAGCAAAAATTAAATTTATTCCTAACAATATAAAAAAAAAGTTAGCGAACACTCAAACAAGAATTTAAAATTTGTTGGCTATAAACGAATTTCAAGATATCATATCATACCAATCGTACAATTTCCAAATAAAAAAAGAATATGGCTACTTAAAGAAGAAATTACATACAAGAAATAGTAAAACATCAAATATTATTAATAAAATTTAATCAAATAAAATAAATTTATCATGATAAAAATAAAAGATATCACAAAACTTATTAATTTTATTTATCAAAAAGACATAAAAAATTTAACGATAGAAAAAAAAAGTACTAAAATTACAATTAATAAGTTAAAAATCTCAAAACAATATAATCCAATTTCACTAAATATAAATAATAATCAAAATTCTAAAAAAAACGAAAAAAAAATAAAAAAAATGATTGGGAAAAGAGATATAATCAAGGATATAAAACAAAAAAATAAAATAGGACATTCTAATATTTATTCAACAATTATATCACCAATGGTTGGTACTTTTTATAAATCACCAGCTCCTAATGAATCTTCTTTCATAGAAATAGGTGAAACTGTACAACCTAAGCAAATAGTATGTATAATCGAAGCAATGAAATTAATGAATGAAATAGAATCTGAAGTAACAGGAGAAGTTGTAGAAATTTTAGTTAAAGATGGAGACATAGTAGATTGTGGACAGGCGCTTGTAAAAATTAAAATTAAATAAAATAAAGATTTTAACGATTGTTAACAGAGAATAACAACTATAGTAACTATAAACTATAATAGTAGAGTATAATAATAAAAACTCACAACTCATTAAATATGAGAAACTAGAGAGAGTAAAAAAATAAATTTACAAATCTTATATATGAGTGTTTTATTAATTGTCTCATTTTATGAATATAATTATAGAGAGGAGAATCTCGATGACAACTAGCTCAACAGAGCAAGAGACAAGCAAAGTAAAAGTAACAGTAGAAAAAAACCCAGTTACAACATCTTTTGCAAAATGGGCGAAACCTGGACACTTTTCAAGAACACTAGCTAAAGGACCAACAACAACTACGTGGATATGGAACCTACATGCAGATGCACACGACTTTGATAGTCATACAAGCTCTTTAGAAGATATATCTAGAAAAATTTTTAGTGCACACTTCGGTCAATTATCTATAATATTTTTATGGTTAAGTGGAATGTACTTTCATGGAGCTAAATTTTCTAATTACATAGCATGGTTAAGCAACCCAACAACAGTAAAACCTAGCGCACAAGTAGTATGGCCAATTGTTGGACAAGAAATTTTGAATGCAGATGTGGGCGGAGGATTTCAAGGGCTACAAATAACTTCAGGTTTTTTCCAACTATGGAGATCATCAGGTATAACAACAGAATTTGAATTATACGCAACTGCTATTGGTGGACTTTTTATGTCTTTACTAATGATATTTGCTGGATGGTTCCATTATCATAAATCAGCTCCAAAACTAGAATGGTTTCAAAATGTTGAATCAATGATGAATCATCATTTAGCTGGACTCTTAGGATTAGGATGTCTTGGATGGTCTGGACATCAAATTCATATAGCTCTACCAATCAATAAATTATTGGATTCAGGTGTATCTCCTCAAGAAATACCCCTACCTCATGAGTTTATGATAAACAGAAACTTAATGAGTGAATTATACCCTAGCTTCGAAAAAGGTATACTTCCATTTTTTACATTAAACTGGAATGAGTACTCTGACTTTCTTACTTTTAAAGGTGGATTAAACCCGATAAACGGAGGTCTTTGGTTAAGCGATATAGCTCACCATCATTTAGCTTTATCTGTTATGTTTTTAGTTGCTGGTCATATGTACAGAACCAATTGGGGTATTGGACATAGCATGAAAGAAATTCTTGAAGCTCACAAAGGACCATTTACGGGAGAAGGACATAAAGGCCTTTATGAAATTTTAACAACATCTTGGCATGCACAACTAGCAATTAATTTAGCAATGATTGGCTCTTTAAGTATTATTGTTGCACATCATATGTATGCAATGCCTCCTTATCCTTTCATAGCCACAGACTATGCAACACAACTATCACTTTTTACACATCACATGTGGATTGGAGGATTTTGCATAGTAGGAGCAGGTGCACATGCTTCAATTTTCATGGTTCGTGACTATAATCCAGCACAAAATTATGACAATGTACTGGACAGAATCATTAGACATAGAGACGCAATTATATCTCATTTAAATTGGTTATGTATCTTTCTTGGTTTTCACTCATTTGGACTATATATACATAATGACACTATGCGAGCGTTAGGTAGATCGCAAGATATGTTTTCAGACACTGCAATACAGTTACAACCAATATTTGCTCAATGGATTCAAAATATACATAATTTAGCACCTAGTAATACAAGCCCAAATTCATTAGCAACTGCTAGTTATGTATTTGGTGGTGACATTGTATCAATAGCTAATAAAATAGCAATTGCTCCAATCAAGCTTGGAACAGCAGATTTTATGGTCCACCATATACACGCATTTACTATACATGTCACTGTATTAATTTTAGTTAAAGGATTCCTATTTTCAAGAAATTCAAGACTAATACCTGATAAATCAAATCTAGGTTTTCGCTTTCCATGTGATGGACCTGGTAGAGGTGGCACATGCCAAGTTTCTGGCTGGGATCACGTATTTTTAGGACTATTTTGGATGTATAACTCACTATCTATAGTACTATTTCACTTTAGCTGGAAAATGCAATCAGACGTATGGGGAAGTATAACAAATACAGGAAGTATTTCTCATATTACTGGAGGAAACTTTGCGCAAGGAGCAATAACAATTAATGGATGGCTAAGAGACTTTCTTTGGGCACAGGCATCACAAGTAATACAGTCTTATGGTTCATCATTATCAGCATATGGACTAATATTCTTAGGTGCACATTTTGTATGGGCATTTAGCTTAATGTTTTTATTTAGTGGGCGTGGCTATTGGCAAGAATTAATAGAATCTATTGTTTGGGCACATAATAAAGTTAAAGTTGCACCATCAATTCAACCAAGAGCATTAAGTATTACACAAGGAAGAGCAGTTGGATTAGCTCACTATTTATTAGGAGGAATAGGTACAACCTGGGCATTTTTTCTAGCAAGAATAATATCAGTAGGATAAGGATAAATAAAAATGGCAACAAAATTTCCAAAATTTAGCCAAGCGCTATCACAAGATCCTACAACAAGAAGGATTTGGTACGGAATAGCTACAGCACACGACTTTGAAAGTCATGACGGCATGACAGAAGAAAATTTATATCAAAAAATTTTTGCTTCTCACTTTGGACATATAGCAATAATTTTTTTATGGACATCTGGTAATTTATTTCATGTTGCATGGCAAGGCAACTTTGAACAATGGGTATTACAACCACTAAAAACACAACCAATAGCTCATGCAATTTGGGACCCACATTTTGGTCAATCAGCTATAAAAGCATTTACTAGAGAAGGATCATCATACCCAGTTGATATAGCATTTTCGGGATTATATCATTGGTGGTATACAATAGGGATGAGAACGAATAATGACTTATACAATGGTGCACTGTTAATGTTAGTTTTATCTACTATTATGTTATTTGCAGGATGGCTACATTTACAACCAAAATTTAAACCAGGACTATCATGGTTTAAAAACAATGAATCAAGATTAAACCATCATTTATCAGGCTTATTTGGTGTTAGCTCACTGGCATGGACAGGACACTTAGTTCACGTAGCTATTCCAGAATCACGAGGACAACATGTAAGATGGGAAAATTTCACTAAAGTTTTACCTCACCCAGATGGATTAACACCATTTTTTACAGGAAAATGGTTTGAATATGCAAATCAACCAGATAACTTACAACACATATTTGGAACTACAGAAGGATCTGGAACAGCAATACTAACATTCCTTGGAGGTTTTCATCCACAAAGTCAATCTTTATGGCTTACAGATATGGCGCATCACCATTTAGCTATAGGAGTAATATTTATTATTGCAGGTCATATGTATAGAACTAACTGGGGTATCGGACATAATATCAAAGAGATTCTTGAAGCTCACAAGCCACCAAGTGGAAAACTAGGCAATGGACATAGTGGTTTATATGAAACAATCACTGAATCACTACATATACAATTAGGTTTAGCATTAGGTTCTTTGGGTACAATAACATCACTTGTAGCACAACATATGTATGCATTACCACCTTATGCATTTATGGCTAAAAGTTTTACAACTCAAGCAGCATTATATACTCACCACCAATATATAGCAGGATTTTTAATGGTAGGTGCTTTTGCACATGGAGCAATATTTTTTGTAAGAGACTATGATCCTGAGCAAAATAAAAACAATGTATTAAGTAGAATGTTAGAACACAAAGAAGCAATTATATCGCATTTAAGTTGGGTATCTTTATTCCTTGGTTTTCATACATTAGGTCTATACATACACAATGATACAATGCTAGCATTTGGTACACCAGAGAAACAAATATTAATTGAACCAGTATTTGCACAATGGATTCAGGCAAGTTCAGGAAAAGCATTATATGGATTCAATGTATTGTTATCTTCATCTTCTAGTGTAGCTAGTAAAGCAGGAACAAATATCTGGTTGCCTGGATGGTTAGAGGCGATTAATAATAATAAAAATTCATTATTTTTAACAATTGGTCCTGGTGATTTCTTAGTACACCATGCAATTGCCTTAGGATTACATACTACAACACTAATACTAACAAAAGGTGCATTAGATGCAAGAGGTTCCAAACTAATGCCAGATAAAAAAGACTTTGGTTATAGCTTCCCTTGTGATGGTCCTGGTAGAGGTGGCACATGCGATATATCAGCATGGGACGCATTTTATTTATCAGTTTTTTGGATGTTAAATACTATTGGTTGGGTAACTTTCTATTGGCACTGGAAACATATCACTATTTGGCAAGGTAACATTAGTCAATTTAATGAATCCTCAACATATTTAATGGGTTGGTTAAGAGATTACTTATGGCTTAATTCATCTCCTCTAATTAACGGGTACAATCCTTATGGAATGAACAATCTATCTGTATGGGCATGGATGTTCTTATTTGGTCACTTAATATGGGCAACGGGTTTTATGTTCCTAATTTCTTGGAGAGGATACTGGCAAGAATTAATAGAAACATTGGCATGGGCCCATGAAAGAACACCATTAGCAAATTTAGTAAGATGGAAAGATAAACCAGTAGCGCTATCAATTGTACAAGCAAGACTAGTAGGTTTAGCACACTTTTCTGTAGGATATATATTAACATATGCTGCATTTGTCATTGCATCAACGAGTTCAAAGCTGGGTTAAGATATAATAAATAAAGAGGTTAATAATTTATAATATAAGCAAAAGATAATTTATTTTTTACAAACAATCTTTTGCTTATTAAAAAAGATTGAAATAATGTTACGAATAAGATAAAATTAGGCTATCTTGCAATATCTATATAATTAAAAAATTTATGGCGAAAGAAAGCATGATACAAAGAGAAATTAAAAGAAAAAAATTATCTCTTAAGTATTACGATAAAAGAAAAAATATTAAAAATTCAATAAAACTTAGCACAAATTTTGATAAAAATATCGAATTACAACAAGAATTACAAAAAATACCAAGAAATAGTCTAAGTTGTAGAAGAAGAAATAGATGTTGGATGACCGGAAGGAGCAGAGGTTTCTACAGAGATTTTGGATTATCTCGGCATGTTTTAAGAGAAATGGCTCATTTATGTTTATTACCAGGAATAACAAAATCTAGCTGGTAAAATATAAAATAATTCTCCATGTAGTTATACTACTTAGAGAATTAAAAAAACAAGAAGTTAATACGATAAATAATAAATCAAAAAATTATAAACCTAATTGATTACCTCTGCGATACTGTAAATAAGCAGCTACTAACAAACCGAATAATGTAACAGGAATTAATCCAAGAACTATACCTGATAAAAGTGGTTCTACCATATATAAAATTAAAAAAATAATACGAATAAAATAAAGATTTTATCATCAAACACCATAAAATACTTAACTAACTATCTAAAACCAATAGCTGCCTGCCACACAAAAGCTAATAATAGAAAAAATACAGGAATTATTGGAAGTATATCTACTAATGGACGAAATAATAGATATGCATCTGGTAACTTAGCAAAAAATATGACTGTAATCATAACACCTCTTAAAATATAATAATAAGCTAATATACATGTATACTAATATATAAGATTACAATATATATATTATATAAGTAAAATATTTTATCATTAATAAATATTATTATATACTAATAAAGTATAATATATATTCACAGAACACATTATAAAGGAAACAAATTTATGATACTTGTTGTTCAATTATTAGTACTAATACTAGTGATATTATCAATTATATTAGTAATAGGGATACCAGTGACACTTGCATCGCCAGGCCAATGGGAAAAATCAAAAAATTTAGTTTATACTAGCATAGGAATATGGGTTGGACTTATAATAGTTACAGGTATTCTTAACTCATTTATTGCATAGCAAAAATTAAAAAATTGGTAGAACAGAAAACAAGTCTTTTCTACCTTTATATAACCTAAATAATTGACAAAGATCATATATTTTGATATTTATATATTTATAATTTAACTATTAAGCGGGTATAGCTCAGTGGTAGAGCGTAACTTTGCCAAGGTTAATGTCGCGCGTTCGAATCGCGTTACCCGCTTATTATAATTCATCAGTATTTCAATATTCATGCCTCTTTAGAATTTGTATCTATTACAGTATCTTCTGAGCTATTTGATTTACTTGTATCATAAACTTTTTTACCTAAATCCATCATCAATTGTTGTAATTCAGACTGTAAAACTTTAATCTGTTCATAATTATTATCTTTTACTGCTTGTCTTAGTTCACTAATTTTTTCTTCTAATTGTTGTTTAACTAAAGAATCTAATTTATCGCCTAATTCATTTATTTGACTTTCAGACTGATAACAAAGTGAATCAGCATTATTTTTTAAATCTATTTGTTCACGTTTCTGTTTATCTAATTCAGCATTTTGTTGAGCATCTTTAATAAGCTGCTCAACCTCTTCTTTTGGTAATGTAGATGCACCTGTAATTGTTATTGATTGCTCTTTTCCAGTACCTTTATCTTTTGCAGTAACTGAAAGAATACCATTAGCATCTATATCAAAAGTAACTTCTATTTGAGGAACACCTCTTGGAGCTGACATAATTCCATCAAGCCTAAATGTACCTAAACTCTTATTATCTTTAGTAAATTCCCTCTCACCTTGAAGAACATGAATTTCAACATTAGGTTGATTATCAACAGCCGTAGAAAACACTTCAGATTTTTTAGTCGGTACAGTAGTATTTCTAGAAATAATTTTTGTCATTACTCCGCCTAAAGTTTCAACACCTAAAGATAAAGGAGTAACATCTAACAATAAAATATCTTTAACTTCACCAGCTAAAACTCCAGCTTGAACTGCCGCTCCTATTGCAACAACTTCATCTGGATTCACACTTTGATTAGGATCCTTACCAATATAATCTTTCACCAACTTTTGAATAGCAGGTATTCTTGTTGAGCCACCTACTAAAACAATTTCATCAATATCTTGTGAATTCAATTGTGCATCTTTTAAAGCATTATCTACAGGTACCTGACAACGTGATATTAAAGATGCACACAAATCTTCAAACTTTAAACGTGTTATACTTTTTTCTAAATGTTTTGGACCAGTATCAGTAGAAGTAATAAAAGGCAAATTAATATCAGTTTGTAATAAACTTGATAATTCCATTTTTGCTTTTTCAGCTGCTTCAGTTAATCGCTGCAAAGCTTGTCTATCTTTACTTAAATCTATTCCTTCATCATTTTTAAACTCAGAAACTAACCAATCTACTATTTTACGATCAAAATCATCACCACCCAAGTTTGTATCTCCTGACGTAGATAAAACTTCAAAAACTCCATCGCCTACTTCTAAAATAGAAACATCAAATGTACCACCACCTAAATCAAAAACTAATACAGTTTCATTATTTTTTTTGTCTAAACCATATGATAACGAAGCAGCTGTTGGTTCATTAATAATTCTCAAAACATCTAAACCTGCAATTTGTCCAGCATCTTTTGTTGCTTGTCTTTGTGAATCATTAAAATATGCTGGTACAGTAATCACAGCTTGAGTAACAGTCTGACCTAAATAACTACTAGCATCTTCTACTAACTTTCTTAGAACTTGAGCAGAAATTTCTTCTGGAGCAAAGCTTTTATTCAAAGCTGGACAATCAAGCTTAACATTAACTTTATTATCTGTATTAACAACATAAGACAATTGATGAATATCTTGTAGTACTTCTTCATATTTACGACCTATAAATCTTTTTACAGAGTAAAAAGTATTTTCTGGATTCATAACTGCCTGTCTTTTAGCAATATTTCCTACTAATTTATCTTGCTTTTTTGTATAAGCAACAACAGAGGGAGTTGTACGTAATCCTTCTTTATTAGAAATAACTGTTGGCTTACCACCTTCCATAACAGCAACAACAGAATTTGTTGTACCTAAATCAATTCCTATTATTTTAGTCATTGAAAAACTCCAAATTTATAATTACTTAATATACATATTTATATTGTACATTGTACAATATTAGTAAAAAGCTTTAATAGTAATTACCGAATTAAAAAATTAAATGTAGTACATAAACTTGAAAATTCTTGAAAATTACAAGATAATATATATAAAAATTCAATATAATTAATTGATTAAAAAAGGAAGAGTAATGTCAGTTGGAATACTAGGAAAAAAAATAGGAATGACTCAAATATTTAATGAAAAAGGATATGCAATACCGGCAACTTTATTAGAGGTCGGACCATGCACAATAACACAAATAAAACAAACACAAAAAAATACAAAAATTCAAATAGGTTATGAATATACACAACCAAATAAACTAAATAAACCCATAATAGGACACTTTGAAGTAAACAAATTACCATGCTTTAAATACTTAAAAGAATATAGAAGTAACCAATGGAAAGAATTAAGCTTAGGACAGATTATCAATGTTTCACAACTTAACAAAAATGACTATATTAATATATCAGGAATAAGTATAGGAAAGGGATTTAGTGGATACCAAAAAAGACATCACTTTCAAAGGGGACCAATGTCACACGGTTCTAAAAATCATAGACAACCAGGTTCAATAGGAGCAGGAACAACACCTGGTAGAGTTTTTCCTGGAAAAAAAATGGCAGGTAGAATGGGAAATAAAAAAGTAAGTATAAAAAATATATCAATACTAAATATTGATATTCAGAATAATACTATTATCATTAAAGGATCCGTACCTGGGAAAAAAGGAAATATTATTTATATACATCAAAAATAAAATATGACTATTACAAAAGAATTGAAATATAAATTTTTATCTAAATATCAAGAAGAAAGCTCAAAGATTATTCAGCTAAGGATAATTAATGAAACTGAAAAACAAATGTACCTAATTCATAGAGCACTAAAACAACAACTAAAAAATAATAGAAACAAAAATGCTCATAGTAAAACAAGAAGTGAAGTCAGAGGTGGTGGAAAAAAACCTTGGAAGCAAAAAGGAACAGGAAGAGCAAGAGCTGGATCCAGTAGATCTCCATTATGGAAAGGTGGAGGAATAATATTTGGACCAAGAAAAAAGACATATAAATCTAAAATTAATAAAAAAGAAAAAAGACTAGCGATTAATACTATACTAGCTAATAAATTTACTAATACAATTATAACAAATAATATATTAGATAATATAATTACTCCTAATACAAAAACTGCAATTTCAGAAATTAAAAGACTTGGAGTTAAAATAAAAAAACAGCAAAAATTACTTTTAATTGTAGATAAAAAAACAAAACTTCTGTATTTATCATTTCGTAATATACATAATTTAGAATTAATTGAAGTACATAGTGTTAACGTATTGTCTTTACTAAAAGCTGATACAATAATAATAACCGATTGTGCTTTAAAGCAAATTAACAACACAACTTTTTAAAAAAATACGATAGAACAAAATATGATAATAAAACCAGATATAATACAATATCCAATAATAACAGATAAAACAACAAAAGATATAGAAAACAATAGTTATTCCTTTAAAGTAACAAAAAATAGCAATAAAGATGAAATAAAAACTACAATAGAGGCAGTATTTAATGTAAAAGTTAAAAAGATAAATACAATGAACATGCCTCATAAAATAAAAACGATAGGGAGATTTAAGGGACAAACTACACAATACAAAAAAGCTATCATTCAACTTCACGAAGAATATACAATTAAATTATTTGAAGACTAAATATCCAACCAGAGTAAAATAAAACTTTATAAATTATATATATGACAATACGTTTATATAAATCATACACTCCAGGAACACGTAATAGAACAGTATCCACATTCAGCGAAATTACTAAAAATAAACCAGAAAAAAAGCTTGTAAAACATAAACATTCATTTCAGGGTAGAAATAATAGAGGTATTATTACATCAAGACACAGAGGCGGTGGACATAAAAAAAAATATAGAGTGATAGATTTCAAAAGAAATAAAAGAAACATTATAGGAACAGTATCAAGTATTGAATATGATCCTTACAGGAATGCAAGAATTGCATTAATTAACTACGAAGATGGAGAAAAAAGATACATTTTACAACCAAGATCGCTCACTGTTGGAAATAAAATTATTGCAGGCAACAATTCACCAATAGAAGTGGGAAATGCTTTACCATTAGAAGAAATTCCTTTAGGAACAGCTGTTCATAATATAGAACTAAAGCAAAAAAAAGGTGGACAAATTGTTAGAGCTGCTGGTACATATGCACAAATTGTAGCAAAAGAAAACAATTTAATTACATTAAAACTACCTTCCAGTGAGGTAAGGACAATAAATAAAAAATGTTATGCAACAATAGGACAAATAGGTAATATAGACTGCAATAATATTAAAATAGGAAAAGCTGGTAGGAAAAGATGGTTAGGAAAAAGACCTAAAGTTAGAGGAGTAGTAATGAATCCAATTGATCACCCACATGGAGGTGGTGAAGGAAAATCTCCAATAGGTAAACCAAGACCAGTAACTCCATGGGGCAAACCAGCATTAGGACAAAAAACAAGAAAAAAGAAAAAATATAGTAATATGTATATACTTCGTCGTCGTAAATAAATAGAAGAATAAAAAGCTTAAATACTTAATATGTCAAGATCAATATTCAAAGGCCCTTATATTGAATTTAAATTACTTAAAAAGATTGAAAAACTAAACAATAGTAATAAAAAAGATACTATTACAACTTGGTCACGATCATCTACTATAATTCCCAATATGATTGGACATACAATTGCTGTTTATAATGGCAAACAACATTTCCCAGTATTTATTTCAGAACAAATGATTGGTCATAAATTGGGAGAATTTGTGCCAACAAGAACTTTTAGAAGTCACATCAAAAATGATAGAAGAACAAGAAAATAATTAATGAATACTATAAAAATTAAGTCACAAGCTATAACTAAATACATAAGAACATCTCAATATAAATCTAGTAGAGTACTGCAACAAATTCAAGGAAAAAGCTATAGTGAAGCAAGATTAATCCTAGAATTTATGCCATATAAAGCTTGTAAAATAATAATTAAAACATTAGACTCCGCATTTCATAATATGAAACAAAATGTAAACATCAATAAAAAACAAGTAAAAATAATAGAGGCATACGCAAATAAAGGACCTATTTTAAAAAGATTTCAGCCAAGAGCACAAGGAAGAGCATTTCCAATAAAAAAACCGACATGTCATATAACAATAAAACTAGAAATATAATAAAATGGGACAAAAAATACATCCATCAGGATTTCGGATAGGAATAACTGAATCACATAGATCATCTTGGTTTTCAGATATGAGAACATATTCTACACTCATACAAGAAGATCACAAAATAAGATACTATATAGAAAATACGTTAAAAAAAGCAAGTATTTCTAAAATTAAAATAGATAGGAAGCTAGACCAAACAGAAATATATATATATACAGCAAGACCTGGAATTATTTTAGGGAAATCAGGATCAGGTATAGATATAATTAGAAACGAAATGATGAGAAAATTAAAAATTTCTAATAAAATTAGAATTAATGTTATAGAAATCACAGAACCAGATAAAGAAGCAATATTGCTAGCTCAATGGATTGCACAACAATTAGAGAAAAGAATAGCTTTCAGAAGAGCTGTAAGACAAGGAGTACAAAAAGCACATAAAGCAAATATAAGTGGCATCAAGGTACAAATATCAGGAAGACTTAATGGAGCAGAAATTGCTAGAAAAGAATGGGTTCGTGAAGGAAGAGTACCACTACAAACTCTTAGAGCCAATATTGACTATGCTTATACTCGAGCACATACAATATATGGTATATTAGGTATTAAAATATGGCTATTCAAAGATGAAAAAATTAAAGTATAAATATCAAAAATTTAATTATGCTAAGTCCTAAAAGAACAAAATTTAGAAAACAACATCGTGGACGCATGAAAGGAAATGCAAGTAAAGGAAACAGAATTATATTTGGAGAATATGCTTTACAAGCAAATGAACCAACATGGTTAACTTCTCGACAAATAGAAGCAACAAGAAGAACTATAACAAGATATGTAAAAAGAGGAGGAAAATTATGGATTCGAGTTTTTCCTGATAAACCAATAACTGCAAGACCAGCTGAAACGAGAATGGGTTCTGGAAAAGGTGCTCCAGAGTACTGGGTTGCAGTAATTAAACCAGGTCATATTATATTTGAAATTGCTGGAGTACCACAAAATATAGCTCAACAAGCAATGCGTTTAGCATCTTATAAGTTACCAATAAAAACAAAATTTATTATAAAAGATAAAGTTACTTAAAAAATATATTATTAATGTTTTCAAAAAAATAAATTTTATGGACATAAAAAAAGAAATAATAGAATTAAAGAAAGACCTTGTTATACTCAGAATGAACAAAATTACAAAACAAAAAAACGAAAGACATAAAATCAAACAAATTCAACATAAAATATCCCAAATACTTAATATAAACCATAGCAAAAATAATTAAATGTCTAGAAAAGAAACATTTGGAACAGTAATTAGCAATAAAATGAATAAAACTATCACAGTAATAGTTAAAAATCCAGCTGCACATAAAAAATATGGCAAAATCATAAATAGAACTAATAAATATTACGTTGATGATCCTGATAATAAGTGCAACATAGGTGATAGAGTAAAAATACAAGAAACAAGACCATTAAGTAAAAATAAACGTTGGAAAATAATTGAACTAATAAAAAAGTAATGATACAAACACAAACTTACTTAAACATAGCAGATAATAGCGGTGCGCGTAAAATCATGTGTATTAAAGTTTTGGGAACTAATAACCCCAAATATGGCAAAATAGGAGACATTATTATAGGAGTTGTTAAAGACGCATCTCCAAATATGCCAATAAAGAGATCAGAAGTTGTTAGAGCAGTAATTGTCAGAACCAAGAAAACACTACGTAGATCTGATGGAATGAGTGTGCGTTTTGACGAAAATGCAGCTGTCATAATAAATAAAGATAAAAACCCTCAGGGAACAAGAGTATTTGGACCTATAGCAAAAGAATTAAGAGACAGAAATTTTACTAAAATTATATCACTAGCACCAGAAGTAGTTTAATGAAAATTAAAATAAAAAAAGGCGATGATATTAAAATAATATCAGGTAAACATAAAGGAGAATATGGAAAAGTTTCTTCAGTACTAAAAAAAAATAACCAAGTACTTATAGAAAATATAAATATAAAAACAAAACACATAAAACCTAAAAAAATAGATGATAAAGGATATATCAAAAAAATAGCAAAACCTATACATTACTCAAATATAAAATTAATCAAAAAAGTTATATAAGCATTCATTATGAGTCAATCATTAAAAGAAACTTACGAAAATAAAATATTTCCAGAATTGTTAAAAGAATTGAATTATAAAAATGTACATGAAGTACCAAAATTAGTTAAAATAATTGTTAACCGAGGAATTGGAGAAGCTGCTCAAAATAATAAAGCAATAGACAAAAGTATAGAAGAATTTTCATATATAACAGGACAAAAACCAATAATTACTAAAACAAAAAAATCTATCGCAGGCTTTAAAATTAGAGACAATATACCAATAGGTTTAAAAGTAACGCTAAGAAGAGAAAAGATGTATAATTTTTTAAATAAACTAATAAATTTATCTCTTCCTAGGATTAGAGATTTTAGAGGTATTAATCCAAAACAATTTGATGGTCATGGCAATTATAATTTAGGCTTAAAAGAGCAAATAATTTTTCCAGAAATCAATTACGAACAAATAGATAAAATAAGGGGAATGAACATAACTATCGTAACAACAGCTACAAATGACAATGAAAGCTTAATGCTATTAAAAAAATTTGGTATGCCTTTTAAATTATAAATAATTACCTAAAAGTAGATACAATATACATAAATAGTATAAAAAAATACATAAAATAAAATATGATAAATGACATGATTTCAGATATGCTCACAAAAATAAGGAATGCTAATTTAGCCAAACATCAAATAGTTCAGGTACCAGCAACAAAAATGACTAGAAACATTATTAAAGTTCTACAGCAAGAAGGTTTTATATATAAATTTGAAGAAATAGAATCAGATTTAAAAAATCAAATATTAGTTTCTTTAAAATACAAAGGTAAAAATAAAAAACCAATTATTACAGAACTAAAAAGAATCAGTAAACCAGGATTAAAGGTATATGCAAGTCATAAAGAACTACCAAAAGTTTTAGGTGGAATTGGAATCGCTATTATATCAACATCAAAAGGCATTATGGCAGATAAAACAGCAAGACAATTCGGGTTAGGAGGAGAAGTATTATGTTACATATGGTAAGTAAATATATTATATAAAAACTAAAAAACATATATGTCAAGAATAGGTAGAAAAGAAATTATAATACCAAAGAATATAGAAGTAATTATCAATCAATCTGAAATATTTGTCAAAGGTAACAAAGGTACTTTATACTATAAAGTCTCCGAACTCATAGAAATAGGAAGACAAAATAACGTCATCAAATTAACAAAAAAGAAGAAAACACAAAAAGCACAAGCTATACATGGACTTTCAAGGAGCATAATAAATAATATGATACACGGAGTATCAAAAGGATTTGAAAAAAAACTAGTTATACAAGGAGTTGGATACAGATCACAAATGGAAGAAAAAAACTTGATTTTAAACATGGGATATAGCCATCCAGTAAAAATAGAACCACCTAAAGACATAAATATTAAAGTTGAAAATAATACAAATATTTTTATATCAGGTATTAATAAAGAAACAGTAGGTCAAATCGCAGCAAAAATAAGATCAGTAAGACCACCAGAGCCATACAAAGGAAAAGGAATTAGATATGAAAATGAAACAGTTAAACGTAAAGTAGGTAAAGCAGGTAAGTAAAATTTAATATTAAAATTTAATAAAAATAATGAAATTAAATAATACACAAAAACTTAGATTATACATTTTTAAATCTAATAAACATATATATGCAAATTTAATAGACGATAATAAACAAAAAGTAATAACAAGTAGTTCAACAATCTCAAGAAACATAAAAAATAAAATCAAATCTGCGAAAAATTGTGCTACAGCAGAAATAGTAGGGCAAAATATTGGTCTTAAACTTAAAGAACTTGGTATCAAAGAGATTATTTTTGATAGAGGTAAAAACTTATACCATGGACAAGTAAAAGCAATCGCAGAAGCTGCTAGAGAAGAAGGGATCATATTTTAAAACAAAAAATAAAAAATTTTGATTAGTTATGAAAAAAAAGAATATTAAAATCAAAGAAGAAAATAACTGGGAAGAAAAAGTAGTACAAGTTAAAAGAGTAACTAAAGTAGTAAAAGGAGGTAAAAAACTAAGCTTCAGAGCTGTTTTAATAATTGGTAATGAAAATGGACAGATAGGAGTTGGAGTTGGAAAAGCAAGCGACGTTATAGGCGCAGTAAAAAAAGGAGTTGCAGATGCAAAAAAACACACAATCAGTATACCATTGACTAAATATTTTTCTATACCACATCCTATTAACGGAACATCAGGAGCCGCAAAAATTATATTACGACCTTCAGCAACAGGTTCAGGCGTAATTGCAGGAGGATCTACGAGAACTGTTTTAGAACTTGCAGGAATCAAAAACATATTAGCTAAACAACTTGGATCAAATAACACACTAAATAACGCAAGAGCTGTATTAAACGCTTTAAATAACTTAAGAACATTTCAAGAAACAGCTAGAATAAGAAATATTGAATTAGAACAATTATATTAATAATATTATATGGAGAAACCGAAAAAACTCGTCAATAAAATTACGATAACACTACTTATACTATTTATATCAAGAATTGGAATATTCATACCAATACCTGGAATAAACCAAGGAGAATTTAATGAAAGTATCAGTCAAAATACAATTATAAATTTTTTAAACGTTTTTTCTGGAGGAGGTTTTTCAACAATAGGAATATTTAGTCTAGGAATAATTCCTTATATTAATTCATCTATTATTACACAACTACTAATCAAAATAATACCAAGTTTAGAAGAAATACAAAAAAATGAAGGAGAAATGGGTAAACAAAAAATTAATAAAATTACTAGATACTTAACGGTATTATGGGCGATAATACAAAGCATTTCCATAGGATTATGGATAAAACCTTATACATTTAATTGGAACATAATTTTTTTTACTGATTTAGTAATAACCTTAACCACAGGATCAACAATTATAATGTGGTTTTCAGAAATTATCACTGAATATGGCATAGGCAACGGAGCATCACTCTTAATATTTCAAAATATAGTTTCAAATATACCAAAAAACTTACAAACTTATGATATTAATAATGCAAATAACTTAATAGTAATTACTTTAATATTAATATCATGTATATCAATACTAATTATCAATATAATAATCCAAGATAGCAAAAGAAAAATTAGTATTATTGCATCAAAACATTTAGGAGAAAAAAATAAACTAAATACACAAAACTACATTCCACTTAAACTAAACCAAGGAGGTGTAATGCCAATAGTTTTTGCATCTGCTGCAATTACTTTACCTCAATACATTGTAATGAATATTAATAATTCAATCATTAAAACAGTATTTAAAATGATCATTATAAATAATGTATTTTACCTGATACTATATTCAATCTTAATAATAGCATTCAGCTATTTTTACTCCTCAATTATACTAAATACACAAGATATAGCAGAAAATTTACAAAAAATGGGTGCAAGTATACCAAACATTAGGCCCGGAGAAGAAACAGTTAAATATTTAAATAAAATTATTCACAAATTAACTTTCATTGGTGCTTTATTTTTATTTGTTATAGCGCAGTTTCCATTATTAACTTCAAAGATAACTCAAGTCAGAATATTACAAGGTTTTGGAACAACTTCTTTACTAATTCTCGTAGGAGTGGCAATAGAAACAGCTAAACAAATACAAACATATATAATTTCAGAACAATATGATAATATTATGGGGTAAATATAATAAAAAAAGAACAAACAATAATTAAAATGAAAGTTAGACCATCTGTAAAAAAAATGTGCGAAAAGTGTCGTATCATAAGAAGACATAGAAAAATAATGGTAATATGTGATAATCCAAAACATAAACAAAAACAAGGATAGCTAACAATATAAACAATATATCAAATAAACAATTATGGCTAGAATAGAAGGCGTTGATTTACCTAAAAATAAAAGGATAAAAATTGGTTTAACTTACATATATGGAGTAGGAATCTCTAGATCTACAAACATCTTATATATGACTAAAATTGACGAAAACATAAAAGTTAAAGACTTAGACGACACACAAATAATATCAATAAGAAATATATTAAGTAACAACTATGACCTAGAAGGTGATTTACGTCGATCAGAAACAATTAATATTAAAAGGCTAATGGAAATAGGTTGCTACAGAGGAAGAAGACATAGAGTAAATTTACCACTGAGAGGACAAAGAACAAGAACAAATGCAAGAACAGGTAGAGGAACAAAAAAAACAATTGCAGGTAAAAAGAAAGCTCCAAGAAAATAAATGAAATAGAAATAACAATTTAAATTTACTGAAATAATGGCTAAACAAATAAAAAAGAATCAGAATAAAAAGAAAAAAAATATCATTAATGGAATCACACATATACAATCAACATTTAATAATACAATTATTACAATCACTGACCTTCAAGGTGAAACAATTACTTGGTCTTCTTCAGGAGCAAGCGGATTTAAAGGTGCAAAAAAAAGTACACCTTTTGCAGCACAAACAACAGCAGAAAAATCAGCAAAAGTAGCAATAGACTATGGAATGAAACAAACAGAAGTAATGATCAATGGACCTGGTGGGGGAAGAGAAACTGCAATTAGAGCAATACAAGCTGCAGGTATAGAAATTACTTTAATTAAAGATATTACACCTGTACCACATAATGGCTGTAGACCTCCAAAAAAACGGAGAGTTTAGATATATATCATATAAACATTAATTAAGTACACTACAAACAATAAACAAATGACTCATTTTCAAATAGAATGCATAGAGTCAAAAACAAAAGGAGCCAGAGAACAATATGGGCATTTTGTTTTAGAACCATTACAAAAGGGACAAGGAATTACAGTTGGAAACTCTTTACGCCGCACTATACTTTCAGACCTTCAAGGAACAGCAATTGTGGCTGTTAGAATAGCTGGTATTAATCATGAATTTTCAACAATTACAGGAGTTAGAGAAGATGTTTTAGAAATAATTTTAAATTTAAAAGAAGTTATATTAAAAAGCCATAGTTCAGAAACACAAATCGGTCGTTTAAGAATACAAGGCCCAGCTGTTATAACTACTGGACTATTTGACATACCGCCAGAAATAGAAGTTATTGATCCAAAACAGTATATTGCAACAATATGTAGCAATACAATATTTGAAATGGAATTTAAAATAGAAAAAGGCAATGGATATAAATTAGTAGAAAAAGGTATTGATGATCGATCTATTGACTTTTTACAAATTGATGCAATATTCATGCCAGCAAAAAAATTTAATTATAGAGTAGAAGAAAAAAAAATTAATAACACAACCATTACTGAGAAACTATTTTTAGAAGTTTGGACTAACGGCAGTATCTCTCCACAGGAAGCAATAAGCCAAGGATCTCATATACTAACAAGTTTATTTCACCCATTAACAAATATTAGTTTTAAATCAAAAACTGAAACAAATGACACTAAAGAAAAACAGATTAATCAAATTTTAATAGAAGAATTACAGCTATCAGTACGCGCATATAATTGTTTAAAGAGAGCTCAAATTCATTCAATTGCTGACTTACTAGATTATACACAAGAAGAACTTTTAGAAATTAAAAATTTCGGTCAAAAATCAGCAGAAGAAGTTATTGAAGCTTTAAATAACAAATTAAATATCAATCTACAAAAAGAGAAAATTTAAAATAATTTAGAAGAAATCAATATATTGTATAATATATTTATAAATATCTTTAAAATTAACAACAATGAATCTAAATAAAAATAAAACAATAATAAAACAAACAGAAGAAGAAATTCATTGGTATATAATTGATGCAAAACAATATAAACTAGGTAGACTAAGCAGTAAAATCGCTTATATATTAAAAAACAAAGATAACATCAATTATTTACCATACAAAAAAAGAAAATTAAAAATAATAATTATCAATTCAAAGCAAATACAAGTTACTGGAAATAAAAGCAAACAAAAAACATATAAAAGACACTCAGGTAGACCAGGAGGACTAAAAACAGAAGTATTTGAAAAACTTCAAAAAAGGATTCCTAATAGAATTTTAGAACATGCAATAAAAGGCATGCTACCAAAAAATTCATTAGGAAGACAACTAATGAAAAATATTAAAATTTATCCAGATAACTTACATCCTCATACAAACCATAAACCAATTAAGCTCAATATTGACTAAATAAATATGTTAACTTCATACCATCAAAAAATTATATATTCAGGAACAGGAAGGAGAAAGACATCTGTTGCAAGAGTAAACTTAATACCAGGTTCAGGTAAACTAATTATCAATGGATTACCAGGAGAATCTTACTTACAATTTAGTCCAAACTACTTAAGAATTGCATACTTACCACTAAGCACATTAGGTCTAAGCAAAGAATATGATATATACGTCAAAGCAGAAGGTGGTGGACTAACTGGACAAGCAGATGCAATTAGACTAGGTTTAGCAAGAGCATTATGTAATATTAATCCAGAACATCGTACTATATTAAAATCAGAAGGCCTGCTCAGAAGAGATGCTAGAAATAAAGAAAGAAAAAAATATGGTTTACGCAAAGCAAGAAAAGCACCACAATATTCAAAAAGATAATAGTAATCAGAATATTCATATACATCATACACTTAATATTTATATAATTAGCAATAATCAAAATTTATGGCGAAAAAAAACATTCATCCACAATGGTATAATGAATCTAAGGTATACTGTGATGGCAAACATATTATGACAGTAGGATCTACTCAAAAAAAATTAAATATAGATATTTGGTCGGGCAATCATCCTTTTTTTACTGGATCAAAAAGAATAATAGATACTGAGGGTAGAGTAGAAAAATTTATGAAAAAATATAAAATGAAATAAAAAATGCCAACTATTCAACAATTAGTAAGATCGGAGAGAAAAAAATATGAAAAAAAGACAAAATCTCCAGCACTAAAAGCCTGCCCACAAAGAAGAGGAGTTTGTACACGAGTATATACTACAACGCCTAAAAAACCTAATTCTGCATTACGCAAGGTAGCAAGAGTAAGGCTTACTTCGGGCTTTGAAGTAACTGCATATATACCAGGTATTGGGCACAATATTCAAGAACACTCTGTTGTACTAATAAGAGGAGGTCGTGTTAAAGATTTACCTGGTGTAAGATATCATGTAGTCAGGGGAACATTAGACTCAGCCGGAGTTAAAGATAGAAATAATAGTAGATCAAAATACGGAACTAAAAAACAGAAAAAACAATCGTAACCACTAATGTCAAGACGTAATACAGCAAAAAAAAGAAATATATATCCAGATCCTATATATAATAGTAAGCTTATAAGTATGCTTACTGTTAGAGTAATAAAAGACGGAAAAAAAGGATTAGCACAAAAAATAATATACGAATCTCTAGAAATTATTAAAAACAAAACGCAAAATGAACCATTAGAAGTTTTGGAGAAAGCTATAAGAAATACAACACCATTAGTTGAAGTTAAAGCAAGAAGAATAGGTGGATCAACTTACCAAGTACCAATGGAAGTTAGAGCTTATAGAGGAACAAATTTAGCTATTAGATGGATTACCAAATTTGCATTACAAAGGACAGGCAAGAGTATGTGTATAAAATTAGCTAATGAAATAATTGATGCAGCAAACGAGAATGGTAATGCTATTAGAAAAAGAGAAGAAACTCACAGAATGGCTGAAGCTAATAAAGCTTTTGCGCACTATAGATATTAAAACAATGACAAAACTTGAAATAAATTAACTAAACATAAAGGAAAAATAATATGGCACGAGAAAAATTTGAACGAAAGAAACCACATGTTAATATTGGTACAATTGGTCATGTTGATCATGGAAAAACAACATTAACTGCAGCAATATCTGCAACTTTAGCTGCTGCAAATCAAGGACAAGCTAAAAAATTTGATGAAATTGATGCAGCACCAGAAGAAAAAGCTAGAGGAATTACAATAAATACAGCACATATTGAGTATGAAACAGAAAACAGACATTATGCTCATGTAGATTGTCCAGGTCATGCAGATTATGTAAAAAACATGATTACTGGAGCTGCACAAATGGACGGAGCCATACTAGTGGTATCAGCAGTAGATGGAGCTATGCCACAAACAAGAGAACATATATTATTAGCAAAACAAGTAGGAGTACCAAACATTGTAGTATTTTTAAATAAACAGGACCAAGTAGAAGATGATGAACTAAGAGAATTAGTAGAATTAGAAGTAAGAGAACTGCTTGAAAAATATGATTTCCCTGGTGATACAATACCTTTTGTTGCAGGCTCAGCTCTATTAGCGCTAGAAAAAGTTACAGAAAATGGTGATACTCAAAGAGGAGATAATGAGTGGGTAGATAAAATACATTCATTAATGGATGCAGTAGACTCATACATACCTACTCCACAAAGAGATACAGAAAAAACATTTTTAATGGCTGTAGAAGATGTATTTTCGATTACTGGAAGAGGAACAGTAGCAACAGGAAGAATTGAAAGAGGAATAATAAAAGTAGGAGATACAATTGAAATAGTTGGACTACAAGAAACAAAAACAACAACAATCACAGGATTAGAAATGTTTCAAAAAACTTTAGACGAAGGAATGGCTGGGGATAATATTGGAATACTTTTAAGAAGTATACAAAAACTACAAATTCAAAGAGGAATGGTTTTAGCACAACCAGGAACAATTACTCCACACACAGAATTTGAAGCAGAAGTGTACATTCTAACAAAAGAAGAAGGAGGTCGACATACTCCTTTTTTTTCAGGATACAGACCACAATTTTATGTAAGAACAACTGATGTAACAGGAACAATTAACAAATTTACAGCAGACGATGGATCTACTGCAGAAATGGTAATGCCAGGAGACAGAATAAAAATGAGTGCAGAATTAATACACCCAATAGCAATTGAACAAGGCATGAGATTTGCTATTAGAGAGGGGGGAAGAACTGTAGGCGCCGGCGTAGTGTCTAAAATATTAAAGTAATTACCATTAATACCATATAAAATGGACCAAATAACACAAAACAAAATACGAATAAGATTAAAAACATACGAAAACGAACTACTTACAACATCATGTAATAATATTATCAGCACCATTAATAGAACAGAAGCAAAAATTTTTGGACCTATAGCCATGCCTACAAGACGTAAAATTTATTGCGTATTACGTTCACCACACGTTGATAAAGACTCAAGAGAACATTTTGAGATCAGGATTTACACAAAGATTATTGATGTATATAAACCATCAAGTAAAACAATAGATGCACTAATGAAATTAAATATACCAGCAGGCGTAGATATTGAAGTAAAAATATAATCACAATATCAACAAATAAGTTTGACAAACACAAAAAATATTACGTTTGTCAAACTCTTGAACTAAGATACACAGATATACCTTTTAATCATTATATAGATCTGTTTCTTTATGAGTATTAATTACACAATCACTTTTAGGATAAGTAACACACGTTAGAACATAGCCTTGATTTATTTGATCATCATCTAAAAATGTTTGATCACTCTGATCAACTTCTCCTTCTACTACAACACCTGCGCAACTCGAACAAGCACCGGCACGACAAGAATAAGGCAATTCAAATCCTAGCTCTTCAGCAACGTCTAAGATATAAGTATCATCAGGACATTCAAATTCTTGTGATGAACCATCTTCTAAATTTAATTTAATGTTATAACTAGGCATAAAGTAATTCCCCCTACTTAAATAAGTAAGTAATGATATAAAAAATGAAAATATAAAACAAATAAGTAAGATCAAAATAAATATTAATGTTTTTTATTAATATAATTTCAAACTACTTATATTTAAACATAAAATTATCAATAATAAAAACAATAATATAGATATTTACTATTCTCAATAATGTATAGTACATAATCAAATTACTATAAGTAATCAATAAACTAATAAATAATTTTATACCATTAATATACTAAAAAAATAGAATGAACTTATTAAACAAAACTAAGATCAACAACTCTAGCGATTTTATTCCAAAAAAAAGGATGAAATTACATTTAAGTAAACAAAAAACATACAAAGAGACACAAGAAATAATTCACAGATTACAAATCCAAAGCTTTAGAAGACCTGCAAATTTAGTAATAAATATGATACAACCATTACTGTGGCTTTTACTATTTGGAGCACTATTTCAAAATGCACCTATATACTTATTTGAACAATATAGAATTCAGTACAGAGAATTTTTAAACCCAGGAATTATAATATTTACAGGTTTTAATAGTGCTATTAACGCAGGATTACCACTTATCTTTGACAGAGAATTTGGATTCCTTAATAGAATTTTAATATCACCTATAAGCAATAAAAATTCCTTAATATACTCATCCATAATACATACGTGGTTAATAGCTACTACTCAAATTATAATTATAATGCTTGTGACAATATATCAAAACAATAACAATATAAATTTTAATATAAATCAATTAATTACCAATGTAATCATTAGTACAATAATTATTTCAAACATAGCTACAATAAGTATATGCAATGCACTTATTCTTCCAGGACATATCGAGTTTATAGCACTAACAACATTACTTATCAACTTACCAACATTATTTGCAAGTACAGCACTAGCACCTCTATCATTCATGCCCACATGGCTACAAATAATATGTTGCATTAATCCGCTAACTTATGCTATAGAAATAATAAGAAACTATAGTTTAAATAAATCAATTTCAATGAATACTGAAATCATTAATACAACATGGTTAACAATAAATATAAACCAAGGCTTATTAATACTAATTTTAATTAATATAACAAGTGTAATAATTGTAAAAAATATAATTAAGTACAAATACGATTAAAATTAATCAGTTATATAAAAGAAATGTTATAATATATCTAAATGACTATAAAAAAGTAAGAAAAGCAACATACAAATCAACAAGTTAAAAAGGAGTAATATCCTTCTATGGCATTACCATGGTATCGAGTACATACAGTTGTTTTAAATGATCCGGGTAGATTAATTTCTGTACACTTAATGCATACAGCATTAGTATCAGGATGGGCTGGATCAATGGCTTTATATGAATTAGCGATTTTTGACCCATCAGATCCAGTACTAAACCCTATGTGGAGACAAGGCATGTTTGTAATGCCATTTATGACAAGAATTGGAATTACTGATTCATGGGGAGGATGGAGTATAACAGGAGAAAGTGTATCAAATCCTGGATTATGGAGTTTTGAAGGAGTTGCAATAACACACATAGTACTTTCTGGTATGTTATTCTTAGCATCAATATGGCATTGGGTGTATTGGGATTTAGAACTATTTAGAGACCCTCGAACTGGAGAACCTGCATTAGATTTACCAAAAATATTTGGTATTCATTTGTTACTCTCTAGTCTACTATGTTTTGGATTTGGAGCATTTCATACAACAGGTTTATTCGGACCAGGCATATGGATTTCCGATGGGTACGGAATTACTGGAAAAGTTCAACCCATAGCACCAGCATGGGGACCAGATGGATTTAACCCATTTAACCCAAGTGGTATAGCATCACACCATATAGCTGCAGGTACCGTAGGCATACTAGCGGGACTATTTCACCTAACCGTAAGACCACCTCAAAGACTTTATCGGGCACTCAGAATGGGAAATATAGAAACAGTTTTATCAAGTAGTATTTCTGCAGTGTTTTTTAGTGCATTTGTCACATGTGGTACAATGTGGTATGGCTCAGCAACAACACCAATTGAACTTTTTGGACCAACTAGATATCAATGGGATAGCGGCTATTTTCAGCAAGAAATAGAAAGAAGAGTCGAGAACGCACTAATTGAAGGAACTACACCAGAAGAAGCATGGTCTAAAATTCCAGATAAGTTAGCATTTTACGACTATATTGGTAATAACCCAGCAAAAGGTGGATTATTCAGAGCTGGACCAATGGATAAAGGAGATGGAATTGCAGAAGCATGGTTAGGACATCCAATATTTCAAGATAAAGAAGGAAGAGAATTAACTGTAAGAAGGATGCCTGCATTCTTTGAAACATTTCCCGTTATTCTAGTGGATAGAGATGGAATTATCAGAGCAGACATTCCATTTAGAAGAGCTGAATCAAAATATAGTATTGAACAAGTTGGTGTAACAGTCAACTTCTACGGTGGCAAATTAAATGGAAAAATATTCAATGATGCACCAAGTGTAAAAAAATATGCACGTAAAGCGCAACTTGGAGAAGTTTTTGAATTTGACAGAACAACGCTAGAATCAGATGGAGTATTTCGTAGTAGTCCAAGAGGATGGTTTACTTTCGGACATGCAAATTTTGCATTAATATTCTTTTTTGGGCATTTATGGCATGGATCAAGAACTATTTTTAGAGATGTATTTGCAGGAATAGGAGCAGAAGTAACAGAACAAGTTGAATTTGGAGCATTCCAAAAATTAGGAGACCGTAGTAGTAAAAAACAAGGCGCAGTATAATATTAAATAATCAAAGATTATAAATATTTATTAAGGAAGAGGAGAAACATGGAAGCACTAGTATATGTATTTTTATTAGTTGGAACACTAATGGTAATATTTTTTGCAGTCTTTTTTAGAGACCCGCCTAGAATAGCTAAGTAAAACACAAAACTATTAAAATCAAGATTCAAAATACACAAATTAAAATGTAAATATAATTATTTACATTTTATATAAATAATATTAAATACAACTTCAGAAATTACTCTTCATGTTCTTCAAAAGGATCTCTTAAACCTTTCGAGATAGGACCAAAAGAAGTGTATATAGAATAACCAGTAACACCAAATAATAAACTAAGAATAAAAATGCTAAGAACTGTTGCAGTTTCCATAATTTAATAACAAATAAAACTAAATTATTTTTATAATAATATTATAAAAACTATTAATTAAACAAATTAACAAAATTCATTATGGCTTTAAGAACTAGACTGGGAGAAATACTAAGACCATTAAATTCTGAATATGGCAAAGTTGCACCAGGATGGGGAACAACTCCTATCATGGCAATATTTATGTTATTATTTTTTTTATTTTTATTAATTATTTTACAAATATATAATTCATCATTAATTCTAGAAAACGTAGATATTGACTGGGCAAGCTTAGGAAATTAAGCAATCAAGACAAGTACTAAAAATAATACTTGTCTTAATAATCAAAATTAATCTACTAATGAAAGTTCATGCTCAGAAAAACTGTTAGTATTAACACCGCTATAAGTTGATTTAGTAAAACGAACTAAAATAGGATATTTTATACCTTTATCTACCTTAACAATGGTACCACTATCTTGATACCAATATGACTCTTTTCTTAATACTTTCACTTTTTTACCTTTCTCAAGCATATAATAAATCCACCTAAAAAATAAGAAAATAGTAAAATAAATATAAATTAATTGTATAATAACAATGAAATACTTTAAATAAATATTAACTTTTACAAACTAAAAAGATAGTTTATTATAAAGTTGCCTATGCAATTATAAAGATGTTACATTCATATAAATAATAAATCGAACTAAAAAGTAAAGGTAAATAATTATGAAATTTTCATGGAAAGATGTATTACTCTGGTCTCTACCAATCATTGTTATATCATTTTTTCTTTGGCAAGGAATATTTGCACCAGCGACAAGTGAAAATACTACAAATTTAACCAACTCAAGAATGACATATGGAAGATTTTTAGAATATATTGAAATGGGATGGGTTAAAAAAGTTGACTTATACGATAACGGACATACTGCAATAATAGAAGCAATTGGACCAGAAATAGGAAATAGAATACAAAAAATAAGAGTAGAATTACCAGCAAGTGCACCAGAACTAATTACGAAACTTAAAAAGAATCATATAGATTTAGACGCCCATCCAACTAAAAATAATACTGCACTATGGAGTCTCTTAGGAAATTTACTTTTTCCACTACTTTTAATTACAAGCTTAACATTACTATTTAGAAGGTCAAATAATGCAACAGGAGGACCAGGACAAGCTATGTCATTCGGAAAATCAAAAGCATTATTTCAAATAGAGGCTAAAACAGGTATTATCTTCGATGATGTAGCAGGTATAGATGAAGCGAAAGAAGAGTTTGAAGAGATAGTGACATTTTTAAAAAAGCCAGAATATTTCACAGCAGTTGGAGCAAAAATACCAAAAGGGGTTTTATTAGTAGGACCTCCAGGAACAGGAAAAACACTATTAGCAAAAGCTATAGCAGGAGAAGCTAATGTACCTTTTTTTAGTATTTCAGGATCTGAATTTGTAGAAATGTTTGTAGGAGTGGGTGCATCAAGAGTAAGAGATCTATTCAAAAAAGCAAAAGAAAACGCACCATGCATAATATTTATTGACGAAATTGATGCAGTAGGAAGACAAAGAGGTACTGGGATAGGTGGAGGCAATGATGAACGAGAACAAACTTTAAACCAACTATTGACAGAAATGGATGGATTTGAAGGCAACACAGGAATAATTGTTGTAGCAGCGACTAATAGAGCTGACATATTAGACTCTGCTCTCTTAAGACCAGGAAGATTTGATAGACAAGTAAATGTAGATATACCAGACTTTAAGGGAAGATTAGATATTTTAAATGTACACGCAAAAAATAAAAAAATTGATAGAAACGTATCATTGTCAATAATTGCAAGACGTACACCTGGTTTTTCAGGAGCAGATTTGGCTAATTTGCTAAATGAATCTGCTATATTAACAGCTAGAGAAAGAAAAAATCAAATAACACTAAAAGAAATTGATAAAGCAATCGATAGAATAATAGCTGGCATGGAAGGTACTGCGTTAATTGATAGTAAAAGTAAAAGACTAATAGCATATCATGAAATTGGACATGCAATTGTTGGAACATTACTAAAAGATCATGAAAATATACAGAAAGTAACATTAATACCAAGAGGACAAGCTAGAGGATTAACTTGGTTCACTCCATCTGAAGATCAAAGCTTAATATCTAGATCTCAGATTAAAGCTCGAATTATGGGAGCTTTAGGAGGTAGAGCAGCAGAAGAAATTGTTTTTGGAGAATCAGAAATTACAACAGGCGCAAGCAATGATCTACAACAAGTCACTTCAATGGCAAGACAAATGGTAACAAGATTTGGAATGTCTAATATTGGCCCAATGTCATTAGAAAACGAAAATTCTAATCCATTTTTAGGTAGAGGAATGGGAAATACAAGCGAATATTCAGATGAAATTGCAATAAAAATAGATGCTCAGATTAAAATAATAGTTGATGAATGCCACAATAAAACAAGAAATATAATAAAAAATAATAGAGTCATAATAGACAAATTAGTAGACATACTAATAGAAAAAGAAACCATTGATGGTAGTGAATTCATCAATATTATCAAGCAATATACTAAAATACCAAAAAAAATTTAATAAATTGCATCATCAGAAACGAGACTGACGGGATTCGAACCCGCAACTTCCGCCGTGACAGGGCGGTGCTCTAACCGATTGAACTACAGTCCCACTACAGCAAATAATAAATCAAACCAATATATATTGTCAAGGAAATGGAACACAGGAGAGGAAGGGATTCGAACCCTCGGTATAATTATAATTATACAACAGATTAGCAATCTGCCGCTTTCAACCTCTCAGCCACCTCTCCATTTTTATACAGAATAAAATAATTAAACGATAAATGGCTCAGGCGGGACTTGAACCTGCGACCTTGGGCTTATGAGTCCCCTGCTCTAACCAACTGAGCTACTGAGCCAATTATACTTTAATAAGAATATAACATTTAAATAAAAAATAAACAAACTAATCCTCATGCAACTAACATTGAACCAAGTCTATCATGTGTTAATAATTCATATAATAAAGAATAACGAACTCTACCATCAATAATATGAACAGCTGGCACCTTATTATTTAATGCATTAATACAACAGTCTATCTTAGGAATCATACCATCAGTAATAACTCCTTTAGATTTTAAGTCATAAATTTTATTTAAATTAACATGCTTGATTAGACTAGAATCATCATAAACATTATTAAGAATTCCAGGAGTATCAGTAAGCAAAATTAACTTCTCGGCCTTTATACAAGAAGCTATAGAACCAGCTAAAGTATCTGCATTAATATTATATGTCTGTCCTCTTACATCAGAAGCAACACTAGCTACTACTGGTAAAAAACTACTATCAAGAAGAGTACTCAATACTTTAAGATTTATCTTACTGACATTACCTGTAAGATCATTAGAGTTTTGAGACAATGGAACAGCAGTAAATAAATTTGCATCCTTACCTGATAAACCTACAGCAGGAATATCATTTTGATTCAATAAAGATACTAAATTTTTATTAACATAACCACTTAAAACCATTTCAACTACCTCCATCGTATTTGTATCTGTCACACGTAAACCTCGTTCAAATTTTGGTTTAATATTTAACTTAAATAGCCAATGATCAATTAAATATCCACCACCGTGAACTAAAATAATTTTGATACCTAATAAATATAAAAAAGCTATATCATGAATTACATTTAACTGTAAAGACTTACTTTTCATAGCAGATCCACCATACTTGATAACAAAAGTAGAACCAGAATACTTACGAATTAATGATAAAGTATCAACAGAAAAATAAAAACGTTCAGAAGTTACAGAATTTGACATTTAAATACTTATTTATTATTAATAATTAATTAAAATAGAAACAATAAAAATGTTTAATAAATAATATAATAAGACATTATGTCAAATTTTTGGGTAAATTTATATAAATTTCCAAGATTTTTAATAAGCGTATTAATAGGGTTTTTCTTGACAACTTTTCAACCAATTTTTAAGTTATTAAAGAACAAGAAAGACAAACTTTTATTTATCATCATAATAACAATAATAATGGCCCTATTTTATAGAATAATACAAATAATGACAGACAATATATAAAAAAATTGAACATATATAATATATATAATAATAATACGATTTATTCTTTGGGGGTTTTGTGTGTCTGTTTCTAATTTTGTATCTGGTGCTTTTTCATTAATGGATAGCCTTGTTAGAAATGGTGTTTTTCATATTTTTGGTTATCCAGGTGGTGCTATTTTACCTATATATGATGAGCTGTTTCATTGGGAAGAAAAAAATTTAATTGAACATATCTTATGTCGACATGAACAAGGAGCTGTTCATGCAGCCGATGGTTATTCAAGATCATCAGGAAAAGTTGGTGTTTGTTTTGCAACGTCTGGACCAGGTGCTACTAATTTAGTTACTGGAATAGCTACAGCACAAATGGATTCTATTCCTATTATTTTGATCACTGGTCAAGTGTCTCGTGCTTTCATAGGAACTGATGCTTTCCAAGAAGTAGATATTTTTGGTATTACGTTGCCTATAGTAAAGCATTCTTATGTTGTTAGAGATCCTAGGGATATGAGTAGGATTGTTTCAGAAGCTTTTTATATAGCACAGGAAGGTAGACCTGGTCCAGTATTAATCGATATTCCTAAAGATGTAGGTCTTGAAAAATTTTCCTATAATTTTGTTTCAAAATCTAATTTGAATTTATCAAGATCTAAATCTTTAAAGCCTATTAAAGAAAAGCATTTTCATAGAATGATTGAATTAATCAAGCAATCTAGTCAACCTCTTTTGTATGTAGGAGGTGGTGCTATTTCATCTAATGCTTCTAATATTATTTTAGAGTTTGCTAATTTATTTCAAATTCCAATAACAACAACGCTCATGGGTAAAGGAATTGTTGATGAGAATCATTTGCTGTCTTTAGGTATGTTGGGAATGCATGGAACTGCTTATGCTAATTTTGCTGTAAGTGAATGTGATTTATTAATTGCTTTAGGTGCACGCTTTGATGATCGTGTTACTGGTAAATTAGATGAATTTGCTTGTAATGCGCAAGTTATTCATATTGATGTTGACCCTGCAGAAGTAGGTAAGAATAGAATTCCTCATGTAGCAATTGTTGGTGATATTAATGATGTAATTACGAGTTTTTTAAATTATTTGAGTTGTTCTCAAAAAAATGTAACGAATAATGAGCAAACAAGTTCTTGGAAACAGAGGATTTGTGCTTGGAAAAAGCAATATCCTTTATTAATTCCAAAGAATGTAAACTTTTTATCTGCGCAAGAAATTTTACATACAATTTCTATACTTGAACCACAAGCTTATTTCACAACAGATGTTGGTCAACATCAAATGTGGGCAGCTCAGTTTTTAAATGTTTTACCTAGACATTGGATGTCTAGTTCTGGTTTAGGAACAATGGGTTATGGTTTACCAGCTGCTATTGGTGTTCAGGTAGCTTGCCCAAATCAAAAAGTTGTATGTATTAGTGGTGATGCTAGCTTTCAGATGAATTTACAAGAATTAGGAACTATTGCTCAGTACAATTTGCCTATTAAAATTCTTGTTATAAATAATAAATGGCAAGGTATGGTGAGACAATGGCAACAAGCTTTTTATGGTGAGAGGTATTCTCATTCCAATATGGAAAAAGGATCTCCTAATTTGACTAAGCTTGCTCAATCTTTTGGATTATTAGGATTAGAAATTCAATCAAGAAAAGATTTTAAAAGTATTTTAAAAGTATTTTGTAGTTATAATGGACCTGTTATTTTAAATTGCAAAGTAAAAGAAGAAGAGAATTGTTATCCAATGGTAGCTCCTGGTAAAAGTAATTCACAGATGATTGGTTTAGTCAAGCAGTCGTCAATATATAGTCTTGAAAAAAATATTAACATTTCAGTTAATTCTAGATCAAATTAAAAATTTACATTTTTATTGGGCCGGGTTGGATTTGAACCAACGTAGGCTAAGCCAGCGGATTTACAGTCCGCCCCCATTAACCACTCGGGCACCGACCCTTTGTTATTATTTATTTTAATAGTAGAAACTATATCAAATTTTTTGATAAAAATCAATTATAGGTTATATAAAATTATTGGTGGATACAACCGGATTTGAACCGGTGACTTTCACGATGTCAACATGATACTCTACACCATCTGAGTTATGTATCCTATTTTATTTTACATTAGTTTTTGTTTTAATCTAGTTGATTTACCTGATCGATTTCTAAGATAGTATAATTTAGATCTTCTCACTTTTGATTTTCTCGTTATTTCTATTTCTATTATTTGAGGAGAATGTAATAAATATATTCTTTCAACACCTATGTTTTGTACAGTCTTTCTAACTGTAATTGTTTGATTAATTTGTGAATTATTTTTTGAAATAACTACGCCTTCTGATATTTGAATTCTTTCTTTATTTCCTTCTTGTATCACTTTTTTTATTTTTATAGTATCGCCTATTTCTATTATTGGGATATCATCTTTTATATAATTTTGCTCTATTTTGTTAATCAAATTTATTTTTTGTTTTAATTTTTTTATCATATTTAAATTTTAACTTAATATTTTTTAACCCTATTTTATTTAATATTTTTAATATTAGTCAACTATTTTAGTATTTTATTTATTTAATAGTTATAGTTTTTTATTTGCTTATGTTATAATAAATTATTATCGAAGGTAATAATTTATTTACTTTAAAAATTATATGTTTGAACGCTTTACTGAAAAAGCAATTAAAGTAATTATGTTAGCTCAAGAAGAAGCAAGAAGGTTAGGACATAACTTCGTTGGTACTGAACAAATATTATTAGGTTTAATTGGTGAAGGTACTGGTATTGCTGCTCAAGTGTTAAAGTCTATGAATGTTAACCTTAAAGATGCTAGAATTGAGGTAGAAAAAATTATAGGTCGGGGTTCTGGTTTCGTAGCTGTAGAAATTCCTTTTACACCAAGAGCTAAACGTGTTTTAGAATTGTCTTTAGAAGAAGCAAGGCAATTAGGTCATAATTATATAGGTACCGAACATTTATTAATGGGTTTAGTTAGAGAAGGAGAAGGAGTTGCAGCAAGAGTTTTAGAGAATCTAGCAGTTAATGTTGCGTCAATTAGAACGGAAGTTATTCAGATGTTGGGGGATAATGCTGATGTTAATACTAATGGTAGTAATAATATGCAAGCTAGAAGTAAAACTCCTACTTTGGAAGAATTTGGTTCTAATTTAACAGAGTTAGCTATAGAAGGAGTTCTAGATCCTGTTGTAGGTAGACAAAAAGAAATTGAAAGGGTTATTCAAATCTTAGGGCGTCGGACTAAAAATAATCCTGTATTAATTGGAGAGCCTGGTGTTGGTAAAACTGCTATTGCTGAAGGTCTTGCTCAAAGAATTGCAAATAGAGATATTCCTTCTATTTTAGAAGATAAATTGGTAATTACATTAGATGTTGGATTATTAGTTGCTGGAACAAAATATCGAGGTGAATTTGAGGAAAGACTTAAAAGAATTATGGATGAAATTAAGTCTGCGACAAATGTAGTTCTAGTAATAGATGAAGTTCATACTCTTATTGGTGCTGGTGCAGCAGAAGGAGCTATAGATGCTGCTAATTTATTAAAGCCTGCTTTAGCTAGAGGTGAGCTACAGTGTATAGGTGCAACTACTTTAGAAGAATATCGTAAGCATATTGAAAAAGATGCAGCTTTAGAACGTCGTTTTCAACCAGTTTTAGTCGGAGAACCAACCGTTGAAGAAACAATTGAAATTTTATTTGGATTAAGAGATCGTTACGAAAAACATCATCAATTAAAGATGTCTGACGAAGCTTTAGCTGCTGCGGCTAAATATTCTAATCAGTATATCTCTGATAGATTTCTTCCAGATAAAGCTATTGATTTAATTGATGAAGCTGGTTCTAGGGTACGTTTGTTGAATTCGCAATTACCTCCTGCTGCGCGCGAACTAGATAGAGAGTTAAGATCTGTACTAAAAACTAAAGATGAAGCTATTAGAGCACAAAAATATGAAAAAGCTGAACAGTATAGAACTAGAGAAACAGAGATTAAAGCTCAGATCGCTGCCATTGCTCAAAGTAAAAATTCTGAACCAGATCTTCAATTAGAAGATCCAGTAGTTACTGAAGATGATATTGCTGAGATTGTTGCATTTTGGACAGGTATTCCTGTAACTAAATTGACTAAAAGTGAGTCAGAGAAGTTAATGCATATGGAAGAAACATTACATAATAGAATTATTGGTCAGGAAGAAGCTGTTGTTGCAGTTTCACGAGCAATTAGACGTGCAAGGGTTGGTCTTAAAAATCCTAACCGTCCTATCGCAAGCTTTATTTTCTCTGGACCTACTGGGGTAGGTAAAACTGAATTAACTAAAGCATTAGCATCATACTTTTTTGGTGCACAAGAAGCGATGGTTAGATTAGATATGTCAGAGTATATGGAAAGACATACGGTTTCTAAATTAATTGGTTCACCTCCTGGTTATGTTGGTTATAGTGAGGGAGGATATTTGACAGAAGCTGTTAGGAAAAGACCTTATACAGTAATTTTATTTGATGAAATTGAAAAAGCTCATCCTGATATTTTTAATCTCCTTTTACAAATTTTAGAAGATGGTCGTTTAACAGATGCTAAAGGACGTACTATTGATTTTAAAAATACTTTATTGATTATGACTTCTAATATTGGATCAAAAGTAATTGAAAAAGGTGGGGGAGGTTTAGGTTTTGAGTTGGGTGAGTCACAGGTAGAGTCTCAGTATAATCGTATTAAGTCTCTTGTGAATGAAGAACTTAAGCAATATTTTCGTCCAGAATTCTTAAATAGATTAGATGAAATAATTGTATTTAGGCAGTTAACTAAAGATGAAGTTCGAGAGATTGCTGATTTAATGTTAAAAGAAGTTTTTGATCGAATAAAACAGCAAGATATAATTTTAAGTGTTACCGATAGGTTTAAGAATAAGTTAGTTGATGAAGGATATAATCCTAGTTATGGTGCGCGTCCATTACGTCGTGCGGTTATGCGTTTACTTGAAGATAGTTTAGCAGAGGAAGTATTAGCAGGTAAGATTAAATCAGGAGATAGTGCTGTTGTAGATGTTGCTGATGATGGCTTAGTTAAGGTATTACTTGGGGATACATTGCAAGTATAGTAAGTAAATAGTGTTTTTTTATTAATTTCATATATTATATTCAGTAACAGGCTCCTATATAAAAGAACGAAAAAAATAACATTATATATTAGTGAGACCTGTTATGTTAAAGTATAACAAGATATTGGTGAAATATGCCAGGAACCAGATTTGAACTGGTGACACGAGGATTTTCAGTCCACTGCTCTACCAACTGAGCTATCCCGGCCTGCTAATTCTATTATATTATAATTTATGATAAATTATTAAAAAGTTTTATTTTTTTAATTTATGTTTTTAAATATGCTTATTTCTGGCAAAAATTTTAATTTACAATAGCCTATATTTCCATTACGATTTTTACATATTTTTAAGTCAATAATTTTGTTATTTTCTAATTTAATTTTTTGGGTTGTTTCTTCTTTCTCATATAAAATAAGTATAATATCTGCATCTTGTTCTATTGAATTGTGTGTTACTATTTCTTGAGAGATTAAGTTAAAGTGTTCATTTTGACTTAAATCATATGATTTTGAGTATATATTAAAAATTATTTTATCAATGTATTTTTTATATATTAAGTTTTTTGTATTATTTTGTATTATATTGACTGTTGTTAGTAATAACATTTGACTATTTTCCATCCATATATTCTGAGATAGATATTTGTGATGGTGAGTAAGTAATATTTTAGTTGTTTCATTAATGCATTTAAAGATATACTGACTAGATATATTAATTAAGGTAATTATATTATTTATTTGTTGCTCTGATTTAATTTTATTGCTTACTATTAGCTTGATATTATGTAGTTTTATGATTTGTGTTTTTATGTTTGTTGTATTGTTTATATTAATGTTATTAGCATATTTTGATCTTATATTTATGTTATTTTCTGATTTAATACATCCACTTTCTTTAAGGTCAGATAGCAATGGTTCTTTATTGCTTCTAATTTCTATGTTTCTATTAAGTTGTGATATTATTATTACTGGTAATTTTAAGAATTGAGCTAATAGTTTTAATTTTCTTGTAATGTATCCAAGCTCTTGACTTCTACTATATTTTTTTTGTTTTTCTGTAGAAAATTCAATTAATTGTAAATAATCTATTATGATTAAATCAAGATATTCAGTTTTTTTAAGTTTTTTAGCTATTTGATTGATGTAGTTAATGTCTATATTGTTTTTATCACTAATATATATATTTTTATTTAATAAAACATTGCATATATTGCTAATTTTCTTCCATTCATTCTGATTTAATTTTGCTATGTTCTTTTGATTAATATTAATTTCTGATGCTATAGATAATAGTTTATTGAATATTTCATTATTAGACATTTCAAGACTAAATATAAGTGAGCTAGCATTCTGATAAAGAAAAATATTATATGCAATATTTATTGCAAATGAAGTTTTACCAATAGATGGTCTACCTGCTATAATGATTAAGTTACCTTTTGGTAAATTTGTAATAATGTTATCTAGTTCAAAAAATCCTGATTTAGTTATTGTTTTTTTATTTATATTCTTTGAATATACTTTTTGATATTTAAGTTCCAATAGTTTTTTTGCAACTAAATCTTTTATGTTTATTATTTTATTTTGTTTATGTTCATTTATTTGTGTTTCGATTAAATATATATAAGATAGAATTTTGTTGTACAAATTATAATTACTAGCATATTTTATATATCCTACTTTAATAATGTTATATCCAAATTGAATGATAAGTCTTTTTAGGTGATTATTATTTAGGATTTGAATTAAGTTTTCAATATTTTTATTAATCTTCGATGATGATATAAAAATTTGACTTTTTCTCATCATCTGAATAATTTTTTCTAAACCACCTATTTTTAATAATATTTTGTTGTTTTGTAGTTTATACAATAGATCACATAGGTTGTTTTTATTTTTTTGATTGATATTTGATAAATTTAAATATATTATTTGGTTGGTTTCTAAAAAGAAATATTCCTTTTTTATAAGACTTTTAATTACATGAAAAATTTCTGGATAGATTAATATTATACCTAAAAGTATTTCTTCTGCTATATGGTTTTGTGGAATAAATTTATATTTATATAATTTATTCATAAAGCTTTAAGTTAATGTGTTTTTGTTTTATATATTTGTAGGTATTATATTAATTGGTATGTCTACGCTAACTTTAGGGTTAATTTGAATTTTTATGTTTCTTATTCCAATTAATTTTGTTTCTACAATTTGAATTTGTATTTTATTAATTGATAAGTTTGTATATTTGTTTACCCATTTTGTTATATCTTTTTCTGTAACGTTTCCGAAAATTAAATTAGTTTTTCCTTTCTTTTTATATACTGAAATTTTTTCGATTTTTTTAATGTTATCTTGTAGTAATTTACTTTCAATTTGATTAGCTTCTTTTTGCTTTGTTTTTATATTTTCTAACATTTTAATGTGCTTGATTTTTTTAGATGTTGCTATTTCTGCTATTTTACTTGGTATTAAATAGTTAAAAGCATATCCACGAGCAACATTTATTAATGATCCTTTCTTTCCTTGTTTTAAATTATCTTTTATTAAGATAATGTTTACTTTTTTTTTCATATTTTGAATTTATTGAGTACCAAATATTTTTTTATTAATATTAACAGATTTTTACTTTTTATATGAATATTTATTTGGTTGGATGTAGAATGTAGTGTAGTATATTATTATTTTTTAAAAAGTATGACGCTATTATAGATCTTTCTAATGTATTACAATATAAAATCAAGCTACTGTTCGTGATATAATATTTAATGAGTTTTAATGTTTTATTTAGTTTAAACTCTTTAATTGGAATATTAATTGATTTTTTTATATGTCTTATATTAAAATCAATTTTTGTTCTAAGATCTATTATTATAAAGTTATTTTTAATTATTCTTAGTTCATTTTTTAATAGTATATTATTTAACTTAAAATTATTGATTTTATTTTTTTGATCTCTTTTTAAGTAAACTTTTCTTTTTTTATTGTTTATCTTAAGAGTGTTATGTATTAATAAAAAATTTTTACATCTTTTCTCTAATCCTAATATGATTTTGATTGTTTCAATTGCTTGTAATATTCCGATGTAGCCAACAGCAATTCCCATTACTCCATTTCGATTACAATTATTATTTGTTAATAAGAGATTTTTGTTATATACATTGTTATATCTAATACCGTTTTTGTAGTTAAATGGAACAACTTGTCCTTCAAAATTATCAATAGCACCGTATATATAAGTTTTATGTAATTGATAGCAAATTTTATCTATGATGTATCTTGTTTTAAAATTATCTGTTGTGTCTATAATTATATCATAGTAGGATATTACCTCTATACTATTTTCTGTATTTAAATTATATTGGTGTTTAATAATTGTACAATTATTGTTAATCATTTGTATCTTTTTTTTTGCGGAATTGACTTTAAAGTTTTTTATATCATTTGTACTATATAATATTTGTCGATTTAAGTTTGAATTTTCTATTTTATCCCCATCAATTAATCCTATATAACCAATTCCAGATGTTGCTAAATATATAATAGCTGGACAGCCTAATCCACCTGCTCCTATTATTAGTACTTTTGCATTTTTTAGTTTTTTTTGTCCTTGTATACCAATGTTTTCTAAAATTATTTGTTTAGAGTAATTTTTATATTCTTCTTGTGATAGTTTTATTTTTGTGTTATGTTTAAGGTTTAACATTATTTATTTCTTTTTTTGAGTTTAGAGTATAATAGATCTAATATGTAAATGTGTAATTACGCCTTTAGTTCAGTTGGTAGAACGTAGGTTTCCAAAATCTAATGTCGAGGGTTCAAGTCCTTCAGGGCGTGTTTAGTGTATTCTTTAATATTATATTGGACAAATTAATCATTAATTATATAATATTGTATAATTTGTTAATAATGCAGTTTTTAATTTTTTTATATTTAGATAAATATAATATATTTTTTTAAAGTTTTGAATTTTTATGTCTAAAAAAGTTGTTGGTTTCGTTAAATTGGCATTAGCAGCTGGTAAAGCAACGCCAGCTCCTCCTGTTGGACCTGCTTTAGGTCAATATGGAGCAAATATTGTAATGTTTTGTAAAGAATATAATGCTAAAACAGCTGATAAAGTTGGTTTAGTTATTCCTGTTGAAGTATCCATTTATGAGGATCGTAGTTTTTCTTTTACTTTAAAGACTCCTCCGGCTTCTGTATTATTAGCTAAAGCGGCAGGTATAGATAAGGGATCTGGTACTCCTAATTCAAAAAAGGTGGGATTTATTTCTCAAGCAAAATTAAATGAAATTGCTGCTATCAAGTTACCGGATTTAAATACTGTAGATATTAATCAAGCTATCTTAATTATTAGCGGTACAGCACGTAGTATGGGAATTTTAATTGAATAGATAAAATTAAAATATTTTTTAAGGAAAAATTTACATATTTTATGGTTAAACGTTCACGTCGTTTTGTAAGTGTTTTGCAAAAATTAGATAAAAATATATTATATACTCCTCATGAAGCATTATTGTTATTAAAAAATTGTTCTTCGGTTAATTTTGTTGAGACATTAGAAGCACATATTACATTAGGTTTAGATCCTAAATATGCGGATCAACAGTTAAGATCAACAGTAATTTTGCCTAAAGGTTCTGGTAAAGTTGTTAAAGTTGCAGTTATTACACAAGGAGATAAAATAAATACAGCTCTCTCTGCTGGGGCTGATATAGTTGGTTCTGAAGATTTAATTGAAGAGATATTTCAAGGTCGTTTAAATTTTGATAAGTTAATTGCAACTCCTGATATGATGTTGCTTATTGCAAAATTAGGACGTTTATTAGGGCCTAGAGGATTAATGCCTTCTCCCAAATCAGGTACTGTTACCAATGAGTTAAAAAGTGCTATTAGTGAATTTAAGGCTGGTAAATTAGAATATAAGGTTGATCGCACTGGTATAGTTCATGTACCCATTGGTAAATTAAATTTTTCTGTTGATGATTTACAGTTGAACTTAAAAGCCTTACAAGAATCAATTAATAAAAATAGACCAAGTGGTTCTAGAGGTAAGTATTGGAAATCTTTATATTTATCTAGTACAATGGGACCAGGTATTCCTGTCGATTTGAATCTTTTAAAGATTTAAGAAAACAGGGTAGTTTATAATTAGTTATTTTTATTTTTAAATTGAGTATGAGTAATAAAATTGATAATATTATTGAAGAGTTAAAGTCTCTGACTTTATTAGAAGCTGCTGAATTAGTTAAACAAATAGAAGAAGCTTTTGGTGTAGATGCTTCAGCTATGTCTAATACAGGTATGGTTATGATACCAAATAATGTAGATGGTGTATCAGTTGAAGAAGTAGAAGAAAAAACAGCGTTTGATGTAATATTAGAAGAAGTGCCTGCACCAAAAAAAATTACAATTTTAAAGGTTGTTCGTTCTTTAACTGCTTTAGGTTTAAAAGAAGCAAAAGAGTTAGTTGAATCAACTCCCAAAATAATTAAAGAAAGCATTTCTAAAGATGATGCAGAAGAGATTAAATCTAAATTAGAGGAAGTAGGGGCTAAGGTGTCAATTAAATAAAAAAAATGCAATAGAGATAACACAAATGTGCAACATCGCTATTGCATTTTTTTATTTTTTAAAATAATCCTAGAGTTATAGCTTTTGATAAAGGCATTGTTGCCCCTATTCCTAGCCAAATTGTTATAAACGTGGCTATTACAAATATTGTTGTAGCTATTGGTCTTCTAAAAGGGTTTTGAAATTTATTGATACTTTCTATAAAAGGAATAATAATCAACCCTGCTGGTACAGATGCCATTGATAAAACACCTATTAGTTTATTTGGTATAACTCTTAATAGGTTGAATGTTGGAAAAAAATACCATTCTGGTAGTATCTCTAGTGGTGTAGCAAATGGGTCTGCTGGTTCTCCAATTCCCATTGGCTCTAATACTGCAAGGCCTACACTGCATGCTATTGTTCCTAAGATTACTACTGGAAAAATATAAAGTAGATCATTAGGCCAAGCGGGCTCTCCATAATAATTATGTCCCATTCCTTTTGCTAATTTTGCTCTTAATTTTGGGTCTGTTAGATCTGGTTTTTTTATAATAGACATATTGAAATAACCTTATTTGTTTGTTTATTTATAATGGACCTGAAATACCTTGTTTGCGTATCATTAAAAAGTGCATCAACATAAAAACGGCTGTAAGTAAAGGTAAAACAAAAGTATGTAAACTGTAAAATCTAGTTAGTGTGCTTTGTCCAACACTTACATTTCCTCTTAGAAGTTCAACTATTGTACTTCCTATGATAGGTATGGCTTCTGGAACCCCAGTTACTATTTTTACAGCCCAATAGCCTATTTGATCCCATGGTAGTGAATAACCTGTAACTCCGAAAGAAACTGTAAGAACAGCTAGTATAACTCCAGTAATCCAAGTTAATTCTCTTGGTTTTTTGAATCCTCCAGTTAAATATACTCGAAAAACATGTAATATTAACATTAGTACCATCATACTTGCGGACCATCTATGAATTGATCTTATCAACCATCCAAAGTTTACTTCTTTCATGATGTATTCTACAGAAGAAAAAGCTTCTGCTACAGTAGGTCTATAGTAAAATGTCATGGCGAAACCGCTTGCTACTTGAATTAAGAAAGATGTGAATACAATGCCCCCTATACAATAAAATATATTTACATGTGGAGGTACATATTTGCTAGAAATATCATCTGCGATAGATTGAATTTCTAGTCTTTCTTCAAACCAGTCGTATACTTTGCCCATATAGATTTTATTTTTTTATATTTTAAATTAGTGCGTTTAAACTATATTATTAGAAATGTCTTGACTATTTGTTTATTATATATATTATAACATCTCGATTTTTATTTTAAATGTAAGATATTTTTTATGGAAATAGCTTTATTACTTAATTCCTTGATGATATCTTTTTTGTATATTGTTCTTATTACTTTATTCACAGTATTTTCACTAGTTCCTGTTAAAATTGCTATATTTTTATTGGATAATTTAAATGGTATAGAAATTTTTTGACTTTTTATTTTACCAAATTGTAAGCATATAGTAAAAATTAGTTGAATTATTCTATTTTTTACTTGTTTTTGACTCATTATGTTATTCATTGCTTCATAGTTATCTATTGTTTTTTTTAAGCCATTAAATATATTAATTCCCATTAGAATGTTTATGCTACTTTTATTTATACTATATTCATTTAAAGTAAGTATATATGCTTTTTCTAAAGCAATAATTTTATAATATGTTTTTACTTTTTTATTGTTTTTAATTAATATACTATGTTTATCAAGTATCGCTAATGGTAGTAATTCTTTATTAGGAAAAACTTTTGTAATAAAAATAATCCCAGATAAAATAATAATAATGTTACTTTTTTTTTTGTTTAATATAATGAAGTCTTCTCTTTTTAGTTTATATATGTAGTAGGGTATTTTATTTTGTGTTAAGAACTTAATCCATTTCATTATAAATTATAAACTGCTCTTTTTGTGTTTTTGCTCTATTGTATAATTTCTTATTAAATTAAAAAAGTGAAAAAAATTTTATTAGTAGATGATGATCAAAATTTATGTAATCTTTTATCTTCTTATTTAGTTGATTTTAATTTTTCTGTAGATTCAGTAAATAATATTCGTAATGCTTTAGCTTATATTAGAAAAGATTGTCCTGATTTAGTAATTTCTGATATAATGATGCAAGATCTTAATGGTTATGACTTTATTAAATTGTTGAAACTTGACAATTTATATATTCATATCCCGGTTATTTTTTTAACTGCTAAAGGTATGACGGCTGATAGAATTAAAGGATATAATTTAGGTTGTCATGCTTATTTGACAAAGCCTTTTGATCCTAAAGAATTGATTGCCATTATTTGCAATATTTTTAATCAAATTAATTTATTACATAAAAGTAATCTAGTCAATAATTATAAATTTCTTTCTAATACTAAGTTATTAAATATTTTTAATTTGACTAGGCGTGAAAAAAATGTGCTTACTTTAGTTTTGCAAGGTTATATGAATAAAGAGATAGCTATTAGTTTAGGTGTTAGTCAAAGAAATATTGAAAAATATGTTAGTCAATTATTAAATAAAACTAATACTCGTAATAGAATTGAATTAATTAGATTATTTTTGAGGGCGAATGACGGGAGTCGAACCCGCGTATGATGGAGCCACAATCCATTGCCGTAACCTCTTGGCTACATCCGCCATATGTGATTGCATGTTTAAAGTTATTATAGTATTTTTTTATAATTCTGGTCTACTTTTATTTTGTTTTTATTTATTATTTATGAAAAATTATTTTACTATATTTATTAATGGTGATCCTTTTAATTGTGATTCTTCTATGTCTGTGTTCGATATTTTGAAATATTTGGATATTGATGTAAATAATGTTATTATAGAATACAATAATGATATTGTGAATGAAATTGAATTTCATTCTTTATTATTTAAACCAAATGATTCAATTGAAATTATTACTATCGTTGGTGGTGGTTAGCAATATTTTTAACTTGTTTTGTTGATACTGATACTTGCCCATGTTTCATATTAAGATGTATGATTTTTACTTTTATTAATTTTCCTTTGATAAATGTTTTAGTATTATACTTGACATTACTAATTTCTGATATATGTAGCAATGCTTTAATTCCATATATATCCATAAATAATCCGTAAGATTGTGACGTTATTATTCTTCCATAAAGTATTTCACCTATTTTAAATTTATGTAATGATATTTTCAATTGTGCACTTTTATTGCTTAATATAAGTTGATTTTTATTATCATTTATTGTTAGTATTTTAGATTTTATATTATGTTTTGTTATGCAACATATATGTGATCTAGGAATAAATCCTTGAATTCCTTCGAGATAAGTAATGATTCCTCCTTTGTTAATGTAGTGTATTTTAAGTTCGAATACAATATCTTCTATGTATATTTGTTTTATTCTTTTCCAAGCTCTAATATAGTCTAATCTTTTAATAGACAATATGCATTGTTTTGTATTGATATTTTCTGTAATTAGAAAAAAATCTCTTGTTGTATTTATCAGCATTAAATTATTATGAATTGTATTTTTAAAATTGATTATTAATTCCTCTTTGGGTAAATAACCTATTTTTTCTGTTCCTATATCAACTAAAAATCCTATTTTTTCATTGTGAGTTATTGTACCCGCTACGATATCTCCGCTGTGTAGTCTATAATTATATTTTTTTAGTATTTCTGCAAATTTACTTTTTCTGTTAATCATTTTAAAGTACTTCTTTTTTTTAGCTTTTTTTTATATATTATTTTTATACTAAGGGCAAACGTAGGTAATTACAGGTTTTTTACAAATCTGAGGAAAGTCCGGGCTCTATTTATAAATATATAGCTTTATAAAATAAAGTGTAGGTAACTATAAGGATCGTGCCACAGAAATATACCGCCTGATTTTTATAGGTAAGGGTGCAATGGTTCGGTAAGAGCGTACCAGAAATATTGTTAAAGTATTTGCTAGGTAAACCCAGTATTAGAGCAAAGAAGTTATCATAGGTATATTAGTACTATTTTTATAAGTTTTATATCTTTTTTATTTCATTAGTACCGCATAAAGTAATTAATTTTACTTAAGATTAATAATTACCCTTTTCATATTGAGTGAATTTAATTGGATTGTTGAAAAGAACTAAACCCGGCTTATGTTTTACCCTTTACATATTATTTTTAAGTTTGTTGTAGTTCTCTAATTGTGCTTTCTAAATTTGTATCTATATTTTTTATATCTTTACTATTTAATGTTTTAGTTTTTGATCTATAAGTAATTCTTAAGCTTATATATCTTATTGCATGACTTTTTAGATTATTTTTATACTCATTTAATACCTCAAGTGATTCTATGAATTTGTTATTCCTGTTGATTATAGTTTGTGTTATTTTTTCAATATGTACGTACTTTTGCATTTTTATAGATATGTCTCTAGTTACACTTGGATAGTTAGAATATTTTTGTGAAATATATTCTAAGTGATTTTTTGATTTAGTAGTTTCTATTAGTTGACTCAAATTAATTTCAAATATATATATTGTTTCATCTCTATCGCTAAATTTTTTGATAACCTTATTGTTTAATTCTCCTATTATTCCAATTGTTGTTTTGTTTTTTGGATTATAAATTCCTATCTTTTTATTTTTTTTAAATAGATATTCTGCTGTATTTATATTTGTTTCATTATTTGTTAGTATTTCTTGTAATATTGTTTTTGAATTTATTGTTTCTAAAAATGTTTCTATTATATTTTTAAAGTGAAACAAAGTAATATTGCTTGATTGATTGCTCCAGTTATTTCTTGTATAATTTTTGTTTTTTATTAATCCACTTAGATGTCTTTTTTCTGTATATAATTTTTTACTTTTATTATTTATTTCAAATACTTTACCAATTTCAAATATTTCTATATTATTTTTTAAATTTTTGATATTGTGTTCGTAGTTATTAATTAAATTTTCTAATATATTGGTTCTTAAATCCTGTTGTTCACATGTTATTGGATTTTGTATTTGAGGATTATTAAGATGGCTTTGTATATTATTCGTAATACAGCAGTTTATTACTTCATGTAATCCTAATTGATTAAGTGTATTTTTAATGTGTTTTACCTGTGTAAAATTTTTAGATTTATAACCTTGCAGCTTATCTGATTGAATATTATTAAAAAAGTGTTTAAATTGATAAATTCTTCCAATTTCTTCTATTATATCTATTTCTCTTTTTAAATCTTTTGTTCTGTAATTAGGTACTACTATTTCAAATAGTTTGTCTTTTTTACAATATTTAGGTGATAGCTTTAGCTGTTGTAATATATTTTGAATTTTATGTGTTTTTATAAATTTTATTTTTTTACCTTTAATATATCCCAATAATTTATTGATATTTTTTTTTCTGATTTTTATAATACTATCTTCAATTACAATTTTTTGATGAGCTTCATTGTATTTTCCTATTTTTGCTCCAATAAATGTATTAATTAATTTTATACTATCAATAAATGCATTTTCATAAAATTCATTATATTCATTATTAAGAACTATTGTATTTTCTTGTTTATTTATTGTTGTAAAGATTAGTAGTTTAGATTTACTGTTTATATTTTTAGTGATTTTTTTAATTGATTCTGGGTTAAATAATTTAATTGAATTTGAATATTTTATAATATTCTTGTTTTGATTCATTTCTTCATTATTGAAGATATAAAATGTTTGTCCCCATTTTATTTTTATGTATTCTTGAATATTATTTAATGTTTTACTTTCTTCTATTCTATTTATTTTTAACTGATCTAGTATCCAATTAGGTGTTTGTTTTGTAAACATTTTGTCTAGTGTAACAATTCTTATATAAGCTATGTGTGTATGTTTAGTATTTGCTAATTTATTAGTGTTGTGTTCAATGCTATTTTTATAATTTACTTTTATAGGACGTATTTTAATTGGAACATTGAAAATAGTGCTAGCTTCTCTTGCTAAACTTAATGAAGAAGATATTTCTTCTCGATTTGCAGTGATATTTAGGTCTATTATTTTGTCTTTATATTTTTCTATCTTTTCTATATGATCAATTTCTAAACCAGATAAAGTTAAATTTTCTTTAAATTCATTGAATTGTATTTGACTTAAGTTAATAAAGTTATTAATTAGTTGCAATGAAAATTTCATTTTTGTTATTTTATTTGATTGATTTTGATTATTTATGCTTTTGTAAATGAAAGATTATTATTATTAGCATACCTTTCCATAAATCGCATAAATCTGTCCCATTCTAATGGGTTTTTTATTACATAGATACATTCAATACCTTGTGGTTTACCATTAACAAATTTTGCATTTACATCTGTTGTTATTATTTCTCCTTCTTCATCTTTTAAAAACATTCCTTTAATTTCTCCTTTTTCTTGCATTTCTGGTTTAATAATATCTGGTTGATTGAATCTAAATGTTGCAGTTCCAGTACTACCATCACGTGATCTTGTTAATTTAATATTTGGTATACCAGTTTCGTTTATTCCTTGAATAAATTGAATAACAGCCATATTTTCTCCTTAGTCTGTTTATGATCGTTTTGCTAACTGTTTGTTATTGGGATTTATTTAATATTTTTTAGCTAATTTATAATCTGGGGTAGGAGGATTCGAACCTGCGAATGGCGGAGTCAAAGTCCGCTGCCTTACCACTTGGCTACACCCCAATGCAATGAATATATTTGTACAATAATTATTAATGTTATGTCAAGTTATTAAAAGTTTTTAAATATTTAATGTATTTTCTTAAGTTTGATAATTTAATAGTTTGTTGAGTTCTTGTTTGTAACCATTTAATTGTTATTGATCTATTTTTAATTTCATTTTCTCCAATAATAAAGCATATTTGTGCTTTTAATTGATTTGCTTTTTTTATTTGCTTGGTTAAATTATTATTGCTTAAATCAAGTTCAAATTTTATTTGATATTCTTGAAGTATGTGTATAATATCCCATAAGATGTCAGATGTTTGTAAATTTTGTACTGCTAAGTATATTCTATTTTTTTTAATTTTTTGATTTAAGTTTTCTTGCATTAATATAATAAGTCTTTCAAGACCAATTGCCCAACCGACTGCTGGTATCTTTGGTCCTCCTAATTGCTCTATTAGGTTATCATATCTACCTCCTCCACATATTGTATTTTGTTGGTTTAAATTATTCGTTTTTATCTCGAATGCAGTATAATTATAATAATCCAATCCTCTTACTAGGTAATTATTGATTTTGTATTTAATTTTTAAATATGTTAAATTTTCACAAATTATTTCAAAATGTTCAAGAGAAGTGTTACTTAAATACTCTTTTAATTTTGGTGCGTTTTTTAAGATCTCTTGGGTTTTTATATATTTGCTATCTAATATTCTTAATGGGTTTTTACTTATTCTATTTTTTGATTCTGTATCTAATTCATGTTTATATTTTTTTAAGTATTCAACTAAATCTACTTTATATCTTTCTCTTTCTTGTAAATTACCAATTGAATTAATTTCTAATGAATATTGTTCTTTGCATTCTATCTGTTTTAGTATATCAGTTGCTAGTTTGATTACTTCAATGTCCGCGATTGGCATATTGCTACCTATACACTCAATACCAAGTTGATGAAATTGTCTTTGTCTTCCTTTTTGTGGCCTTTCATATCGAAACATTGGTCCTAAATACCATAGCCTGTTAATAGATTTTTCATTATAAAGTTTGTTTGTTATAAATGCTCTTGCTATACTAGCAGTACCTTCTGGTCTTAATGTGATATTTCTTTTTCCTTGGTCATAAAAGCTGTACATTTCCTTGTTCACAATATCGGTAAAATTTCCGATACTTCTCTCAAATAATTCTGTATTTTCAATTATTGGTGTTCGTATTTCTTGATAGTTATGTATATTTAATATATTATTAGCTATTGTGTGTATTGCTTGCCATGTTTGTATTTCGTTGGGTAATATATCTTTTGTTCCTCTTAGCGGTTGCATTTTTACTTTTGTTTGTTATATTTTTATTAATTATATATCGGGCAAGGAGGGATTCGAACCCCCGACACCGTGGTTCGTAGCCACGTGCTCTAATCCACTGAGCTACAAGCCCATTTTAGTAAGTATAATATCATTATATTAGTAAAATAGAAAAATATCTTATTTGTTCTTGATATTTTTGATATACATTTATATTTTATAAATATAATTTATATTTATAAATTTTTTAATAGATACTTAAGGTAAATTAATTATGAGTAAAAAGATACTTTATCAAGATAATGCTCGCAAAGCATTAGAAAAAGGTATGAACATTTTATCTGAGGCAGTATCAATTACTTTAGGTCCTAAAGGTAGAAATGTTGTCTTAGAGAAAAAATATGGATCTCCTCAAATTATTAATGATGGTGTAACTATTGCAAAAGAAATTGAGTTAACAAATTCTATTGAAAATACAGGAGTTGCTTTAATAAGACAAGCTGCTTCAAAAACTAATGATGTTGCTGGTGATGGTACTACAACAGCTACAGTATTAGCTTATGCAATTGTTAAAGAAGGTTTAAAGAATGTTGCTGCTGGTTCTAATCCAATAGTATTAAAACAAGGTATTGATAAAGCAGTTAAGTTTGTGATTAAAAAGATAGGAGAGTACTCGCGTCCAATTACTAGTTCACGTGATATTATGCAAGTAGCTTCTATTTCTGCAGGGAATGATGTTTATATAGGTCAGATGATTACAGAAGCTATAAATAAAGTGGGAAATGAAGGTATTATTTCCTTAGAGGAAGGTCAATCTACTGATACTCTTTTAGATATAAAAGAAGGTATGAAGTTCGATAAGGGATTTATTTCTCCTTATTTCGTTACTGATACATCTAGAATGGAAGTTATACAAGAGAATTCTTATGTTTTACTAACAGACAAAAAAATAACATTAATTCAACAAGAATTACTACCAATTTTGGAACAAGTAGCTAAAACAGGAAAGTCTTTGTTAGTAATTGCAGAAGATGTTGAAAAAGAAGCATTAGCTACTATGGTTGTAAATAAATTAAGAGGTATTATTAATATTGTTGCTGTTCGTGCTCCTGGTTTTGGAGATAGAAGAAAGGCATTATTAGAAGATATTGGTGTTCTTACTTCTAGTGATTTAATTACTGAGGATACTGGCTTGACATTTGATAAAGTATCTTTATCTAATTTAGGCATTGCTAAAAAAGTACAAGTATCAAAGGATAATACAACTATTATTGCTGATAGTAATCAAAAATTAGTTCATATTAGATGTAATGAGATTCGTAAGCAAATTGAGGTTAGCAATAATAGTTATGAAAAAGAAAAGCTTCAGGAAAGGTTAGCAAAACTTTCTAGCGGTGTTGCATTAATTAAAGTAGGTGCTGCTACTGAAACTGAAATGAAGAATAAAAAATTACGCTTAGAAGATGCTATTAATGCTACTAGAGCAGCAATTGAAGAAGGCATAGTGCCTGGTGGTGGTTCTACGTATATACATTTATCTAAAGAGCTTTGTTCTTGGGCAAATAATAATTTAGTTGGTGAACAGCTAGTTGGGGCTTTAATTGTGGAAAAAGCATTGTCATTTCCTCTGAGTAGAATATCTAATAATGCTGGTATTAATGGCGCTTTAATTATAGAGAAAGTGAAACAGAATGATTTTCCTATTGGTTATAATATAAATTCTAGTAAATTAGTTAATATGTATGATTCTGGTATTATTGATCCTGCTAAAGTTGCTCGGTCTGCTTTACAAAATGCCTCATCAATTGCTTCTATGATTTTAACTACTGAATGTATTATTGTTGATGGTGTTAGTAGTTCATAATACTTATTTTAATAAGTATTTAATTAAAATATAAATTCCTTCTTGTTTTATGAATTTAGATATTACATATAAATTGATAAGGGCTATATTATTTATATCGACTTTATCTCTACTATGTAATAATTTGTAGTTTTTATAATATGTTTTTTTTGTATAATATGTATTATAAAATTTTTTATTATATTTATTGATAGTATTGCATTTTTTAGATATTGCGTATTTTTTTAATATTTCATTTGCTACTTCATGTAGTAAATATTTTTCTATCAATAATTTAATGTTATATGTATATTTTATTATTTTAATAAATTTATGATTTGTATTAAAATGATTTTGTTTAAAATCATAGCGTAGTTTTTTAAACTCAGTTATGCTTGTGTTTTGTGTAAAGTATATATTCAAAATTTCAAGACTTATTAATAATAAGTCCATCTTTTTAAAATAATTTTTTTTTTATTCATTATGATCTATTTTCTTTATATTACAAATGATTGTAATCTATTATATAGAATTTTAAATTACTTAAATAATAAATTTATTACTAATTAGTACCTGCAAAGATAAATTCTGGAAATTTTTCTTGTGCTTCATTTAATGATTTATTTTTTCCTTTTTCTTGCCAGAAGTTAATAATTTCAGTAGCTTTATTCAGTAGATTTATTTTTTCTCCTTCTGATATCCATGGTTTTGAATCTAATTCAGTCTTTAATTGTTCCCATGCATCGTTTCTTGGCCAAAAAAAATATGATGTTAATGGACTTATACTTTTGCCTATTACATGATCAATTGCTATTGCTACATTGTTGTCAAGCCATAAAATTTTAAATGTAAATCTTTGCAATATTTATTCCTTATTAATCTATTTATAATAGTTATTTATAATATTTTGAACAGTTTTTGTCATTTGTGCGCCCTGTTTTATTTTTTCATTTATTTTTATTATGTTTAATTGATTTTGTTTAGTTAATGGGTTGTAGAAACCTATTTCTTCAATAGCTTTTCCATCTCTTTTTCTTCTGCTATCTATTAGTATAATTCTATAGAATGGCTGTTTTTTCCTACCTAATCGTTTTAATCTAATCTTTAACATATCGTAATTATTGGATTACTTTAAATTTTATTTCCTTTTATCATTGTATCATATATCTTTTTTAATTGTTTATCTATGTAATTGATTCAATTCTAATATTATTAAAGATTACTGTTAAGCATTGTAAAAAAATAATACCTAGCATTGGTGACATGTCCATTCCAAAAATCATAGGTATTGTTCCTCTGAATAATCTTAAGTATGGATCAGTTAGTCTATTAAGAGAACAAAAAGGTTCATTGTACCAATTTACTGTTGGTAGCCATGCTAATGATAATTTTAGTAATATCAGTATTAAGTATATTTCAGAAAAGTTGGCTACAGATGTAAATACTAAGTTTAGCGATTGAGTTATCATAGTCATATTGAGATAGTAGTTTTTTATGTTACTTGTTTTTATATATAATTTCTGTAGTGTAAACTTTTAATTCTGGATAATAATTTCCCATGCTGTTTAAAGTTTCTTCGTTACTTATAATACAGCCAATGTTAATGTCTTTACTATGTAAATTTTTTTTCTTTTTTAAATAGTTTACTAAATTAATAATTGTATCATTATTTGTAATTTTTTCTATTATTAAAATTTTACTTTTTTCTAAATCTATTTTTAAATTTTCAAGTGATTTTTCTATTGTTTCTGTTGTTTGATAGTCAACATGTATTATTTGTATTTCTGGTAGAATTATTTTTATATCATTAATAATGTCATAATTATTGGATATATTTGTCAATATAAAATATCTTTTATTTTTATTGATTATATGCAGACTTTTTACGTTTTTTATTTGTTTAATATATATGTTATTTATTTCAATATATTTTCTAAAAATTTCGTATATGAATAAAAAGCCAATATATTTATAAGTGTGTTTTTCTTTATTTTGATTTAGGTGAGCTAATAATATTTTAATTACTGGGTGAGAAATTCTGTAAATATTTAATTTCATTTCTATTCTTGTTTTTTTGGTTAAATTTTAATACTGTTTTATTTTAAAAATAAATACTATTTTTTAGTTATAAATCTTTATTGATTATCATCTAATTTAAAAAATAAAAAAAGTATTCTTTAAACTAAAATTTAAAGAATACTTTTTTTATTTCATATCACAATTAGTCTAGTGGTCTCATTGATAGTACAGCTTCATTTTCTCTATTGATTCCTTTTTCGAAGCCAGCAGCAGCAGCTCTAGCTCTTCCTGCGTGCCATAAGTGTCCAATGAATAAAAAGAATCCTAAAAAAAAGTGGGATGTTGTTAACCAACTTCTTGGTGATACATAGTTAACAGAGTTAATTTCTGTTGCAACTCCTCCTACAGAATTTAGAGATCCTAGTGGAGCATGAGTCATGTATTCGGCAGCTCTTCTTTCTTGCCAAGGTTGAATGTCATTTTTGATTTTATTTAAGTCTAGTCCATTTGGACCTCTTAATGGTTCAACCCAAGGTGCTCTAAGATCCCAAAATCTCATTGTTTCTCCACCAAATATAATTTCTCCACTTGGTGATCTCATTAAGTATTTTCCTAATCCAGTAGGGCCTTGAGCAGATGCTACATTTGCTCCAAGTCTTTGATCTCGTACTAAGAATGTAAATGCTTGAGCTTGTGATGCTTCCGGTCCAGTAGGTCCATAGAATTCACTTGGATATGCTGTATTGTTGTACCAAACGAAGTTTGATGCAGTTAAACCCATTATTGATAATGCTCCTAGGCTATAAGAAAGGTATGCTTCTCCAGACCAAACAAAAGCTCTTCTAGCCCATGCAAAGGGTTTTGTTAGGATATGCCATATTCCTCCAGCTATACATATAACACCCATCCATACATGCCCACCTACTAAGTCTTCCATATTATCTACGCTTACTATCCATCCATCCCCACCAAATGGTGATTTTAAAGTATAACCGAAAATTACTGAAGGATTTAGTGTTGGATTGGTAATTACTCTAACATCTCCTCCTCCAGGTGCCCAGCTATCGTATACTCCTCCAAAAAATAATGCTTTTATTACAAGTAAAAATGAGCCTATTCCTAGTAGCAACAAATGTATTCCTAGTATAGTTGTCATTTTATTTTTATCTCTCCAATCATATCCAAAAAAAGGAAATGACTCTTCAAGAGTATCTGGTCCTATAATAGAGTGATATAATCCTCCAAATCCAAGTACAGCTGATGAAATTAAATGTACTACACCAACTACGAAGTATGGATAAGTATTGATAATGTCTCCATTAGGTCCTACTCCCCATCCCAAAGTTGCTAAGTGAGGTATTAAAATAAATCCTTGTTCATATAAAGGTTTTTCTGGAACAAAGTGAGCAACTTCAAATAGCGTCATTGCACCTGTCCAAAATACCATAATACCTGCATGTGCTACATGAGCACCTAATAGTTTACCAGATACATTTATTAGCCTTGCATTTCCCGACCACCAGGCAAATCCTGTTGACTCTAAGTCTCTACCTCCAACTAAATTGTTGTTATTAAAGCGCGTTTCCACGTGGTAAAACCTCCTCTGGGAATATAAAGTTTTCGTGAGGTTGGTCCTGTGCTGCCATCCATGCACGGATACCTTCATTTAATAAAATATTTTTTGTATAGAATGTTTCAAATTCTGGATCTTCTGCAGCTCTAAGTTCTTGAGAGACAAAGTCATATGCCCTTAAATTTAAAGCTAAGCCTACTATTCCAAATGCACTAGTCCACATACCGGTTACAGGTACAAATAACATGAAAAAGTGTAACCATCTTTTATTTGAGAAAGCTACTCCAAATATTTGAGACCAGAATCTATTAGCTGTTACCATTGAATAAGTTTCTTCTGATTGTGTAGGTGTAAATGCTCTAAAAGTATCTGCTGCATCACCATCTTCAAATAAGGTGTTTTGAACAGTTGCTCCATGAATTGCACAAAGTAAAGCTCCTCCCAGTATACCTGCGACTCCCATCATATGAAAAGGATTAAGTGTCCAGTTATGAAATCCTTGTAAAAATAATAGAAAGCGAAAAATAGCTGCAACACCAAAACTTGGAGCAAAAAACCAGCTTGCTTGTCCTAAAGGATACATTAAAAATACTGATACAAAAACTGCTATGGGTCCTGAAAATGCTATAGCATTATATGGTCTAATACCTACTAATCTAGCTATTTCGAATTGTCTTAAACAGAAACCGATTAATCCAAAAGATCCATGTAGTGCTATAAATGCCCATAATCCACCAATCTGGCACCATCTTGTAAAATCTCCTTGTGCTTCTGGTCCCCAAAGAAGTAATAGTGAATGCCCCATACTATTTGCTGGTGTTGATACCGCTGCAGTAAGGAAATTACATCCTTCTAGATAAGAACTTGCTAGTCCATGAGTATACCAAGAAGTTACAAAGGTTGTACCAGTTAGCCATCCACCTAAAGCTAGATACGAGCATGGAAAAAGTAGAAGTCCAGACCATCCAACAAATACAAATCTATCTCTTTTTACCCAGTCATCAATTAAATCAAATCTTCCACGGTTTTTTTCTTGTCCAATTGCGACAGTCATATTTAATCTCTCCAACGCCAATTAATTAAGTAAATATTTGATGTTCAGTAAAAATATATATTCTGTTTTTTGATTTATATAATATTGATCAATTCATTATTTTACTTTTCGTTTCAATTATATATTATTATAAGATTAATACGATTTAAATGATATTGTATTTTTAACTATTTTATTAGTTCTCTAAGTTTATATGTAGTAAAACAACTTGTGTTTTGGTATAATTAATCATTTTTATTCTTTAACTATAATTTTTTGAAATAAGTACCCAGTACCTCTGGCTGTAAGAATTAAGTCAGGATTACTGGGATCATCTTCTAATTTTGCTCTTAACCGTGAAATATGTACATCTACTACTCTTGTATCTACATGTCTTTCTGGTGTATATCCCCAAACTTCTTGTAATATTGACGATCGAGAAAATGCTTCACCTGCTTTACTTATTAATAGTTCAAGTAAACTAAATTCCATACCTGTTAGCCTGATTCGTTCGTGATTTTTATATACTTGCCTTTTATTTGTATCAATTTTTAAAAACCCTACATTAATAATTCCTGAACTAGGAATTGATGAATTAATTGTTATTTTATCAATTCTTCTTAATACAGAACGAATTCTTGCTTCTAATTCTTTGGGAGAAAATGGCTTAACGATATAATCATCAGCACCTAATTCTAGTCCAGTTATTCTATCAGATACATCTCCAAGAGCTGTTAACATTATGATTGGTACTTCTGATTCTTTTCTTAGTTCTTGACATACTCCATAACCATCTAATTTAGGCATCATTACATCTAAAACCACTAATGTTGGATATTCTTTTCTAAAAATTTGTAAAGCTTCTTCCCCATCAGAAGCACTAATGACTTCATATCCAATCATAGATAGCCTAGTTTCTAGTATTCTTCTTATGCTAATTTCATCATCAACTATTAATATCTTTTCTTTGTGGTTATCCAATTTTCTGCCTCTTTATTATAGAAGTTTTTATATCTGATATTTTAATTTTGTGTAGTTTAGTAACTTTCCTTATTATATTATTATTTGTTTATCTTTTATCATAACAATTCATTTAAGCGTTTACTAATTACTTATTAAGTTTTTATTTTACTTATGTATTGTTATAGTTTTATTGATTGTCATGTTTTTATTCAAAAAAATGTAAATTTACTTGACAATCTTTATAGCAACGTATTACAATTATTTTAGATTTTATAAGCGAGTAAAATGTTGCTAATATTGTTAATAAAGCTTTTTAGCATAAATAAATAAGCTTGCAACTAAAGTTTTTTATATTCTGGAT